TTAATAGACCCGAACCCGGATGATCTAACCATGGCCAGGGTGAAGCTTAGGTAAAACTAAGTGGAGGCCCGAACCGACTGATGTTGCAAAATCAGCGGATGAGCTGTGGTTAGCGGTGAAATGCCAATCGAATCCGGAGCTAGCTGGTTCTCCCCGAAATGTGTTGAGGCACAGCGCTAGATTTTAGCTCACTCAGGGGTAAAGCACTGTTTCGTCTTCGGGCTGCCAAAAGCGGTACCGAATCGTGACAAACTCTGAATACTGAATGAGTTCTCTAGCAGTCAGACAGTGGGGGATAAGCTCCATTGTCAAAAGGGAAACAGCCCAGATCACCAGATAAGGCCCCTAAATGATGGCTAAGTGGCAAAGGAGGTGAACGCGCTTAGACAACCAGGAGGTTGGCTTAGAAGCAGCCATCCTTTCAAGAGTGCGTAATAGCTCACTGGTCCAGCGTGTTTGCGCCGAAAATGAACGGGACTAAGCCATCTGCCGAAGCTGTGGGTGGAGTAGTAATCCTACTCTACGGTAGGGGAGCGTTGTGTTTTAGTTTGAAGCGTTAGCGTAAGCGGACGTGGACGATACACAAGTGAGAATGTCGGCTTGAGTAGCGAAAACATGGGTGAGAATCCCATGCCCCGTAAACCCAAGGTTTCCTTCGGAAGGTTCGTCCGCGAAGGGTTAGTCAGTACCTAAGGCGAAGCTATATAGAGCGTAGTCGATGGAAAACAGGCGCATATTCCTGTACCTGTTAAGGCTTAGTCAGGGGGGACGGAGCCGGCTTGCTGAGCCGCTCGTTGGTTTGGCGGTTCAAGTGTTCGAAGCATGCAAGGCGGAAACTTGCTAAGCTTAGGCACGAGTACGTAAGTCATCCACAAGTCTTACTCCCTAGAAAAGCCCCGCGACATCTACCTTAACAGGCTGTACCGTAAACCGACACAGGTGGGTTAGTAGAGTATACTAAGGGGCGCGAGATAACTCTCTCTAAGGAACTCGGCCAATTGACCCCGTAACTTCGGGAGAAGGGGTGCCTACTTTTCGTAGGCTGCAAAAAGCAGGCCCAAGCGACTGTTTACCAAAAACACAGGTCTCCGCTAAGTCGCAAGACGATGTATGGGGGCTGACGCCTGCCCAGTGCCGGAAGGTCAAATCAACCGGTTGACGCTGGTTGCCCAAGCCCCGGTGAACGGCGGCCGTAACTATAACGGTCCTAAGGTAGCGAAATTCCTTGTCGGGTAAGTTCCGACCCGCACGAATGGCGTAACGATTTGGGCACTGTCTCAGAGAGAGACTCGGCGAAATAGCATCGTCCGTGAAGATGCGGACTACCTGCACCTGGACAGAAAGACCCTATGAAGCTTTACTGTAACTTGAAATTGGATTTCGGCTTGTTTTGCGCAGCATAGGTGGGAGGCTTTGATATCGCTTTTGCGGAAGCGGTGGAGCCGTCAGTGAGATACCACTCTGAACACGCTTAAATCCTCACCCTTCTTTTGGGGACCCTTTCTGGTGGGCAGTTTGACTGGGGCGGTCGCCTCCTAAAAGGTAACGGAGGCGCGCAATGGTTCCCTCAGGCTGGTCAGAAATCAGCCCTTTTAGAGTGCAAAGGCATAAGGGAGCTTGACTGTGACACTGACACGTGAAACAGGGACGAAAGTCGGCCTTAGTGATCCGACGGTTCTGCGTGGAAAGGCCGTCGCTCAACGGATAAAAGTTACTCTAGGGATAACAGGCTGATCTCCCCCAAGAGTTCACATCGACGGGGAGGTTTGGCACCTCGATGTCGGCTCATCGCAACCTGGGGCGGTAGTACGTCCCAAGGGTTGGGCTGTTCGCCCATGAAAGCGGTACGTGAGCTGGGTTCAGAACGTCGTGAGACAGTTCGGTCCATATCCGGTGTAGGCGTGGCAGCATTGACAGCTTCTCTCCCTAGTACGAGAGGACCGGGAGGGGCACACCTCTGGTGTACCAGTTATCCTACCAAGGGTACACGCTGGGTAGCTATGTGTGCTGTGGATAACCACTGAAAGCATCTAAGTGGGAAGCCCTGCTGAAGATTAGTGCTGTTTTGAGGTCTCGGCTAGACTAGCCGTTTGATAGGCGCTCGGTGTACGTTCCGTAAGGAATTCAGCCTAGGCGTCCTAATCGACCTCCTTCTTGGCGAGGGTGTTCTATGCGACTCATGATCCACTCCGACTCCTTTCCGAATTCGGTTGTGAAAATGGTCAGCGGCCATGATACTTGGGGAGACATCCCCTGGGAAAGTAGCTCAATGCCCTCGCTTTCTTTTTTTCTTGCTTACATTCTTGCTTACACTTTTATGTCTCCTACTGCTTATGCTATTGTTGAAACCTGTGGTAAACAATATTGGTTTCAGCCTGGCCGTTATTATGATATCAATTTCATCAATGCTGAGCCTGGTGATAAAATTATCTTTCATCGTGTCCTATGGCTCCAGCATCAACAACTTCTTATTGGACGACCTTTTTTACCTAATACTCACGTAGAAGCTACAATTTTACAACACCTCAAATCTAAAAAAGTACTCGTCTATCACATGCGCTCCAAAAAGAAAACGCGCAAAAAATATGGTGCTCGTCAACTTTTAACTCGTATCTACATTCATCCTTTCCATGGCTCATAAAAAAGGTAGTGGTAGCACTAAAAATGGTCGTGATTCGAATCCTAAATATTTGGGCGTTAAAGTAGGTCATGCTAAATTAGTTTCGGCTGGTTCCATTTTAGTCCGACAACGTGGTTCTAAATTTGACCCAGGCATGTACGTTGCTCGTGCTAAAGACTTTTCCCTTTTTGCCTTAATTGACGGTTACGTACAATTCGCTTACCGTCGCGGTAAACCTACAATCCATATTCATCCTATCAGTCATCCTATCAGTCATCCTATCAGTCATCCTCTCCATGCGCAAAGCCATTCTTCTCCTAGCTGACGGTACTTGTTTTCGTGGTTGGTCTTCTAGTCCTCCTATCACTGCTGTAGGTGAACTCGTGTTTAATACTGGCATGACTGGTTACCAAGAAATCGTTTCTGATCCCAGTTATCATCAGCAAATCGTTACTTTTACTGCCCCTGAAATTGGTAATACTGGTACTAATCTTTTTGATCAAGAATCTGTGCATCCTCAAGTAGCAGCCATCCTTGTTCGTAACTTATCTCCTTCTGTACCACATGCGCGCTCTCAATCTTCTTTCACTTCCTATCTTCAACAACATTCCATTCTCTGCATTCAACAATTAGATACGCGTGCTCTCGTTCGCCATATTCGTCGTTTTGGAGTTATGCACGCCATCGCTTCCAATCAACTTCTTGATCTCTCTCAACTTCGCGCTCTTTTACAATCCTCTACTATTCAACCTTCTCCTTCTTTAGTTGCCACTCATTCTTATTATGAATGGACCGAGCCTTCTCATTGGTTTTATCCCTCTTCATCTTATCCTTGTCGTATACTCGTAGTCGATTATGGGGTCAAATACAATATCTTACGTTTACTTAAATCTTTTGGCGCCTCTGTCTTTGTTGTACCTCCTACCTCTGATATCTCTCTTTGGGAATCCCTTCAACCTCATGGTGTACTTTTATCTAATGGCCCTGGTGATCCTTCCACTTTACATGATTGTATTCACAACTTGAAATTATGGTTATCTAAACATGCTTCTATCCCTATCCTTGGTATATGCATGGGTCATCAATTACTTTCACTTGCTCATGGTGCTTCTACCTTTGCTCTCAAATTTGGTCACCGTGCTTTAAATCATCCCACTGGTTTTCATCGTCTTGTAGAAATAAGTAGCCAAAATCATGGTTATGCTGTTCATGCACCCTCTTTCGCTAAAATCACTCATTTCAATTTGCATGATGGTACTGTAGCGGGTTTATCCTATTCACCTAAACCTTATATCTCAGTCCAATATCATCCTGAAGCTTCTCCCGGACCTCATGATGCTACTTATTTATTTGAACATTTCCTACGCTTAGCCATACATCATGTGTAAATAATCTTTCTAAGGCTTGTACACCTCTTAATTGATTCCATAATGGTAAATGCCCTTCCGGTGCGTCTAAACTCCATTCAAATTCATTTGGATATCTTAACCATTGACCTTGCTTCACCCACCCAATTTGTTCCCAAAATTTCATCCAATCCTTCTGTTTCGCTAACCAAATCCTTCTTTGTACCCCATAGCCAAATTTACCTTTTGAATATTTTTTCCATAATTCATCTATTTCTCTGATCGCCTCATTTGGTATCATGGCTATCTCCGTAAAATAAATCCACTCTCTCTCACCGCATCCGGCCCATTGACACATCAACTTATATGTGGTTTGATTGGCACTTAAAAAATCTTCTTCTTCTAATTGCTTTGCCAATTGATCCAAATCCGATCGATGCCATATTGATTTCTTATCCATAGTCGTCTTATTCCATAACTTTCCGCTCTAAATCTCCACCACCAATAATACAACACCTTATTGATCCAAAATTGTTGCAATGCATTTTGATCTTCTATCAAATTATATGCTATGGCATTACTCACTTCGATGATACTATCATCTACCATGGCTCGTAACCAACTAGGTTTCAAATCTCTATACCCTTCTCTATACCTTTCTCTATACCTTTTGACTACTGGTCGTTCATCTTCCATCATACGTTTGATGATCCAAGAGTCCATCTTAACTTGATACTCTTCACATACTTCTTTTACCCACAGCTCCAGAAAATCATCATGGTCACTTAGCATCTTGCTTAACAGATTTTTTTTCCACTTGTGGATCACTTGATTGACCAATCGATTTTTGATTGAGGGTTTAAGTAAATCCAAAAATAAACTTTCTTGTGTTAAATTTTTTAAGGGTGTCGTTTGTTCTATTTGATGGATCAAAAATATGGCTTCTCTTTCTTTCATTGGTGCCGGTCCTGGTCATCCTGATTGGCTTACTTTACGTGCTTACCATTTGTTACAGCAAGCGCAACTGGTTGTTTATGACGCACTCGTTTCTCAACAAATTTTGCAATTAGTCAATCCATATGCGTCTTTAATTCAAGTAGGCAAACGTTCCTCACAAAGAGGTTATCATCCTACGGAAATTGCCCAATTGCTTATGAATTCTTATCATCAAGGAAATCATACAGTGCGTCTTAAAGGTGGTGATGTCAGTATTTTTGCACGTTTTTATGAAGAAATCTTACCTATTCATGAAGCTTGTATTCCTTTCGAAATTGTACCTGGTATCACCACTGCTAGTGGTGTTTGTGCATCTCTAGCTTGTGCTTTAACGCATCGGAGTCTTGCTTCCAGTGTTACCTTTATTAGCGCCATGGAAGCCATTTCTCCTTTCCGGTGGAGTAAGTTAATTTCCACCAGTGACACTCTTGTCGTTTATATGCCTCTTGCAAATTTACCTTCCCTTATTGATGGATATTTACAAGCTGGTGGTCATCCTGAAACTCCTATCTTACTTGTTCAGTGGTGTTCTTTAGATACACAAGCTACGCTTTTAGGTACGATTTCTACAATCAACCATCAAATCCAACGCCATCAATTTGGACCACCTTCTTTAGCTATTATTGGAGAAGTAACCACACTTTGCATAGGTTCTACATAAGGTTCTACATAAGGTTCTACATATGACCATTCGCTACTATTATGTGCTCGCTAGTCGTGATTTTTTGCTTCATCAAGAAGCTGTAGAAGAGATTTTACGTGAACGTAGCCAATATTATTTGGCCAAATCACTTAAAAAAGATTTTGCTCTTCTTGATGCTGAAGATTTCAAAGATTATTTACCTACCCATTTGGCTCCTTTAAATCAATTCATGCTTATTGTTTCTACTGATGCTACTTGGATTGATTGGCTCAAATTACGTCTTCAATATGTGTATAAATCTTATTTTGATACTGATCAGCCTATTCTTAAACCAAAACATAAATCATACCCAATTTGAGTTGGCCAACCTAAGACACAAGTTTGTGGTGTAAACAATTGTTGATGAGCTTGATATTTTTGTTGATATTTATACCAAGGTTCCGATGGCCATAAATGATGTACCAAATGATAATTCTGTCCTAAAATTAACCAATTGAGCATGTCATTTTCTTGAATACATGCATTATGCCATCTATGAGTCTGAACAAAGGGATAGTGTGGTAAATAATCAAAACATAAACCTAAAAATGTACCTACTAATAAAGCTGCACAAAACCAACAGCGTAAGACATAAGTTAATGCACCAAATTTCCACGCGGCCATAAGTACAAGGAAAAATAGTCCTCTAGCCATCATCCATTCCAACAACTCATGATTCCTATAAAGACGTCGCTGAAAAAAGTAAATTTCATGATAAAAAAATCTAGGTGCAATTAACCAAATAGGTCCTCCTGTGGACACATAATGATCAGGATCATACTTGGCTTGATTCACATGTGCATGATGTTGCATATGCACTTTTTTAAAGACAACAAAAGAAAAACCTAATAAGAACCCACATACGTGACCTATGATACCGTTGATGTATTCATTAGAATGTGCGCTTTTATGAGAAGCATCATGAATTAAGCTACCAGCTAAATGCAAACTTATCACATTAAAAACAAAACATACACTTAAAGGCATGTGCATAACGTAACCTATGAGCGAAACTAGAGTTAAGCTAACACTAAGAAAAAATAACAAACTATTCATAAGTCAGTTTGAAACATATACACCAAAGACTTAATAATAATGCCACGCTCCAAGCTAAAGGTGTCTCATATTCTTTATAAGACTGTTCCAATAATAATGTTAATGTTTGTGTTTGATGACTAATATTTCCTGATAACAATGCTACAGCACCATATTCACCCATAGTTCGACAATGCGTGGCCATCAAACCATGCAGGAAAGCTGTTTTTGTATAAGGAAAACATATCTTCCAAAAAATTTGAGACTCTTTTGCACCTAAAATGCTTGCTGCTTCTTTTTGATTTTGATCTATTTGTTCTAATATAGGTACAATTTCTTTCACGACGAAAGGCAAGGTGACGAACAAACTGGCTAACCAAATGCCTCCAAAATGAAAAGGTAAGACGAGATGTCGATGCCAGAACCATTGACCTAAAGGCGTGTTGATCCCATAAACACCATTAAGCATCACCGCTACAATGACTGGTGAGATACTCAAGGGTAAATTCAAAATGCTTAACCAAAATTTTTTTCCAGGCCAACCGGCTTGTGTAAATCCCCAAGCAGCTAATAATCCCATAAGGCCATTCATCAATACAGTAGCTGTACTACATAAGACACTTAATCTACCCGCCCACAAAATTTCATGATTCCAAGTCATTTGTGTTCCGGCATTAATCAACAACCACAACATGGGTAGCACAATGGTTACGATCATCCAACTCATACTAATCCAGACAATCATGACTGTATTCCAAAAAGGCTAAAACAATTCCACACAAAAGCATCATCATTAATGCAATAATCGTCGCACTAGCTTCATCATCTTGTTCTATTAATGAAGCAATCAATACAGAGGTGGCCAAGTCTTTATAGGGCAAATTTCTACTAATTATCATCAATGCACCAAATTCGCCCACACAGCGACTCCAGGTTAAACCTAAACAAGTTATGATCGCTGGTACTAAATTAGGCCAGATAGCATATCTAAAAGTTTGCCAAGATGACGCACCTAAACACCAAGCCGCTTCTTCCATATCTTTTTCTAACTGCGCTATGACAGGTTGCATTGTACGCACTACCAATGGCAAAGATACAGTCATCATAGCTAAACACATACCCGCAGGACTATAGGATAGAGTAAGATAACGTCCTATCCAACCTTTTGGACCATATAAATCAACTAAGATCATTCCTATTAATGAGGCTGGTAAGACTAAGGGTATTTCAACTAGTCTTTGAAACCATCTTTTGCCATAAAATTCATATCGTACAAAAGTCCATGCCATCAATGATCCGAAAAACAAATTGAGGAGGGTAGCTATGGTGGCTAAACTTACACTTAGACCATAACTTGAAATGGCCAAAGGTGTAAGCGCCAATGACCAGGGACAATTCAATCCTTTAATGATTAGATTGATCAAAGGCCATACAAATAAAGAACAAATATAGAGACACCAAAAGATGAACATGACTAGACATTCAACATTTGTTGACAAAAAGTAAAAGCAGCTTTGGATTGATAACGATTAGGATTTGTAATTTGATACAGTTGTCGTTTGATGCTGATGGCTTCAATTTCCACTTCTCGCACTAAGTTTAATTCTAATTCTTTAGCAATAGCACAAACAGAAACAAAAGCAGCACCTAAACCCCATTGAACAGCATTTTTGATAGCTTCTATCGAATTAAGTTCCATTTCCATTTTCAAACGATTTGTATCAATGCCATTTTGATGGAGAATTTGATCGATAACTTTTCGTATGGTGGAATGACGATCTAAGCTGACAAATCTTAACCGATAGAGATCTTCTTTTTGAATTTTAGATAAACGAGCAAAAGGATGATCAGGAGGTACGATCAAAGTCAGTTCATCTTCCGCAAAAGGTTGAATGGATAATAAAGGAATTAATTCTGTAGGAATAGCACCACCAATGACTGCTACATCAATATGACCCTTTGCCACACTCCAAGCAATTCGTCGAGTTGAATGAACTTGTAATTGAACACAGATGTGAGGATATTTTTGTCGAAATAAACCAATTAATCCTGGCATAAGGTAAGTGCCAATAGTTTGACTAGCTCCGATGATCAGACTTCCTGCTTGTAAGTGATGTAAATCTTCTAGAGCACGACAAGTTTCTTCACATAGAGCTAAAATTCTTGAAGCATATTTGAAAAACACTTGTCCTGCTTCAGTCAATTTAGCTTTTCGATGACTACGATCAAATAAAGGTGCATTTAGTTGTTGTTCTAAATTTTGGATTTGTAAACTTACAGCTGGTTGGGATATATATAAACTTTGGGCTGCCTTTTGAAAACTACCTTCTACTACAATAGCTTGAAAAATCCTTAATTGGTCTAAGGTAAAAGGCAAGTCGGTCATATTTTTTTTGATATACTATACTATAAATTGGAGGAGTATTGTGGATACTAGACTTTTGATTGTTTTGCTTCCTATTATCGCCGCCGCTTCCTGGGCTATTTATAACATTGGTAAAATTTTGTTATTGCAGTTGACAAAACGATCCTAATTTTTTATGGCAGTTCCAAAAAAACGTACACCTAAGTCAAAAACTCGAAGCCGAAAAAGTCAATGGATGCGCAAAGCCCTTAAACAACTACAAAAAGCACGTACTCTTGCGGGACGTCTTGCGGCACGTCAAGATCAAATGCAACCAACGCAAATGCAACCAACGCAAATGCAACCAAACTAGAGAACTTGTCAACACACTAGCAATAGCAGCATAATAAACACAACAAGTACTTACTTGGGAAGAGAAAAAATCTTTCTTAAACGACTATGACAGCAACTTTACAAAGACGCGCAAGCGCTAATTTATGGGAACGTTTTTGTGCATGGATCACAAGCACTGAAAACCGTTTATACATCGGTTGGTTTGGTGTATTAATGATTCCATGCTTGTTAACCGCTACATGTGTATTCATCATTGCTTTTGTGGCAGCTCCACCAGTGGATATTGATGGTATCCGTGAACCTGTATCTGGTTCTTTATTCTATGGCAACAATATCATAACTGGAGCAGTTGTGCCTACTTCTAATGCCATTGGGTTACACTTTTATCCTATTTGGGAAGCAGCTTCAGTAGATGAATGGTTATACAACGGTGGTCCTTACCAATTAATTGTACTTCACTTCCTAATAGGTGTTGCATCTTATATGGGACGTGAATGGGAATTAAGCTATCGCTTAGGTATGCGTCCATGGATCTGTGTAGCTTTCTCAGCTCCTGTAGCAGCAGCTACTGCAGTCTTCCTAATTTACCCAATCGGACAAGGAAGTTTCTCTGATGGAATGCCATTAGGAATTTCAGGTACATTCAACTTTATGCTTGTATTCCAAGCTGAACACAATATTTTAATGCACCCATTCCATATGGCAGGTGTAGCTGGAGTATTTGGAGGTGCATTATTCAGTGCTATGCACGGTTCATTAGTAACTTCAAGCTTGATTCGCGAAACTAGCGAAAACGAATCTTTAAACAACGGATACAAATTCGGTCAAGAAGAAGAAACTTATAACATCGTTGCAGCACACGGTTACTTTGGCCGTCTAATTTTCCAATATGCATCTTTCAATAACTCTCGTTCATTGCACTTCTTCTTAGGTGCATGGCCAGTAGTAGGTATCTGGTTAACAGCTATTGGTATTAGCACTATGGCTTTCAACTTGAACGGTTTCAACTTTAACCAATCAGTTGTTGATAGCGAAGGTCGTGTTATCAATACTTGGGCAGATATCTTAAACCGTGCGAATCTAGGTATCGAAGTTATGCATGAACGTAATGCACATAACTTCCCTCTAGATTTAGCTTCTAATTCTGTAGTACCAGTAGCATTAACAGCTCCGTCTGTTGAAGCTTAAAATTCTAGAGTTTTAGAGAATAAATTTAGAGAACAAACCACCAACCTAAAGTTGGTGGTTTGTTTTTTTTATAATAAACAAAAAGAGCATATGCAAGATCAGATTAGTAAGATCATTCGTCGTTATGATTTCGCAGGTCAATATCTCGATACAAAAGCCATAAACAAAGTAGCATCTTATTTTCAAAATGCTATGGAGAGACTTCAAGTTGTCCAAGTCTTACAACAAGATGCTGTAGATATTATAAAAGAAGCATCTAATGCTTTATTTACATCACAACCTGAATTACTTCGACCTAGTGGAAATGCTTATACAACCAGACGTTATGCCGCTTGTTTAAGAGATCTAGAATACTATCTAAGGTATGCCATTTATGCCATCTTAGCTGGTGATATGAGTATCTTAAATGAACGTGTCTTGACTGGCTTAGCCGACACCTATAATTCTTTAGGCGTTCCAATAGGCCCTACCATTATTGGCATTAATCAATTAAAGGAAGCAGCTAAAAAACGCATCAATTCCCCTTACATTGATGAGGTTTTTGATCACATGATAAAAAACCTATGTTGAGACATCCATGGATGTCTCATTCGTTTCATTTGTTGTTAGGTGTTGTCTTATCTTCCCTCATTTCTAGCTTAGATACTGGTGATTTAATGATGCTTATCAGTGCGTTGCTTACTGCTTTTATCCAAATCCTGCATATGTCTAGAAAAGCTACTTGGGTTCGCCTTGGTCTACTTTATGGCTTTGTGGTAGAAGCTTTAAAATTAGGATCATGAAATGATCATGAAATTAGGAAGCCCCACAATTCATTTAAGTGTTTCTAGCTTTGAATTAACCTGGATATGGCAAAAAAGCATCACTTTTCGTGATGCTAATTTTCATCTTATTTGCCAACATGCTACTGTTTTTACTTTTGGACATGGTGCGAGACTGACATATGCTAAGCGTTTTGTTAATCGACATCGTATTGACCGTGGTGGTGAAATTGCTTACCATGATGCCGGTCATCTTTTATTTTATGCGCTTATTCCTTGTCAACAATTACCTTTACATTTGAATGCGCTGCATTCTACAGCGGCCAGTATCTTGCGTGCATTGCGTCTTCACAACTACATTTTTGATCAAGGAATTTGGTTAGATCAATCTAAATGGATGAGTATAGGTATCAAACTTATTCGTGTTCACTCTCGTGTTCACTTTTTACATGGAATTTGCTTACCTATAGCCAGTTATTTACCTCCTGATTTTCATCCTTGTCATCTACCTCATGCGCACTTAACTTCTCTTGAAACATATAGACCCTACGTTAGTTGTTGTCAATCACGTTATTGCTTATCGATATCTGCTAAACAAAACTTCTCTTGACATCTCTAAATAATTGATTGGATCTCCTGCTTTTGGCTTTAACTCTTGTGGTCTAAAACTTCTAATAGCACCTTGCCAAGCAAATTGTGGCATACCTAATCTTTCTTTAAAATCTGCACCATATCTAGGTGTCTTTAAATTAAAAGGCACTTCTCCCTTACTTCTTTGTCCTAAGATTCTTCTTCTTTGATATGGTACAGTGTTGTCACCAAAATTTCTTAAATATTCTTCACTATTTATCAAAGCTTTCACAAAGGCTTCTAAACCTTTTGTACACAACACAATTGACCAAGCTATTTTTTCTTTTTCGTTGTATACATCTCTTCCTAATACTCTTTGAACACACATTTCCACAAAGCGATAATTATTATTCACGTCATAGTTGAATGTTCGAAAGGCATCGCTTAATAATAAACCTTGGATAAATTCTCTTACTGTTATTTGGTTAAATCTTAATTGTGATTCTAAATATGTATCTCTATTAAATTTCAAAATCTGATGTTCGCTGAATATTTGACGATAAGCTGCCCAGATTAACTGATCCATCTCTGATGCAGTTGGTAATGTATCTGTACTAAATATTCTTGGTAATTCTTCATTGCCTACAACTTCAAAACCTTCAACTCTCTGATTTTGAGATGAGTAGGCATATTTCAATAATGGCATCGACATGGTTCAACTCTCCTCACTTTATACTTAACTATAAATCAACTTCTTATGAAACTTACTTTAGAACAAGAATTTCAATTACGAGTTTATCGACAACAATTGATGAAGCTGAATCAAACTCAAGTTCAAAAACATTTAATTGACGTTTTAAAACAAATGATGCTTAAAGATAATTTTATTAAGTATTTATTAAGAAAAGCCACATGATTACACGATTACTCTTAGAAAATCAATTACAAAATTTCGTTTTAACCGATTGTGCTGTAGCTACAGTAACTTGTTGGGCTAATCTTACTTATTGGAAAAAACCATTGGCTTTTGATCTCGCTCAACTTGGCATGATTTTAGGTAATTTGTGTTTAGGTAGTCTGTTAATGGCTCGAACTTTTCATCAAGGTTTTTTACCTTTATCTAATCTTTATGAATCTCTCTTATTTCTTGCTTGGTGTTTAAGCTTTGTTACATTAGCTTTACAATCTCAGTGGCGTTTAAGTATTGCTATTGGTACACCTCTAGTGATGCTTGTAGTGGCATATGCGCATTGGGCATTACCTGCGGGCATGCAATTAAGCAGTTCCTTAGTACCATCTTTGCGTTCTCATTGGTTAACCATGCATGTGAGTGTCATGATCATGAGTTATGCAAGTTTAATGATGGGATGTTTATTGGCTTTGGTTTATCTCTCCATGTCTAGTCATCCTCATCAATTAGAAGAACTAAGTTATCAAAGTTTGCGTTTTGGATTTATTTGTCTCACCTTAGGCATGATTTCTGGTGCCGTCTGGGCCAATGAAGCTTGGGGTAGTTATTGGAGCTGGGATCCTAAAGAAACATGGGCTTTGATTACATGGTTAGTTTTTGCAGCTTATCTTCATACACGTCGTATTTGGCATGGAACCACTTCCGCCTTTTTAGCTTGTGTAGGTTTCGTTGTTATTTGGATTTGTTATTTAGGTGTCAATTGGTTTGCACAAGGTCTTCATAGTTATGGTTGGTTTGTTCTGTAAAAGATAGGTCAACAACAGATAGGTCAACAACTACTCATTTCTAAACAAAAAGGTATATGAAAAAGGTATATGAAAACGAGTAGTTGTTGACCAGCGGAGGGTTTATGAATTTCATGTTTGAGACTTTATTGAATTCTACTTAGTTCTAGCTTGAAGTTGCTCACTCTTCCCCTATGCTTCTATCATGATTTTTAAAAACTTATCCTTCTCGTTTTATTCTAAGTAGTTGTTGACCAGCGAAGCGCCTGTCAACCTAACTGAATCCACACTAAAGCTTTTGAATGTCAAGTCCAATGTTCACTTGCGGAGGGTCTGTGAATTCCATGTTTGAGACTTTATTGAAGTCTACTTATTTCTAGCTTAAAGTTGTTCTCTCTTCCCCTATGCTTCTATCATGATTTTTAAAAAACTTATCCTTTTTGAATGTCAAGCTCGTCTTATTATCAATCTTATTTTAAACTCAAACATCTTTGAATGTCAACTTAACTTAATCAACCTCACTATTCAAAACAAAATTCAAAACAAACACATGGGCTAAATCACGCCCATGTTTGATAAACCTAAGACTATACCCACTCCTATAATGTGACCAAAACACATACTTGCTATCAATTGCGTTAAATCGCTACGACCTAAAGCATAACGACCTACTGCTACTCCTACCAAATTACTTATCACCATAATCGTTGGTATTGTGTATGGAATTGTAATCATCATGATTTTTTGAGTGTCTTTTATTCTACATAATAACCTAAATGACGGAATCTCTCAGCTCGATGTGCTCTTAATTGTTTTCCAGATAAGATTTTGAGTTGCTTCAAACGTCGTAAAATTTTTTGCTTTAATCTTTTCGTCATACTTGCAGCATCTTGGTGGGCACATCCTATAGGTTCTGGTATGATTTCATCAATTACACCCAAAGCTAGTAAATCTTCCGCACCTATTTTTAATGCTTCTGCTGCCTCAGCTGATTTGCTCGCGTCTTTCCATAAAATAGCTGCACATGCCTCAGGTGTCGCCACGGTATAAACTGCATGTTCTAACATCATCATCCAATTACTTACTCCTATGGCTAAAGCACCTCCAGAACCACCTTCACCTATAATGACAGAAATCATTGGTACCTCAAGACTAAACATGGTTTGTAAACATGTAGCTATGGCATGTGCTTGACCTTCTTTTTCTGCCTCTACTCCTGCCCAAGCACCTGGTGTATCTATGAGTGTAACAAGAGGTAATCCAAATTTATTAGCATGATTCATGATTCTTAGTGCTTTTCTATAACCACCTGGAGAAGGCATGCCAAAATTTCGTTGTAGGTTCTCTTTTGTGTTTCTACCTTTTTGATGTGCCAAAAATACTATAGTTTCATCTTCCACTTGAGCTATGCCTGTTATGAGTGCTTGATCATCACTACCTTTTCGATCTCCGTGCAATTCAATCCAATCTTGACTCATGCCCTCAATATAATCTAAACTTGTCGGTCTTTTTGGATGACGTGCTAATTGGAGTTTTTGCTCATAATGGAGACCATAATAAAACCATTTATTGATTATACGTAATTCACGTTCAAATGATTTAAGTTGAATTTGTTCGCGTTGAAGCTCTTCACTTTTTTGCTGAATCAATTGAAGTGATTTTTGCCATTCATGAAAATGTGTTTCCATATGCGGATTAAAGCCAACATTTCATCACTTAAATTCGTTAAACTACACATGAGTTCACTAGCTTGTTCAAATAATTTGGGATCATCTAACCTTTGTGCTACACGTGTAGTGGCGCGAACTAAATCATCATAATGCACGCCTTTATAAGCAGTTAATATACTATCTTCTTCTAATTGCTCATCTTCTAATTTAGGAGCTAGCAATTGTGGTGAAATCACCAGTGGTGAAATATCTATGACTGTTTCATTTAATAAGCCTGTTTGATTGGCTTCTACAAAACATGATTTGGGTAGTTTCACATACATTTTGGCTTTAGCCACCATATCCTTAACAGCAACCACTTCACCTACAGGTGTTCCTCTATATTTCACGGCTGTACCTTTTTTTACTCCTGTAGCATCTATTAACTGAAAATAAATGCAATAAGTTTTGCTACTTGGAGCTATGAGCCAAGTAGCAAAACTTATGATCAAGCCTATTCCAAAAAGCATGATCCAACCTAAATAAGTTTCAAATTCATATCTTTTTGAAGTGCGCATCGAATTTGTTTGATGGTTTCATATGCGTTGGAATGCCTTATGGCTTTTCCTACTCCTACGCCGCATGCACCTGCCGCCATAGCCATGGGTGCTGTTGTGGCTGTTATTCCTGAAGAACATAGGATAGGTTTTGTTGTCATTCTACTTAATTGATCAACATGTGCTAAAGAAACTACAGCAGCCTCTATATTAGCTAGAACTGTATTTTGAGTTTGACGCTTTCTACCACCTCCTTCCGTTTGGAACATGTCTACACCTAACTTTTCTAATTCCATTACCAATTGCATTTGTTTTTGCGCATCTAGTATGTATGGTATGGTAACGGTTAAAAACTTATCAGGCATTTTTTGTTTCAATTCATCAGCTAATTTCAAAATCGCTTCTGTTTTCCAAACCTTTCCTGCTGCATACAAACTATCATAATTCCCAATTTCCAGCATGTCTGCCCCTGCCTTCACACTCTCATACATGGATTGAAAATTTAATCCAGAGACACATACTGGTATTGTTGATTTTTGTTTCACTTTTTCCACTAAAGGCGCATGCGCCGCTATATCTACATAGCTAGCACCTGCTTGGCAAGCTGCTTTCACTATTGGCAAGACTTGCTCTTCTTCAAAACATAATAAACCTGTAATGATCTTTAATAATCTTTTCATTTGAGTTGCTGTCTCTCGATCAACCTAATAGGCTAATCCCATGCTTCTAGTGGTTTCTCCTCCTAGATAGACACGAATACTTAAAAAATCGGTAGGGCATGCTGTTTCACATCTTTTGCATCCTACACAATCCTCTGTTCTTGGAGCTGACGCCATTTGACCAGCTTTACATCCATCCCAAGGTACCATTTCTAACACATCTAATGGACATGCTCTTACACATTGTGTACATCCTATACAATTATCATAAATCTTTACTGTATGTGCCATATATTTTGTCCTCTTCCTTTAGCTTAATTTTATCATGATTTCTGGATTCGTTTCTGGTAAATTCGATTCTGATGGTGGTACTACCTGCCAAAATTTCTCCCAATTTTCTTGTTCTAAAATTTGTTGTGCTTTTGGACTACCAGTTTTATAGGCATGCAAACTTATTAAATGCTTTAATTGTACACGTGCTGCTTCTGTTACAATTCTCTGAATTTTCACAATTTCTCCATTGATCTTATTTTCTAAATCTTCATCTAACACATAAGCTAATCCTCCTGTCATCCCTGCAGCAAAATTTCTACCACATTCACCCAAAACCACCACAAGACCTCCAGTCATGTATTCACAACCATGATCTCCTACTCCTTCAACTACTGCTATAGCATTGGAATTTCTTACCGCAAATCTTTCTCCAGCACATCCTCGCGCAAACAAATAACCTCCTGTAGCTCCATAAAGGCACGTATTTCCTAACACCACTTTTGCATTAGATACAATAACAATTTCACCACCATTCATTCCTTTTCCAACATAATCGTTGGCTTCTCCTACTAATCGGAAATTTAATCCTTTCACTAAAAAACTTCCAAAACTTTGTCCTGCTACACCGTAAAAATTCACTTGGATTTGACCTTGAAAACCCTCATTTCCGTATTTGGATGCTATGCGCCCTGCTAAATATGCTCCTACTGATCTATTGGTGTTCGTAATAGAAAGATGCGCGGTGAATTGAGCTTGTTGTTCTACCGTATCTTTGGTCATTTGCCACAATTCATGATCTAGACCTTTACCATTTGTATGCACATGCTTATGCGTTTTCCATTTGGCTGGTTTTTGACATAACCACTCTAATTGCAAATGTGATGTTTTCACTGATGAAGTGGTATTGACTCTCAATAGATCACTTCTACCTAAAATTTGTTCAAGACTTTTATATCCTAATCGTGCTAATTCAAAACGTATTTCTTCTGCCACGAAACGGAAATAATTCACTACAGCTTCTGGTACACCGGGATAACGAGCCCTTAATTCTTCTTTTTGAGTCGCTACTCCGACGGGACAACTGTTTGTATGACAAATTCTTGCCATGATACAACCACTGGCTATCATAGCTACTGTTCCAAAACCAAATTCCTCAGCTCCCAACAAAGCTGCCATAATCACATCATGACCTGTTCGCAAACCCCCATCTACACGTAATAAAACTTGGTCTCGTAATTGATTTTCTACTAGCGTTTGATGTACTTCAACTAAGCCTAATTCCCAAGGTACACCTGCATGCTTAATAGAACTTAATGGCGAAGCACCTGTACCTCCATCATGGCCTGAAATTTGAATAATATCTGCTTTTGCTTTAGCTACTCCCGCTGCAATTGTACCTATACCTGCTTCTGCCACCAATTTGACCGAGACTTGTGCATTTGGATTAATCTGATGCAGATCATAAATTAATTGCGCTAAATCTTCAATTGAATAAATATCATGATGAGGCGGTGGTGAGATTAAGGGTACACCTGGTTTACAACCCCTTAATTTAGCTATGTAACCACTTACTTTTTTTCCAGGCAATTGTCCACCTTCTCCAGGTTTTGCACCTTGGGCTATTTTAATTTCTAATTGTTTGGCATTCACCAAATATTCTGGAGTTACACCAAATCGACCTGATGCCACTTGTTTGATAGCTGAACTTAAACTATCTCCATTTTTTAATCCTTTTAAATGTGGAAAAGTTGGTGAATGACCTGTTTCATCAACATCTGTTAAGGGTTTATATCTTAAAACATCTTCACCACCTTCTCCAGAATTAGATTTGCCACCTAAACGATTCATAGCTATGGCTAATGTTTCATGCGTTTCTCTTGATAAGGCACCTAAAGACATGCCTCCTGTACAAAAACGTGACGTAATCTTTTCTATAGGTTCTACCTCATCTAATGGTATAGGTGTGCGATCGGATTCTATCCTCAATAAATCACGTAAAGCTGTAGCTGGTCGATTAAGCATGAGATTTTTAAAAGCTTCATAAGCATGACTATCCCATTGACGTACCGCTTTATGTAAGGCTTTGGCCATTTGAGGATTATTCACATGATATTCTCCACCAGGTCTGTACTGTACAAAACCTACATTAGGTAATTTCTTACTTACGGTTGCACCACTCAATTGAAGTACTTCTGCTTGTAATTCTTCTAGAGTTAGACCACCAATCCGTGATACAGAACCTTCAAAGGCTAAATTGACCACCTCTGCATGTAAACCAATAATTTCAAAAATTTGAGCACCACAATAACTGCTCACACAAGAAATCCCCATTTTTGATAGAATTTTTAAGAGGCCATTTTGCACAGCTTTGATATAATTATGTTGAACCTCATGTAAATTGTAAGAAACCAATTTTCCTGAAGACATCAATGTGTTGGTGGTTGGTTCATGCCACCAATGGCGTACGGTTTCTAATGCCAAATATGGACAGACTGCTTCAGCACCATAGCCTAGAAGACATGCAAAGTGATGTGTACTCCAACATTGTGCTGTATCGACTATTAAACTTACTTCCATTCGACAACCCTTACGGATTAAATGTTGATGCACCGCACCTAAAGCTAGTAAGGGTGGGATATAAGTATCTTGACTTGTGGACTCAGACTTGGACTCAGACTGGAATTCACGATCAGAAAGCACTAAAATTTCACAGGTCTCAGAAGCTTTGGCTGCTTTTTCACATAATTGTTCAATGGCTTGTCTCAAAGAAATTTGTGCATCAAAACATGTAGATAAAATACTTGTAGGAAACAATTGATGAATTTGTTCAAGCTGATGCTCATTAAGGATAGGTGAAGTTAATTGTAAAATGCGATAAGTTTTTGTTTCCCATACAGGAGGTTTTTTACCTAAATAGGTATTTAAACTCATCACTAAATTTTCTCTTAAGGGGTCAATAGGAGGATTTGTGACTTGAGCAAATCTTTGTTTAAAGTAGTCATAAAGCACATGAGGTTTACCTGATAAAACTGCTAAAGGAATATCATCACCCATACAAAAAGTAGGTTCTTTACCTTGGCTGGCCATGTGCTCAATAATTAATTCCACATCTTCACTGGTATAGCCAAAACAAGTTTGCCATTGTAATAATTTTGAAGAAGACCAGTTTAGATCATTTTGAAAATTATAAGTTTTGAGTTGCAAGAGGCCTTGTTCAATTAATCGAGTATAATCACGTGTTTGAGCTATTTGTGTTTTCAGTTCTTGGTTTAACTTCAGTTGGCCAGTAGTTACATCTACTGTTATCATTTCACCAGGAGCTAATCGTGAATGAATACGATATTTTGAATAAGGAATCACTTCTGAAGCAAGCACAAGATGATCATCGTGCGTGATCCAATAACGGGCAGGTCTTAGACCATTACGATCTAAAGTAGCACCTACTTGATTTCCGTCGCTAAAGACGATTAAGGCTGGACCATCCCATGGCTCTTGTATAGCTTCATAATATTTATAAAAATCGGCTACAGAGGTAGCTGGTGGGAAAGCTTCTGGGATTAATTTCATTAAGGATTCGGCACAAGAATGACCAGCTAAATGTGTGATCAATTCAGCAGCTGCATCTAAATTGGCAGAGTCACTTAAGGCAGGATTAGTAACGCTCATTTGAATACGCCTTTCCTGTGCATGCATCCATTTTAAATTTCCTAATAAAGTGTTAATTTCCCCATTATGAGCCAACATCCTCATAGGTTGAGCTAAACTCCATTTAGGCATTGTGTTAGTGCTAAATCTTCGATGAAAAATAGCAAAAGTGGTTTCAAAATCTGGGTGACGGAAATCCTGATAAAACTGCGAAAGAACAGCTGCTTTAACCATTCCTTTATACACAACGGTTTGGCTAGATAAAGAACAAATGCTGAAATCACTAGCCCAAGACAATCCCGAAACCGCTTTTTCAATTTGTTTTCTTAATAAATAGAGTTGAAATTCGGATTCATAAGTGATGATAACTTGTTCGATTTGTGGAACATATTGAGCGGCCATAGGCCCAAGTACTTCAGGCACACAAGCCACTTTTCTCCAATGAAGCACTTGTGAATGATTCTGGGAGATGACATGATTAAGCAAATGTTTAGCTTCTTCAGCAGCATAATGTGGCAAAAATACCATACCTAAAGCCACTTGGTTAGGCAAATTGCTATATTGTTTTCTCAACATTTTCCAAGGGATTTGGGTAAGTAAACCAGCGCCGTCACCGGATTCACCATCAGCACTGCAAGCACCACGATGTTCCATTAAAGTCAAAGCTTCTAGAGCACGTTCAAGGATAGAATGTGTTGGTTTCGCATTTAAATCACAAATGAAACCTACACCACAAGCATCTCGCTCTTTGCTTAACCAAGCATATCCATGAAATTGCGTTAAGCAATAAGTGAGATTTTTTGGTAAAGGAGAAGGTAAACGCATAAATTTTTTTGTTTCTACTATACCATGAAACTGTTAAATCAAATGGAATTATTATTGTCTACTTGTAAGAATCGTTATGTTTTAACGCGTGAGGTGGCAGAATATGCAAAAAAAACACCCTCACCTAATGCGGTCATTTTGGCCATATGGTTAATGGCAAGAAAAACAAAATAGGAGAATCAAATGTGCGGTATTGTGGCCTATGTAGGTCATCAAAATTGTGAATCGATTTTATTATCAGCACTAAGTCACTTGGAATATAGAGGTTATGATTCTGCAGGTATGGCTTTCATCTTAAAAAATCAACAATTGGTTCGTCTAAGAGCAAAAGGTAATTTATTTAACTTAAGCGACAAATTGTTGAAATTCCAAATGATGTCTTCCAGTCCAATTCACGCACAAATTGGCATAGCGCATACTAGATGGGCAACTCATGGCGAAGCAAATGAAATGAATGCACATCCGCATGTAGATAATGAAGGACGAATAGCTGTGGTTCAAAATGGGATTGTTCATAACTATTTGGCCATTAAATCACGATTATCACCAAAGGTTAAATTTGAATCACATACGGATACAGAAGTGATAGCACATCTAATTGCATTTTACCAAAATGAAAAAGGCTTAGACATAACAAATGCCATTAGAAACACCATCAATGATTTAGAAGGCGATTTAGCGCTAGCTATATTAAGTGTAAATGCACCGAACGAAATCTTTGTTTACAGTAGGAATACACCATTGATTATAGGTAAATGCAGTGATGGATATTGGTGTGCATCGGATTTAGTGGCATTAAACGCATGTGAAAAATATATGCGCTTACCAAATGATACGTTAGCGAAAATTTCAGCAGCGAAAATTTCAGCAGAAAAATTAGCAAGAGAGACACAAATAACAGAAGCTAAATGGGAAGCTGAATGGGAAGCTAAATGGCATAGAATGCCGGTTTTAAATATTCAAAAGCAAGGCTATGACAGTTACATGTTAAAAGAGGTGTTTGAACAACCAAAAATTATTGCTAACATTGCAAGATGGGATGAAGCAAAAGTTAAAGGATGGAAAAAAGGAATTAAAAGTGTTCAACTAATTGCTGCAGGGAGTAGTTGGCATGCTGCCTTAATAGGCCAATATGTATTAGAGAAAAAAGCGCGTTTAACGACAAGAGTATGGGTAGCATCAGAATATGTTAAGGCAAATCCACCCTTATCGGCATGTAGTTTAACACTAGCCATAAGTCAATCAGGAGAAACAGCGGATGTATTAAATGCAGTCAAATGGGAGAGAAAAAGAAGAAAAGAACAAAATTGTCTTTATCAGTGTCCAATCATAGCCATTACAAACAGAAAAGAAAGCACATTAGCACAGTATGTGAATGAAATATGGCCAATGAATGTTGGAGTGGAAATGGCAGTAGCAGCCACCAAAAGTTTTGTGGCAACGCTTATGATGCTGTATAAATTAGCGGGGATCAAAACAGAAGAATTGTTACCATTAGCATCGGAAGTGGAACATGTGTTGAGAACAGAAAGTACAAGAATGCGAGAAATGGCAGAACAAGTGATTAAATTTCCACTATGCATCTTTATGGGTAGAGGACTTTTGTGGCCAATAGCAATGGAAGCATCATTGAAGTTAACAGAAGTGGCGAATTTAGCCTCATTAGCATATGCAGCAGGAGAAATGAAACACGGATATTTAGCATTATTATCTCAAGAGACATTAGTGATTTGTTTATCTTGTGCAGATCATCAAGTAGAAGAAATAGAAGCACGAGGAGCATCAGTGATGAGATTGGATTTAGAAGGAGAACAAATACATGTAGCGATCAAGACTTTAGTGTGTTTACAGATGTTAAGTTATTATGCTGCAAAACTGAAAGGTTTAGATGTAGATAGACCTAGACACTTAGCCAAATCTGTTACGGTTTTCTAGTCAAGTTTCTAGTCAAGGAGCCACAAATCAAAACACAAATAAAAAAGGGGAAGATTGATTTCCCCTTTTTTATTTGTGTTTTGAGTTTAGATGTAGTTTAGCTTAATGCGTTGATAGCATAATTAATATAGGCATTAGCTTCACTTGCAGCAGCTCCACTTAAGCCATGATTAGCTTTAATGTATTTTAAAGCTTCAATATACCAGCTAGGAGATAAATCAAATGCACGATTGACTTCATCTAGTCCTGCTACTAAATATTCATCCATAGGACCAGTTCCACCTGCTACTAAACAATAAGTAATCATACGTAAGTAATAGCCAACATCTCTAGAACATTTAGCTTTACCTACTGCAGATGATGCATAACAAGCACCTGTCATTTGAGTTGTATAAGGGAATTTGCTATAGACAGCATTTGCTGCGCCATCAATTAAACGTTGTGCATTTGATGTCAATGCTCTTGCGGCTTCTAAACTTGCAGCTGCTCTTTGGAAACGACCGAAACAAGCTTGAAGTTCTGTATTACTTAAAAAACGACCTTGGCTATCTGCTGCTGCTATTGCTTCAGTTATTGGAGTTTTCATAATTTTTGTTCCTTATTTTATGTAGCTAATTTTATACAACTGCTTTTGCTGCACGATCAAAATAAGTTGCTAATTCAGATACCAATGCACTGCAATCTCCTACGGTTACATTGCTTGAATCATTGACAAATGAGATAGCAGCTTCTTTCATTTTTTCTACACCTAAAGCTACGGATGCGCCAGGTACACCTAATGCTTGATAAGTTTCTCTTAAACCATTTAAGCAACGGTCATCTAATACGCTTGAATCACCTGCGATCATAGCATAGCTGATATAACGTAAGATAATTTCCATATCTCTTAAGCATGCAGCCATTCTTCTATTGGTATATGCATTTCCACCTGGTTGGATCAATTGTGGTTGTTCTGCAAATAATGATCTTGCTGCATTTGTTACGATGGTAGAAGCATTAGCTGTTATAGCTGCTACTGCGTCTAGTCTTTTGTTACCATCTGCTACCATTTTTGCTAAAGCATCAAATTGTGTATTGCTTAAAAATTCTCCTCTTGCATCTGCTTGTGCTACTACTTTAGAGAATGCATCTAACATTTCCTTATTCTCCTTGTCTTCATTCAATTTCCCAGTCTATTTGGCTTTTGCCTTTTTTCATAAATACATTGCTAACTTTTTTGTTAACTTTTGTAAAAATTTTTCGTCAAAGTCAAATGGATAAAGAGTAAAAGCTAGTTGTCTTACAAATCTAAGATTCAATATTGTTTGAATATTTAAGGTTGATGACTTTCTCTAGCGTGAAGTGTGATCCTCAAAGATGAAATTCCAAACTTCGATAAATATCTTGGAATTTAATCGTATCATATATTTGCATGGAAAACTAACAAGAACTTTCCTGAGCTTTCTACATTTATAAAGTTCTTATTCTAAACTTAATGAAATTTCTTAGAACTTAATACTATTATATATTTACCTATTTAGGACTTTATATAACTCATAATCACTAGAAATATCTTGAAAAATGTCATCGATTATAACTGTTATAATTAACTTGTTTACTTAATTTCTTGTTGAATTGATAGATAGCATTGGTAGTTAGGTATTTTTATCATAAGGCCTTATATGCTACGATACTTTAACTTATGCTAAAACTTATGCTAACTCTATCTTTTAAGGATATGAAAAATTTTTCTAAAAATTACTTGACATTGTGTTATAATTAATTTAACATCTGTTTAACACTTCTTTAGATTTCTTTTCTTAAGATTTTGTTTTAGGAATTTAAATCTTTTTGAAAAAATTAAAATAGTCTCTTGACACGCTCCGATTTTTTCGATACAATAGGTGGTGGGGGCGAAGCTGGGGTGGTGGTTCCAACAAGGTGTAGACTAATGAATCCCCGAAGCAATACCTCTCTAATCATAACATAGTCAGGGGAGTGAGTCAAGGCCAAGTGAACCCCACTCTCCCCCTAGCGCAGCACCCCTCGAACGCAAGTGAGCTAAGGGGTGCAAGCGATCAGGAGAGTGGGGTGAACGAAGAGACTTGCGAATGAAACCTGACAACATAAAAACTAAAGAGAGGGATTGAGAGAGGGGATGAATGAGGATACACCTTGTTGGAAGAGGCGGAGGTTGGGGGACGGCGGGCGGGTACAAACAACCCACCTCCTTAACCAACCTCCGCCTCTTCCACTAGAGAGTATCTCCAGCCCAACTACTACAACTACATAGTAAGAGGAAAGAAAGTGGTAGGAAGTTGAATTGAATCTGATTGAATCTAATTGGAGAAATAATTTTGGAGAAACAATAGGAAAAAGCCATTTGATTTTTGAAAGATTTCAATGAAAGATGCAGAAGAATCTTATATAAGGTCATAGGATCAAATAATGTAGGAAGAAAAAATTATGAAGAACAAATTAAGACAAATCAAAGAGAATAGAGAAAAATATAGAAAATTAAAGGAAGAAGAATTGAGAGAAAAAACAAAACAATTAAAGGAAAGAGCAAAGCAAGAATCATTAGAAGAATTAATGGTAGAAGCATATAGCAACGTATGGGAAGGGGCAGCAAGAGTATTAAAACTGGAAGCATACGATGTGCAATTAATAGGAGCAATGGTACTAAACAAGGGACAAATAGCAGAAATGAAGACAGGAGAAGGAAAAAGTTTAGTAGCAGCATTTGCAAGCTATTTAAATGCATTAAGTGGAAAAGGAGTACATATAGTAACAGTAAATGATTATCTAGCAAAGCGAGATGAAAGATGGATAGGAGAGGTATTAAGGTATTTAGGATTAAAAACGGCAGTAATAACAAATGAGAGTAGTAGAGAAGAAAGAAAAAAAGGGTATGAAGCAGATGTAACGTATATAACAAATAGTGAATTAGGATTTGATTACTTAAGAGATCATATGGCGTGGAGCAAAGAGGAGATAGTTCAAAGAGAATTTAATTACTGCATCATAGATGAGGTAGATTCAATATTGATAGATGAGGCAAGAACACCATTAATCATATCAGGACCAACGAAGGGATCAGAGAAGCCATATAAAGTAGCGTGGGAAATAGGGAAAAGGATGAAGGAAGGAGAAGATTATGAATTAGAAGAAAAAAGCAAACAAGTGATATTAAAAGAAAAAGGAATAAAAAGATGTGAAGAAGCATTGGAAGTGAAAGATATATTTAGCATGGAAACGCCATGGGCACATTATGTGATGAATGCAATAAAGGCGAAACATTTTTACATAAAAGACGTGAATTACATAATAAAAGAAGGAGAAGTAGTGATAGTAGATGAATTCACAGGCAGGATAATGGGAGGAAGGCGTTGGGCAGATGGATTGCATCAAGCGATAGAAGCAAAAGAAGGAGTAAAAATCCAAGAGGAAAGTGAAACATTAGCATCGATAACATATCAAAATTTGTTTTTGTTGTATCCGAAATTGGCAGGAATGACAGGAACAGCGAAGACAGAAGAAGAAGAATTTGAGCAAATCTATGGATTAAAAGTGGTAAGCATACCAACGCATAGAAAAATGAAAAGGAAAGATTACCCAGATGTAGTGTATAGGACAAGCAGAAGTAAATGGATGGCGGTAGCAGAAGAATGTGAAAGGATGTGGACAAAAGGAAGACCGGTGTTAGTAGGAACAACAAGTATAGAGAAATCGGAATTATTAGCAAGATTATTAGAAGAAAAAGGAGTGAAGTATAAACTGTTGAATGCACGTCCGTCATTAGCAGCAGATGAAGCGTCAATCATAGCGCAAGCAGGAAAAATAGGATCAATAACAATAGCGACGAATATGGCAGGACGTGGAACGGATATCATATTAGGAGGAAATATAAAAGAAGCATTTGGAGAATGGATAAAAGAAAGAAAGAAACAAGTAGATATAGAAGAGGAATGGAGGAAAGTGTTGGAAGGGAAAGCAGACGAAGAAAGTGAGAAAAAATATAAACAATTGAAAGAGGAACATGAGAAAGAACAAAAGAGGGTGAAGCAACTAGGAGGATTATATGTAATAGGAACAGAGAGACATGAATCAAGGAGGATAGATAATCAATTGAGAGGAAGAAGTGGAAGACAAGGAGATGAAGGAAGTTCAAGATTTTTTATAAGCTTAGAAGATGATTTGTTGAGGATATTTGGAGGAGGGCAGATGGGTGAAATCATGAGCAGGTTAGGGGTGGAAGAGCCATTAGAATCAGCATTTTTGTCAAAGAGTTTGGATAGAGCACAAAAAAAAGTAGAGAATTACTACTATCAAATGAGAAAACAGTTATTTGAATATGATCAAGTATTGAATAGCCAAAGAAAAGCGATATATAAAGAAAGGACGGACATATTAAGAAGTGAAGAGGTAGGAGAATGGAGTAAGAGTTATATAAGGAAAGAATGGCCAGGGGGATTATTAGGAATCAAAAGAGGAATGAGGAATAGAAGTGAGGTAGAGATAAGTTATGATGTAAAAAAAATGCAAATGGAGAGTGTACAAGCAGGCTTAATGAATGAGTTAGAAAGGTTGTTATTATTGCAACAAATAGATAAGAGTTGGAGCAAACACTTAAAAGAGATGAGTTTATTAAGGGAATTTATAGCATGGAGAGGATATGCACAAAGGGATCCACTGGTAGAATATAAAAATGAAAGCTATAATTTATTTATTAAGATGATAGAGGAAATAAGACAAGGATATGCGTATAGTTTGTTTAGGAGTCAAGCGTAGTAGGTAGGAGGAGAAGATGAAAAGGAGAAAATCAGGATTTAGGTGGAAGAGTAAAAAAGTGATAAATAGGAGAAGAAGGAAAGGGAGAAGTAGGTTGTAAAAAAAATGCGGACGGAGAGACTCGAACTCTCACAAGAGAACTTACCAGATCCTAAGTCTGGCGCGTCTACCAATTTCGCCACGTCCGCAGGGAAGAAGAAGGAAAAGGGAAGAATCCTCGATAGCTCAGCGGTAGAGCGGTCGGCTGTTAACCGATTGGCCGTAGGTTCAAATCCTACTCGGGGAGAAAGAGAAGAAGAAAGAGAAAATGTTAATAAAGATATTAATAAAGATAGAAGTAGCAATAAGTTTATTGTTAATGATAGCACTAGTGAATGTATTGATAAGTGTCATACCAGGATTGATGATAGTGAATGAGATGTTATTAGTGTTATTAAGTATAAGTTTAATGGGATGTACATTAAAGGTGCAAATCCCATCGTGGAAATTAGAGAGAGTGAAAAGAAGATGGGGAAAAAAAGAAGCACAAGTGCAACAAGGAGAGAAATGGAATGAATATGAAAAGAATCAGTTAGCGCCCATAGGGATACATATGAGCATGATAGGAATGATGGGGGGAAGTATGTTGGATGCAATAGGAGGATATACGGCGCAAGAAAGGATAGGAGTAACAGAAATAAGTCATATACAGAATGTAGTATCAGCAGGATATGGGAGTAGGATAGGTCAAGAATGGAATATAAGAGTAAATGAGATGAAGATAAGTAAAGAAGGAGAAGTAAGATCAGAAGTAGAAATCATAGATAATGAAGGCAAAAGCGAATGGAAAGAGTGGATAAGTGTGAATCATCCAGGAAAATATAAAGGAAGATGGATCTATCAAACAGATTGGAAGTGGGAAGGAGTAAGGATCAAAAGGGGAGAGAAAAGATATGAATGTGGGATAAGAGGAGGAATATGCAAATGGGGAGAAGAAAGGCTAGTATTTAAAGATTTATCAACAAAAGGAATGTTATATAAGCAAGGCAAAGCGGTGAAAGAGGTGGAAGTAGAAGAAGTGATGGTATCGGCGGGGTTACAAATAAAAGAAAGTCCAGGGTTAGGAATGATATGGGTAGGAAGTGGAACATTGATGGCAAGTTTGATATGGTTGCTCTTGTAGAAAGGTGGAATTGTTGACTGAAGATATGATAAAATAAGAGAGTAGAGAATAAGACTGGAAGGAAAAGTTTAGGGGAAGTATGAACAACTTAAATCTAGAAATAAGTAGAATTCAATAAAGTCACAAACATGGAGGGTGCGCTAAAGTATAGAAAAGAATAAGATTCAGTAAAGTTAGGAAGATGTTATGGGGAAGATGTTATGGGGAAGATAAAGATAAAAAATTACGAAAGATTTGTAAGCCATGAGTAGTAAGGATGCTTTCAGGATGAAATTGAACACCATATAAAGGAAAAGAGGAGTGTTTGAAAGCCATAACAAGACCATCACTGGAATGAGCAATAGCAAGTAAAGGTGAATGAGGGGTAGGATAAGCTAAGAGGCTATGATAGCGCGTAGCTTGAAAAGGATTAGGCACATCTTGAAATAAAAAATCATGTTGATGAAAGATGAGAGAAACTTTACCATGAAGAGGGGAAGGGGCAGGTTTGACATGCCAATGAAAAAGTTGAGCGAGGAGTTGATGTCCGAGACAAACACCAAGGATAGGTACACGAGGAAGATAATGAGAAAGGAAGGGAATAGCGTGGGATAAATCGCGAGGATGGCCAGGTCCAGGAGAGATAATGATAGAGCGAATGGGTAAAAGAGAAAGGGAAGACAAATCTAATTCATCATTGCGACAAAGGATCAAATCGGAATGAGAAAGAGAATGAACGAGATTAAAAGTGAAACTATCATAGTTATCGATAAGCAGAATCATAAGAAGGAACCAAAAGAAGCAGAACTAGCATGAGCAGAAGAAGAGAGAGGCATACGACCGGCTAGGAAGGCAAGTCGACCAGCTTGAACAGCAAGTTTCATAGCATGAGCCATAGAAACAGGAGAAGGAGAGAGAGCGATAGCACTATTGATGAGAACAGCAGAAGCACCCATTTCCATAACACGAGAGGCATCGCTAGGAAGGGCGAGACCAGCATCAATAATAACAGGGATGCGTGCATTTTGAAGGATAAGTTGAAGAGAATGAACATGTTGAATACCTTGTCCAGAGCCAATAGGAGAAGCTAAAGGCATAACAGCAGCGCAACCGATTTGTTCCAATTGAAGAGCAAGAACAGGATCAGGATAGATATAAGGAAGAACAGCAAAACCTTTACGAACAAGAATTTCAGCAGCTTTAAGAGTGCCAAGAGGATCAGGTAGAAGATAGAGAGGATCAGGAATGACTTCAAGTTTAATCAAACACTGATGAGGTTGTTGAAGATGTTGAAGCAATTGACGAGCAAGAAGAGCCACACGAACAGCTTCGGAGCAAGTACGACAACCAGCAGTATTAGGAAGAAGCCAATAACGATTCCAATTGATCAAAGGAGTAAAAGCGTGTAAAGCATGAAAACGTCGGACAGCCACTGTAACGATTTCACAACCACTGGCTTCAATAGATTGTTGAGCTAAAGAAGGAGAAGAATAACGACCAGTGCCGAGTATTAAACGGGAAGAAAATTGGTAATGATGAAGGCAAAAGGAATCCATAGATAGGAGGTCAAAGATGTGGATAATAATAGCGAGTTATGGGGTATTAATCATAGTCTTAGCGATAGGAATAGGAGTGGGGGTGGGGGTGATAAGAAAGGTGTTAAAAAAAGGGATGAAAGCGGAGATGACGATAGGGGAGAGGATGTTATGTTTTGGCTATTATTTATTGCCAGTATTAGAATGTATGACACATTGTGGACCGGACGTGTTAAATGGATGGATGAAAGGGTTATATAAGAGGAGTTTAGGAGATTTAGTAGTAGTCTATAGTACATATCCAATATTGGGCTTTATGATATTTTTCATGTCATATTTTTTATTGGTAAGGGGGATATTACAAGTAAGGAAAAAAGTAAGGTTTCATGTAAGTCAAGCATTAATCATATATTTATTAACGTCAATTATAGGCTCTTTGTTGAATGCACTACCAGAGATGATCTTGATGGGGTGGTTTGGAAGCACATGTCTAGATATATTATTTATATTGACGATGGGAAGTGTGATCTACGCAAGTTATCAAGTGTGGAATGGTGAGTTAACACGACTACCCTTAATATCAGAAGCAGCGAAGCTGCAAGTCCAAGATGGAGAAGGAGAGAAAAAATGAAGACACAGATGAAGAAACCATGGATAGAATATGAATTGATGTGGCTTATACGTCCGGACTTAAATCAAGAAGAAATCAAAAAAGAAATAGAAGCAGTGATGAAGGTATTAGAAGAAAGTAGACGAGTGCAATTAAATGGAAAAACTACAAGGAAGCTGGCGTATAAGATAGGAAAATATGAAGAAGGTCATTATGTGCAAATGGAATTTGACGGATATGGAAGAATAGTGAAAAAGTTGGAGAAGTATTTGCAGGTAAATGAGAAGGGATTGAGATATATGATTTTAAGAAAATGAAGACAAAAAAGCAGCATGACAAGGACAAGCATGCTGCGAAAGAAATGAGTGAGTAGTATGAGTGAGTAGTAGTTGACTTGACATTCAAAGAGATGATAAAATGGAGATGAATGAAATGAATGAATGAGAAGAAGAAGGTAGAAGGATAAGTTTTTTAAAAATGAATTTAGAAGGATAGGGGAAGAGTGAACAAGTTAAATCTAGAAATAAGTAGAATTCAATAAAGTCACAGACAGGATCTGGAAGGGATCTCGAAAAATTGTTATGAAAATTCTGTTGATTGATGAAGATGTTTATATCCTACGTGTACTAAAACACATCATTCTCAATCGTTTAGCTCTAGCACATGTCATGGAAGCTACAGATGGTATAAATGCTGTTCAACAATTTCGTATACATCAACCTCATCTAGTAATCTTAGAGGTGATGATACCTAAAGTTGATGGATTTGGAGTTTGTCAATGGATACGTACTCAATCAAATGTGCCTATTATGATGGTGACAGGTTTAACACAGGTCAAGGACAAAATTACGGCTTTTGAATTAGGTGCAGATGACTATGTTGTTAAACCTTTTTGTGCACGAGAAATTGAAGCTCGTATCAAAGGTTTACTTCGACGTACAAATCAGGATCAAAGTTGGCACTTGGGTGCAATTCGTATTCATCAAAAACAGGTTTGGAAGCATAATCAGCCTATACGTTTAACAGAAATGGAATGGGCACTATTGGAATTATTGATCAGGCATCCGGGTCAAATAGTAACTCGTCAAACAATCCTGAAACAAATATGGGGATATGCTTGGCCAAATGAAACAAGGGTAGTTGATGTACATATATCGCGTTTGCGTGCGAAGTTAGAAGATGATCCGAGTCATCCTACTTTGATACTTACAGCACGGGGATCAGGATATTTGATTTCGTCAATCTACAGAACGTGAAATCTTTAGCTTTTGTGCTTATAATAAAAGAAAACGTAAAGTATAACGCCACAGATGGGATAAATCATCATGACCATAGCAATTGGACGTGAACAAGAACGTGGCTGGTTCGACTTAATGGACGATTGGTTAAAAAGAGACCGATTTGTGTTCATAGGTTGGTCAGGCTTACTTCTGTTCCCTTGTTCTTATCTTGCCTTAGGTGCTTGGTTTACAGGCACAACATTCGTAACTTCTTGGTATACTCATGGTTTAGCATCTTCATATTTAGAAGGTTGCAATTTCTTGACAGCAGCAGTGTCTTCTCCAGCAAATAGCATGGGTCACTCTTTATTATTCTTATGGGGACCAGAAGCTCAAGGAGATTTCACACGTTGGTGTCAAATAGGAGGTTTATGGACATTTACAGCACTACATGGAGCATTTGGCTTAATAGGTTTCTGCTTACGTCAATTTGAAATTGCACGATTAGTAGGTTTAAGACCATATAACGCTATAGCTTTCTCAGGTCCGATTGCTGTATTTGTATCAGTCTTCCTCTTATATCCTTTAGGTCAAGCAAGCTGGTTCTTCGCACCTAGTTTTGGAGTAGCTGGTATATTTAGATTCATTCTATTCTTACAAGGTTTCCATAACTGGACATTAAATCCATTCCATATGATGGGAGTAGCGGGGATATTGGGTGGAGCGCTTTTATGTGCAATTCATGGAGCAACAGTACAAAATACTTTGTTCGAAGATGGCGAAGCATCAGATACTTTCCGTGCGTTCACACCAACTCAATCAGAAGAAACTTATTCCATGGTGACTGCGAATCGTTTCTGGTCTCAAATATTTGGAGTAGCTTTCTCTAACAAACGTTGGTTGCACTTCTTCTTACTATTTGTACCAGTAGCAGGACTATGGGCAAGTTCAATAGGAATCGTAGGCTTGGCACTAAATCTACGTGCATATGATTTCGTATCACAAGAATTACGTGCTGCAGAAGATCCGGAATTTGAAACTTTCTATACAAAAAATATCTTGTTAAACGAAGGTATAAGAGCATGGATGGCTGCTCAAGATCAGCCGCACGAAAACTTTGTGTTCCCAGAGGAGGTATTGCCACGTGGAAACGCCTTATAATATCGTTGGAGGCAAAACAATAGAATCAACTGGCTTTGCCTGGTGGTCAGGTAACGCCAGATTGATCAACTTATCCGGTAAGTTACTAGGAGCACATGTGGCTCATGCAGGTCTTATCGTATTTTGGACAGGTGCAATGACATTATTTGAAGTGTCACACTTTGTTCCAGATAAACCTTTATATGAGCAAGGAATGATCCTTTTACCTCATTTAGCAACATTAGGTTGGGGTGTAGCTCCTGGTGGAGAAATAGTGGATACCTATCCATATTTTGTTGTAGGAGTACTGCATTTAATATCTTCAGCAGTTTTAGGTTTTGGTGGAATATACCACTCGATCATAGGTCCAGATACATTAGAAGAATCATACCCTTTCTTTGGATATGATTGGAGAGACAAAAATAAAATGACCACCATCTTGGGAATTCATTTAATTCTACTAGGTATTGGTGCGTTTTTATTAGTAATCAAAGCCATGTTTCTGTCAGGTGTGTATGACACTTGGGCACCAGGTGGTGGAGATGTGCGATTGGTCTCAAATCCAACACTAAATCCAGCTATAATCTTTCGTTATTTGCTCAAATCACCATTTGGTGGTGATGGATGGATCGTAAGCGTGAATAATATGGAAGATGTGATTGGAGGTCATATTTGGATAGGTGTGATTTGTGTAGCTGGAGGTATCTGGCATATATTCACGAAACCTTTCGCTTGGGCAAGAAGAGCATTTGTGTGGTCAGGGGAAGCTTACCTATCTTATAGTTTGGGAGCCTTGGCTTTAATGGGAGAAATAGCAGCTCAATATGCTTGGTATAACAATACCGTTTATCCAAGTGAATTTTATGGTCCAACAGCAGCGGAAGCATCACAAGCACAAGCCTTTACCTTCCTAGTAAGAGATCAACGCTTGGGAGAAAACGTAGCTTCAGCACAAGGACCAACAGGTTTAGGAAAATATTTGATGAGATCTCCTACAGGTGAAATCATCCTTGGTGGTGAAACAATGCGTTTCTGGGATCTAAGAGCACCATGGTTAGAACCTTTACGTGGACCTAATGGTTTGGATTTAAATAAAATCAAAAATGATATACAACCTTGGCAAGAACGTAGAGCAGCAGAATATATGACACATGCCCCATTGGGTTCATTAAATTCAGTAGGAGGTGTGGCAACAGAAATTAACTCAGTGAACTACGTATCACCAAGAAGTTGGTTAACCACGTCACATTTCTTCTTAGGTTTCTTCTTATTTATAGGTCATTTATGGCATGCAGGTAGAGCACGTGCAGCTGCAGCAGGATTTGAAAAAGGAATTAATCGTGAAACAGAACCAGTTTTGTTCATGAGACCTTTGGACTAGGAGAAGTTGACTAGGAGAAGTTGAACAAAAAGTTGAACAAAAAGCGCTTTGTCTAGATATAATAGACAAGGCGCTTTTTTTAGAAGAATCATTAGAAGAATCAAATGAAAATCATTTTGTTGGAGTCATTTATATTGCTTATAAAAATCTACATAGCAATAATCTTACTGCGGATTTGTTTAAGTTGGTTTCCAGCAGTGAATTGGTACGTACAACCTTTTTATTTCTTAGCACAAATGGCAGATACGTACATTAACTTATTTCGTAGCATAGTACCTCCATTATTTGGATTTGATTTAGCTGCCATACTTGCGTTAGCACTTTTAGAAACGATGCTCATATATTTTTCAAGTCAATTAGCACAAACTTATGCTTAAAATACGTTTAAAAAGAATAGGTCGTCGAGGAATGCCTAGCTATAGAGTGGTAGTTATGAGAAGTCAGACTAGACGTGATGGCAAAGCCATCGAAGATTTAGGTTTTTATAACCCTATAAGCAAGCAATGTGTCATAAACAAAGAACGTATCAAAGTACGTCTAAGCCAAGGTGCTCAAATGACAGAAACAGTGAAGTATTTGTATGAAGTTAAAGCTTAAAGTAGTCTCATCAAACCAATTGTTAGCCATAGCAGTAGATCAAGAGATGAAAAACAAATGGTTCATGCCAGTGACATGTTATTATTTTTGGCCAACAACGGATGCCTGGAATTTATTGAAAACAGAATTAGAATCGAAAAGATGGATATCGGCCATACAAAGGAAAGTACTACTAGATGAGGCAACATATGTCATCAATCATTGGCAAAGCAACAGCATCTTATTGGTTTTTATTAGTTTGGCGTTATGTACGTCATCATGATGCATTATGGGCAAGTCATCTATATGACTTGCCCATTGATTGGATCTGGATTTTGATGGAACGTTATCAACAACAATTAGCTATGGCAGAAGAAGATGACAAAGCCTCATTAGACAAAGCATCATTAGACAAAGCCTCATTTATCTCCACTTGGTTTGTCTACTATCATGCATTCTGTGGTAAGAACCATAGCAGCAATAGAAGTAGCATTTTGTAAAGCACAACGTGTAACTTTTGCAGGATCAATGATACCAGCTTCGATCATGTTGACAAATCGGTGGTTAGCAGCATCATAACCTAGATTAGGTTGGTTTTGAACTTGTTCCACAATCAAACTACCATTTTGTCCAGCATTAGTGGCAATACGATGTAAAGGAGCACTTAAGGCTTTGGCAACAATTTGTGCTCCCAATTGTTCTTCAGGTTTTAAATGATGGCTCCATTCGATTAAAGGTTTAATGAAATGAACTAAAGTACTACCACCACCGGCAACAATACCTTCTTCAATAGCAGCTCTAGTAGCGTTGATAGCATCGTCAAGGCGTAATTTTTTATCTTTCATTTCAGCTTCTGTAGCACCACCTACTTGAATAACAGCAACGCCAGAAGATAATTTAGCCAATCGTTCTTGTAATTGTTGTTTTTCGTAACTGGAATCACTGCGAGCCCATTGTTGTTTAATTTGTTCACATCGAGCTTTAACTTGTTGTTTGTTGGAATCAGCCACAATGGTGGTATAAGATTTGCCTACTTCGATGCGGCGAGCTTCACCTAGTAAATCTAAAGTGATGGTTTCCAAACTTAAACCGGCCTCTTGTGTAATGACTTGTCCACCAGTTAAGACAGCCATGTCTTCTAATAAAGCTTTTTTACGATCACCAAAGCCAGGAGCGCGAACAGCAACAACTTGAATAATACCGCGTAATTTATTCAAGATGAGGGTGGCTAAAGCTTCTTTTTCTACATCATCGGCAATAATCAAAAGAGCACGATTGGTTCGAGATACCAAAGTTAAAACAGGTAATAAATCTTGTTTAACTAAAGTGATTTTTTTATCAGTTAAAAGGATATAAGGTTGATCTAAGACCACAGTATCTCCAGCAGTAGCAAAATAAGGTGAAATATAACCTTTTTCAAATCGCATTCCCTGGGTAATTTGTAATTGAGTTTGAGAAGATTTACCTTCTTCCAAGGAAATAACACCATCAGCGCCCACTTGTTCAAAAGCTTGAGAAATCATTTCACCCACTTGATCATCATTGCCAGCAGATAAAGAAGCCACTTGTTTAATGGCTAAATGGTCAGAGATAGGTTGAGCGAGATCTCGAATTTGAGAGACTAACCATTGGGTAGCGAGAGACATGCCAGTTTTTAAAGCCATAGGATTAGCACCGCTAGCCACATATTTAAGGCCTTGTTTAATCATGGCATGAGCTAAAACGGTAGCAGTAGTGGTACCATCACCGGCTACTTCATTAGTTTTGGAAGCAGCTTGTCGAATAAGACAAACACCGGTATTTTGCATATGATTTGCCAAGTCAATTTCTTTGGCGATGGTAACCCCATCATTGACAATTTGAGGACAAGAATATTTTTTTTCTAAAACAACATTACGACCTTTAGGGCCTAAGGTGACGGCCACGGCTTCAGCTAAGATATCCATACCTTGAGATAAAGCACGTCTAGCTTGTTCTTGATAAAGAATACGTTTTGACATAATGGACTTTTGATGTATTATGATTATGGAGGGCTTGTAGCTCAGGGGATAAGAGCACGTGGCTACGAACCACGGTGTCGGGGGTTCGAATCCCTCCTTGCCCGGTGGGGTGTAGCCAAGTGGTAAGGCAGCGGACTTTGACTCCGCCATTCGTAGGTTCGAATCCTCCCACCCCAGAAAAGCATATGGCTAGTATACAATTTATTCAAGGAGTGGATGAAGATATCATCCCTACTGTACGTTTAACTCGTTCAAGAGATGGACAAACTGGTACGGCAGTATTTCGTTTTGTTCAACCCAAGTTATTACAACAACAAGGTGAAATTACAGGTATGTACATGATTGATGAAGAAGGCGAAATTGTTACACGTGAGGTGCAAGCCAAATTTGTCAATGGACAACCTCAAATCATAGAAGCATTGTATGTCATGAAAAACGCTCAGGCATGGGAAAGATTTATGCGTTTTATGAATCGTTATGCGGAAGCAAAAGGTTTAAGTTTTCAAAGGTCATAAGCCGGGTTAAGTTCTTGCTCTTGGCAAGGATGATGATTCTTCTAAAGCATAAAGCTTTTAGCAGTTAAGCTCCCATGCAAAGGGCAGACGAAGGGAGCACTTTGCTTGTTGCTAGGGGTTTGCCTAAATTAAGATGTGACCATCTTAATTGGTACGCTCTTACCGCACCTTTGCACCCTTACCTATGTTAAATAGGCGGTTTCTTTCTGTGGCACTTTCCTCACCGTAGGGACGGCACTGGATTTCTCCAGCTAGATAGCCCTTTGTCAAGCCCGGACTTTCCTCAAATCTTTTGTCAAGACCTGTTATCATCTATGCCTTATCATCTATGCCTTATTACTTAGGTCAAATTGTTCATGGTGTGATCATTAGCCCAGAATTAATAGATATTCAACATAAGCATTTAGCATACTTTATGGATAAGTATGCATTGGAAATAGGAGAAAGTATAGAAGTGGTGTTAGTAGCTCAATTAAAGCTAACTGAATCACAGACACAATGGATTGTATCATGTCAAAGCTTGATCTACTCACGTTCTCTAAGTCGTTTATTGCAATTGCATCAAAATCATTTGCCGATTAAAGTAACAAGATTGCAATGGTACCCTTATGGAATGAGAGTGCAAGTGGAAGCGATGCAATTGTTGATACCTTTAGCACACGTGACTCCAAAACCGGAATCAAAGTCATTTGAGGTGAAATTATTAAGTATTTCTCCATTAAGATTAAGTTATACAGCAAGCATTGTAGACAAATGGGGTAATGAAACGAAAATTTTAGAGGTGAAAAAAATCAATCAACATGAAATCAAAGGAGAAATTGAAGGAGTCAAAAGTAGATTGTTGATGGAAAAGATGATGCCAAACGTTAAGGTAGGTGATCGTTTACCTGTAACTGTATTTGATTTTGACATTCAACAAGCATGTGCCTATGTTAACGTAGGTAAAGAGGTCAACCTCCAGGAGCAAAAGTAATGATTTCTAGACGATCACGACTTTTTAATGAAATAGATTTCCATTGGCCAGAAGGTACAACTTTACCATTAAGCTCTACAGTGATTAAGTGTAATGGAGCTTTGAGAAAGTCTAATAACTCTTGGAGAGTCATGACACGTTTGAATAAAGTAAGATGACCGTTAATATAAATGACAAGCATGGCGGACGTAGCCAAGTGGTTAAGGCAATGGATTGTGGCTCCATCATCTCGCGGGTTCAAATCCCGTCGTTCGCCCAATGAATCTCGCCCAATGAATCTCAAGTCCAAAGTCGGTAAATTAAGGAAGAGACAAGTAATTGTGCACGATTTTGAGTGTGTGTATGGCTTAATAATCGTGAACTGTAACGTTCAACATTTCGTTTTGCTATAGCTAATTGTTCGGCCATTTGCTTGTTGAATAAGCCTCTGGCAGTAGCATTGAGTAGATGTTGTTCTTTGGGCGTCAACTCAAGATGTGTTTGCCAAGTCCATTTAAGTTGTTGATGATAGGGTGCTAAAATTAGAGCTAGTAATTCATCGGGATCAAAAGGTTTGGTGATATAAGCATCACAACCTAGTTGATAAGCACGAATACGATCTTGGGTTAAACCTTTGGCAGTAAGTAAAATGATACGCCATTTTCCTTGAACGAATTTGAGCACATCATAACCATTCATTTCAGGCATGATCACATCACAAACCACCAAATCTACATGATGCGACTTCAATAATTCGATTCCTTGTCTTCCATTATGTGCTATAAGAACTTTAATGCCATATAATTGAAGATATTGTTGTAAAGATGTGGTTAAGTGTTGATCATCATCGATTAATAACAATTGTATGCTCATTTTTCCAAAGGGTGCACATCTACCAATTAATACTCGAGGTGTGTTAGTGCGTGGTCTAATCTTAGTTTATCATAAACGCTACGGATGTACGAGTCTAATTTTCAATGAAAGTGCTATCATCACTTTGGCATCTTATCATTATGAATGTTTGACAGCAACAGAAATTGTGTATCAAAAACCCTCATTTTTGCATTTTTATCAAAGAGAAAAGGATATGTTGCAATGGTTGTCAGTGATGAATAACAAACAAACTAGAAGTAGATTAGCAAGCTTTGTGATTTTATTGGCGTATTATTATGCTCAAGAATCTCCAAAAGGCTTGTATATCCCATGGCGTCTATCACAAGCATCTTTAGCGAGAATTTTAGGAACAAGCAGAGCGGCCATAGGTCAAGTGTTAGGTGATTGGAAAAAACAAGCATGGTTATTGAATTATAAACAAGGATGGTGTCTAACGAACCCCTTGGCGTTGAGTGGATAGGTTTGGAGTAGAGAAGCATTGGCTTGGAGTAGAAGACGAAGCTAAAATAAGTAAAAAAAGATTATGTCGAAAGTATACGATTGGTTTCAAGAAAGATTATCTATCCAAGATATAGCAGACGACATCACGAGCAAATATGTTCCTCCACATGTGAATATTTTTTATTGTTTAGGGGGAATGACACTTACATGTTTTTTAGTGCAAGTGGCTACAGGATTTGCTATGACCTTTTATTATAGACCAACGGTAGCGGAAGCGTTTTCATCAGTGGAATATATGATGACGCAAGTAAATTTTGGGTGGTTAATTCGTTCGTTACACAGATGGTCAGCAAGTATGATGGTGTTAATGATGATTCTGCATATCTTTAGAGTGTATTTAACTGGAGGATTTAAAAAACCAAGAGAATTAACATGGATCACAGGAGTGATTTTAGGAGTGTTGACAGTATCATTTGGGGTGACAGGTTATTCTTTACCTTGGGATCAAGTGGGATACTGGGCGTGTAAAATTGTAACAGGTGTACCAGAAGCCATACCTGTTGTAGGAAGTAGTTTAGTAGAATTGTTGAGAGGAGATGTGAGTGTAGGGCAAGCTACGTTAACACGTTTTTATAGTTTGCATACGTTAGTTTTACCAGTCTTGTCCTTAGTCTTTATGTTAGCGCATTTTCTGATGATAAGAAAACAAGGAATATCAGGTCCACTATAGGGGAAAGTTATGTCAATCTTGAAAAAACCAGATTTATCGGACGCTCAATTACGTGCGAAATTGGCCAAAGGAATGGGCCATAATATGTATGGAGAACCAGCGTGGCCTAATGATTTGTTATATACATTTCCGGTAGTGATTTTAGGAACAATCACATGTTGTATAGGGTTAGCATTAATGGAACCAAGTGCTATAGGAGAAGCAGCCAATCCATTTGCAACTCCGCTAGAAATTTTACCAGAATGGTATTTTTATCCAACGTTTAATTTGTTACGAGTTATACCAAACAAATTATTAGGGGTTTTATCTATGGCATCAGTTCCACTAGGATTGATCTTCGTGCCATTTATAGAGAATAGAAATAGATATCAAAACCCATGGAGAAGACCAATAGCAACAACAGTGTTCTTAGTGGGCACAGTGGTAACGATTTGGTTAGGAATAGGAGCAACAAAATCGATACAAGATGCAATAAGCTTGGGTTTGTTTTAGAAGGAGAAAAAGACACTCATCTTAGAGTGTCTTTTTTGTATGAAAGAGTGTGTTGACCAGCGTAGCGTTTCTGAATTCCATGTTTGTGACTTTATTGAAGTCTACTTATTTCTAGATTTAAGTTATTCACTATACCCCTAAGCTTTTATGATCAATTTTAAAAAACTTATCCTTCTACCTTCTTCTTCTCATATCAACTTATAAACTTTCATTCATTTCATTCATTTTCATTTTATCATCTCTTTGAATGTCAAGTCAATCCTGCTCTAAATCTTATTTAGAATTGACATTAGGATTGACAAGTGAATTGGAAAACGTATTTGTAGGTGGATGAAAAAGCAAATAGAATTGTCCACAGGGTCCATTACGATGTTTAGCTAAAATCACTTCAATATAATTGCTTTCTTTATTAAAAGCATCTTTATGTAAGAAAATGACCAGATCGGCATCTTGTTCTATGGAACCACTTTCACGTAAATCTGAGAGCACAGGCACTTTGGCCGTACGATATTCCACATTCCGACTAAGTTGAGATAGAACCACTACAGGAACATCCAATTCTCTTGCTAATGCTTTTAAGCTTCTAGTCATGTTCGCTAAGGCTTGCACACGATTGGATGCTGTAGGTTTTTCATTGTTTAACGTTTCTTCTCTTATAAGTTGCAAGTAATCTATGACAATCAAGGCTAGACCACCATATTCGTAATACTTTCTTTTTGCCTGAGCACGTATAAATTCTACTGTCATATTAGGATCATCTTGAATAAAGATTCGAGCATTTCTTAATTTGTCCATTGCAGGTTGTATACGTTCTTCATATTTCTTATAATTATTTTGAATTTCATATTGACTAAGTCTAGTTTCTAAAGATAGAAGTCTATTACTTATTTGAGTTTTATTCATTTCTAAACTGAACACTATAATTCCCTTATCCTCGGCATCTATTCGATTAACTAAATTCAAAGCAAAAGCGGTTTTTCCAACTGAGGGTCTAGCTGCCACTACAATCATATCTTGCTTCTGCAATCCTTGCGTTAGTTTATCTAACTCCACATATTTGGTCAGATAACCTTTTTTGATTTGGTTTGGATTCTTTAATTCGTGTTCAATCGAATCGATGATTTCGCCTATTGGTGTCATAGCTGGTGCTTTCTGACTTAACAATGCAATCAAGGAACTTTCAGTTTTTGTCAATACTTGTTCGATGGTTTGTTTCATATCCAACGAAGCTCCTAAAAACCTCAAAGCTAATTCCTGCATATTTCTTCTTAGATAGGCATTTTTGACCCATTCTATATAATTATTCACTTCCTTAGGGTCGATTTTTGCTGCTGCCAACTGTTTTAAGGTTGCTTGTCCTCCTGCAAGTTCGAATTCATTAGTTTGTGTTAAGCTTATAAACAAATTAGTCACATCAACAGTCATGCCTTTTTTGTAGAGTTGATACAAATGTTGAAAGATGATTTGATGCTTTGGTACAAGAAACATTTCTGTATGCACCTCTAAGCATATAAGATCTAATGATTGTTTATCTACAAGCACACACGCTAACAATAATTCTTCGGCTACGGCTGCTCCTACAAAATGTTCTTTTTTCATAATTTCTAATGGAGAGATGGCTGAGTGGTCTAAAGCGTAGCATTGGAAATGCTATGAAAACTTATGGTTTTCCGAGAGTTCGAATCTCTCTCTCTCCTGTCCAATTATGCAATAAATTCAGGTGAAAAAAGTTCAAGGGTGATGAGAGACCTAGAATCATTTTCACCACTTCCATGGCCTGGAAATAGCCCATCAAGGTAGGTAAAACTCCAATGACTCCCATACATTCTTCCAGTTGACGCTTTTGATTTAAACTTTGATTCAAAATTTCATTCATTTTGCTACCTCTATAATAATACACGCCTAAAATTCCAGTCCATTGCCATACTGATGCTATAACTAAAGGTTTACATAATTGTTCACAAGCTTCCATTAAAATTTTTTTACTTCGTGCATTATCAGTTGCGTCTACAACTATATCATATTCATAAGAAATTTCAAGAGCCATTTGAAGATTTTCTATTCTTTTATTATACAATTCCATTTTTGTTTCATGATTATGATGATGTAATTGATATAAGACTGATAATGTCTTTGAAGTTTCTATAAAACGTTCCTGGTGTAAAAGTTGTCTTGGTAAATTGGAAATTTCTACTTCATCTCCATCCACTAAGCCTAAGTAACCCACTCCTATACTACAGAGAGCTAAACTTACAGCACAACCTAAACCGCCTAATCCTACACATAAAACTTTGGCCTTATCTAAGCGTGCTTGTGCTCTTTCCCCTATTTGAGCTAAAATAATTTGTCGAGAATAACGATGATTTTTTTCATCTTTGCTAAGCATATATAGATTTCTGATAGAGATTTCTGAGCGCCTTTAGTTCAGTTGGTAGAACATAGGTCTCCAAAACCTATTGTCGAAGGTTCGAGTCCTTCAGGGCGTGTCACAAGAGTGACTGGTTCATAAAAGCAAGCAATTTAAGCAAGTATGGGTAAAAAGGTACTAGCAGTAGTCAAATTAGCTTTACCAGCAGGCAAAGCTACTCCTGCCCCACCTGTAGGTCCGGCTTTGGGCCAATATGGGGTGAATTTAGTAATGTTTACAAAAGAATATAATGCTAAAACCGCTGATCAAATAGGTTTAATTATTCCAGCACAAATTACAATCTATGAAGATAAGAGTTACTCATTCATTCTCAAAACCCCACCCGCTTCTGTACTTTTAAAACGTGCTGCACAAATCGAAAAAGGTTCAAACAATGGCACGATAGTGGCTTCAATCACTCAAGAACAATTACAACAAATAGCTCTCACCAAATTACCTGACCTTAATACGAAAGACGTGAAAAAAGCTATGTCCATTATTTCTGGCACAGCTGCTAATATGGGGATTCAAATTCTATGAAGCGTTCAAAAAGGTATCAATCTCTATGCTCACTCATTGAACCTAAACTTTATTCGCCTCAAGAAGCTCTGAAATTATTAAAAAAATTAGCTACTGCCAAATTTGTTGAGACCGCTGAAGCTCACATACGTTTAAATTTAGATCCAAAATATACAGATCAACAAATCCGAGCTACTGTGGTTCTACCCCATGGCACTGGTAAAGCTATTCGTATTGCTGTTATTACGAAACAAAGCAGCCATATTGAAGGTGCTGATCTGGTTGGAAGTGATGATTTGTGCGCACAAATTGCACAATCTATCATCAATTTTGATTGTCTTATTGCTACACCTGACATGATGCCCACTCTGGCCAAATTAGGTAAAATTTTGGGTCCTCGTGGTTTAATGCCTTCACCTAAATCAGGTACTGTAACTACGAATGTAGCTGAAGCTATTCAAGCCTTCCGTCGTGGGCAAATAGAGTATCGTACAGACAAAACCGGCATTGTTCATCTTGCTTTTGGACGTATGGATTTTAATGAACAGCATTTATATGATAATTTAGTAGCAATCAAAGAATCTGTAGAAACTAATAAACCTTCCGGTGCTTCTGGACTCTATTGGAAAAGTTTTGCTATAGCTACTAGCATGAGTCCTTCTATCCGGTTAAATATACAACAATGGTCATGAGTACGAAAATTAATAGCTTACTCGAAGAAATTAAATCACTTACGTTGTTAGAAGCAGCGGAACTCGTGAAACAAATGGAAACTACCTTTGGTATTGATGCTTCTGCTGTTGCTACTGCTGCACCTGCTGTTCAAGTTGAAACAAAAAAAGAAGAAAAAACGGAATTTGCTTTAGTGCTTTCGCAAGTACCTGCTGATAAAAAAATTAATGTTTTAAAAGTTGTACGTACCATTACAGGTTTAGGATTAAAAGAAGCTAAAGAATTAGTGGATTCAGTGCCTAAAACTTTAAAAGAAGGTCTTTCCGCATCTGAAGCTGAACAACTTAAGACTCAATTAACGGAAGCTGGTGCTCAAGTTGAATTGAAATGAGCAAGCGACCATGGATTCCGTTAGGAAACTGAACAAAATTACGAGTGTTTAGTTGTTGACCTGCGAAGCGCCTGTCAACCTAACTGAATCCTATCTTGCTCTAAACTTTTTTATATGAAACATGTAAATATATGATAGCATTAAGTTCCAAGAAATTTCGTTAAGTTTAAGATAAGAACTTTCCTGAATCTTATCCATTTCTCTACTTCTTGACATTATAAATGTGCAGAGTTCAGTAAAGTCATTGGTAGATAAATACTCAAATATATGATACGATTACGTTCCAAGAAATTTCGTTAAGTTGCGGACAAGAACTTTCCTGAATCTTATCCATTTCTCTACTTCTTGACATTATAAATGTGCAGAGTTCAGTAAAGTCATTGGTAGATAAATACTCAAATATATGATACGATTACGTTCCAAGAAATTTCATTAAGTTTAGGATAAGAACTTTCCTGAATTCTATCCATTTCTCTACTTCTTGACATTATAAATGTGTAGAGCTCAGTAAAGTTCTAGTTATTTTTACATGCAAATATATGATACGATTACGTTATAAGAAATTTCGTTAAGTTTTAGAATAAGAACTTTACTAATTTTTATACTATTATAAACATAATAAACTTAAATAGCATCAAATAGAGAATTGCACACTTGATTACCAAAAACGAGATTTAAACTTGTGACACAAGGATTTGCAGTCCTCTGTTCTATGAATTAAGCTATCCCGGCTTAGTAAAAGAATCAGTCAAGTCATTGATAGATAAACACTCAAATATATGATACGATTACGTTCCAAGAAATTTCATTAAGTTTAGGATAAGAACTTTCCTGAATTCTATCCATTTCTCTACTTCTTGACATTATAAATGTGTAAAGCTCAGTAAAGTTCTAGTTATTTTTACATGCAAATATATGATACGATTACGTTCCAAGAAATTTCATTAAGTTTAGGATAAGAACTTTCCTGAATTCTATCCATTTCTCTACTTCTTGACATTATAAATGTGTAAAGCTCAGTAAAGTTCTAGTTATTTTTACATGCAAATATATGATACGATTACGTTCCAAGAAATTTCATTAAGTTTAGGATAAGAACTTTCCTGAATTCTATCCATTTCTCTACTTCTTGACATTATAAATGTGTAAAGCTCAGTAAAGTTCTAGTTATTTTTACATGCAAATATATGATACGATTAAATTCCAAGAAATTTCATTAGGTTTCAGACAAGAACTTTCCTGAATCTTATCCATTTCTCTACTTCTTGACATTATAAATGTGCAGAGTTCAGTAAAGTCATTGGTAGATAAATACTCAAATATATGATACGATTAAGTTCCAAGAAATTTCGTTAAGTTGCGGACAAGAACTTTCCTGAATCTTATCCATTTCTCTACTTCTTGACATTATAAATGTAGAAAGCTCAGTAAAGTCATTGGTAGATAAACACTCAAATATATGATACGATTAAGTTCCAAGAAATTTCTCTAAGTTTACAATAAGAACTTTACTAAATCTTATTCGTTTCTAAACTTTATAGAGAGGCCAAACAGGTTTCTTTCTCCTCATCCTCCATTTGTAAGCTAAATTTGCAAGACAGCTAGGCAATGTTCAACCTTGGCTGAATCTTTCCTAGCTGAATCCTCAATTGATTTCACAGTTGATTGCCAGGAACGAGATTTGAACTCGTGACACAAGGATTTTCAGTCCTCTGCTCTACCAACTGAGCTATCCCGGCTTAGCATAGGATTCTTCCTATGCTATTTGGGTTTCCATTTGTTTAGATGGCAAGACTTTAACATCTTCTCCATCTAAGTCTACCACAGCTGTCATACCTGGTGAAAGAGTGTTAGCTAACACATGTTCAGCTAAAGGATCCTCTAACCACTTCATAATCGCACGACGTAAAGGTCTTGCTCCATAAGTAGCGCTATAACCTTCTTCAATGATCTTACGTTTAAATCTATCTGTAACTTGCAATTGAATTTGTTGCTGTTGTGCTAATCGATCGTAAACTTCTTTGAGCATCATTTCAGCAATTTGACCAACCTCTTCTTTAGTTAACTGTCTGAATACAATAATTTCATCAATCCTGTTCAAAAATTCTGGACGGAAATATTGCTTCAGTTCTTCATTAACCAAATTCTTTAATCGACTGTATTGAGTGTCTTGCCAAGAATCTCCTAATTCAAATCCTAAACCTCCTCCACCTTTCTCAATGATTTTAGAACCGATGTTAGAGGTCATGATCAACAAAGTATTTTTAAAATCTACTGTTCTACCTTTTGAATCAGTTAAACGCCCATCTTCTAAGATTTGTAACAAAATATTAAACACATCAGGATGTGCTTTTTCAATTTCATCAAATAAAATCACGGTGTAAGGTCGTTTTCTTACCGCTTCTGTTAATTGACCTCCTTCATTATAACCAACATAACCTGGTGGAGAACCAATTAATTTGGAGACTGTATGCCTTTCCATGTACTCAGACATATCTAATCTCACCATGGCTTCATTCGATCCAAAGAAATAAGATGCTAAAGCTTTTGTTAATTCAGTTTTGCCAACCCCTGTAGGTCCCGAGAAAATAAAACTAGCAATAGGACGGTTAGGATTTTTTAAACCTACTCGTGCCCTTCTAATAGCTTTAGAAACGGCACTTACCGCTTCATTTTGACCCACTATGCGTTGGTGCAACGTTTCTTCCATGTGCAAAAGTTTTTCGGATTCTGATCTTGTAAGCTTTTTCACAGGAATGCCAGTCCAAGAAGCTACAATCTGTGCAATATCTTCTTCACTTACTACCGGACGTGCTTGTAAAATTTGTTCTTGTGTTTCTTCTCTATGGCTTTTGGTCATTGCCATGATTTGTGATCTAATTTCTTTTTCACGATCTCGTAATTCCGCGGCGATCTCGAAATGATCTTCTCGAATCATTTCATCTTTTAATCTCATCACCTCGCGCAATTCTTTGTCTAACTCAAGAGTTACTTTTGGTAATTTATAATACATTAAACGAACACGAGAACCGGCTTCATCAATTAAATCAATGGCTTTATCTGGCAAATATCTGTCCGCAATGTATTGACTTGAAAGTTTGGCTGCCGCTTCTAATGCTGCATCAGAAATCCTGACACGATGATGTTCTTCATATCTATCTCTTAAACCTTTCAAGATTTCAATGGTTTCATCTACGGTGGGTTCTCCTACCATGACAGGTTGGAATCGGCGTTCTAATGCTGCATCCTTTTCTATATGTTTTCTATATTCTTCTAATGTGGTGGCACCAATACATTGTAATTCACCTCTTGCTAAGGCAGGTTTTAAGATATTGGCAGCATCAATGGCACCTTCTGCAGCACCAGCACCAATAAGTGTATGTACTTCATCAATAACTAAAATGACATTGCCCACTTCACGGATTTCATCCATGACTTTTTTCAATCTTTCTTCAAATTCCCCTCTATATTTGGTTCCTGCTACTAGAAGACCTATGTCTAAGGTGATGACTTTCATGTCTTCTAAGATGTCTGGTATATCTCGGTCCGCAATTCTTTGTGCTAAACCTTCAGCAATAGCAGTTTTTCCTACACCAGGTTCACCTATTAACACAGGATTGTTTTTGGTACGGCGTCCTAAAATTTGGATCACACGTTCTATTTCTTTTTCTCTACCTACCACAGGATCTAGTTCTCCTTCCATGGCAAGTTCTGTTAAATTCACACCAAATTCTTCTAAGGTAGGAGTTCTGCTACGTGAGTAACCACCACCAATGACTACCTCAGAAGTTTCATCAAGCATACGCAAAACTAATGATCGTAACGTAGCTAAATCTACGCCTAAACTTTCTAAGACTCGCGCAGCTACCCCTTCTCCTTCACGTATAAGACCTAAGAGTAAATGTTCAGTACCTATATAATTATGTGATAGGATTCTGGCTTCATCCAGTGATAATTCCAAAACGCGTTTCGCTCGCGGTGTAAAAGGAATTTCTACAGCTACAAAGCCAGAACCTCTTCCTATAATTTTTTCTACTTCAACACGTGCTTCTTTTAAATCAACACCTAATGTTTTTAAAGCTCGAGCAGCTAGACCTGTACCTTCACCTATGAGACCTAATAAAATTTGTTCTGTACCAACAAAATTATGTCCTAACCGACGAGCTTCTTCCTGTGCCAACATGATAACTTTGATGGCTTTTTCAGTAAAGCGCTCAAACATGATGGTATTCCCATCGCAAGTTTGGGGTTAACTTTGATTGACCTTAATCTATTTTTAGCATATCGTATCATATATGATGAAAGAAACTCATGTGTGCAAGTGAAATCCAGGTGGGGGACCAAGTTCGTTTTGGTCTTCTTATCACAGAAGGTGAAAAACAACGTGTACAATATTCTCAAGGTATTGTCATAGCTAGAACATCAAAGACGGTTACGATCAGAAGTCTTCTATCCGGGGTAGGTGTTGAACGTATTTTGTATTTAGATTCGCCTTTATTGGCAGAACTTAAGGTGGTTCAACATAATCGCGTGCGACGTGCCAAATTATATTATTTGCGTCGTCAATAAATAACTCCTAAATAAATAACTCCTACTTGGTGGTAGATCTTGGCATATCTAGCTCAGGATATATAGCTCAGTCTGGTAGAGCATCACGTTGACGTCGTGAGGGTCACCTGTTCAAATCAGGTTATATCCAAGGCATATCCAAGGCATATCCAAAGCACAAAAAAAATCTACATCTGATTCGTCTCAGATGTAGATGATCAGTAGATGATCAATGGTCTACAGTTTAGAGCACACCTAGAAAATGTAAAACACCTTTTCCTGTTAATGCTTCTGTTAATAATGCAGCTACAAACCCTAACATAGCAAGGCGACCATTCAACATCTCGGCATTGTTATTAAAACCTAATTTTTGCATCACTTGTTCTCCTATATTTATACCTAATCTAACTTCACCTACCTAAAGCTTTCAATGGGTCGGTGCCCGAGTGGCTAATGGGGGCGGACTGTAAATCCGCTGGCTTACGCCTACGCTGGTTCAAATCCAGCCCGGCCCAAATTTAGGTATCATCTGAAGCTATCATCTGCAATTAAGCCCTTGTAGCTCATTGGTAGAGCATTCCCTTGGTAAGGGAAAGGTGGCGAGTTCAATTCTCGTCAAGGGCTTTTCTACGTCGAAATTTAGGATTTCTTTTTTCTAAAAATGCATTTAAGCCTTCTTGTGCTTCTTCTGTACCATAAAAAAGATGAGTGGCTAAACCTGCTAATTCTTGCAAACCGGCTTGTCCATCACAATCAGCATTCAAGGCGGCTTTTAACATGCTCAAAGCCGTAGGTGAATGTTCTAAAATTTGTTTGGCCCACGCTTTTGTATGTTGATCTAATTCTTCTAAAGGCACTACAGCATTAATCCATCCCATTTGTAAGGCTTCTTGTGCGCTATATTGACGACATAGAAACCAAATTTCACGTGCTCTTTTTTGTCCTACAATCCTAGCCATGTAACTAGCACCATATCCTCCATCAAAAGATCCTACCCTTGGTCCCGCTTGTCCAAATATGGCATTATCCGCTGCTATTGTTAAATCACATAACATTTGCAAAATTTGACCACCCCCTATGGCGTAGCCTGCTACTTTAGCTATCACTGGTTTGGGTATCGTCCTGATTTCTCTTTGTAATTGCAAGACATTCAATGATTGTTTTCCATTTTCATCTTTATATCCTTTTGTGCCTCTAACTTTTTGATCACCACCTGTGCAAAACGCTCTTGTTCCTTCTCCGGTTAAGATCACGACTCCTATATCATCATCCCATCTGGCATCTATCATAGCTTCTAACATTTGTTTCACCGTTTGAGGACGGAACGCATTTAATACATGAGGTCTATTAATGGTTATGGTGGCTATTCCTTCTTTTTTTTCATATTTGATATCCATATGACTATTCATTTTTCCTTAATGCATGTGGCTATCGATCAAGTTCGTTTTTATTATGTTCGTCTTGAATGGTTCTTATCTCAGACAATTCCACTTAGCTTATGGTTACAAGTACAAACTTTGTATCCAAAAATTAGCTGGATTGATCGTGATTCCAATTGGCATATGGCAGCTTGTCATCAAATTTGGCTATGTCATCATTTACCTACTTCAATACAAGTCACGCCTATTCGCCAAACTACTCGCCAAACTCCCAATGGCCTTCGCTCTCGTTTTCGTCTTTTCGGTATAGCTTCTACACCTACGAGTTTCTTTTTACCTCAGTATGAAATTCATCATTTAACCAATCAATACATGTTTGCTCTTAATTGTATCTTTCCAACTTGTTTTCCACTTGAAGGTATCAAGCAACTTATAAAAAACATGAGTCGATCTTGCATCCCAAATTGCATCCCAAAAGCGCATGCTCAAGTTAATTTGTTATGGAATATTCAATATTCGCCTACTCTATCTGGTTGGAATCAATGCTTACATCAACTAATTACACAAATGCATGGCAGGCAAATTGATAAATTGGTTATAGCTAGAAAAAAAATTTTACATTTTCAACACATAGTAGATGTGTTTGATTGGTTAACTTACAAACCTAATTGTTTTCATTTTGTATTGATTTTCAAACCTAATTTGGCTTTGATTTGTTTATCTCCAGAACGACTTTATTTAAGAAATCACTCCATGTTGATGACAGAAGCCATGGCAGCTACTCGTCCTCGTCATGCTCTTCAAGATGCTCGTTGGGCTGTACATTTACATAGCCACAAAAAAGATATGATGGAACAAAATTGGGTGAAATTAGATTTAAAAACGAAACTTATGTGTTTAGGTAAGATGTTAAGTTGTAGGCAAGACGCCATTTTTCAAACCTCTTACTTGCAACATTTGTATATGCCTTTTCAAGTTGAATTAGATGGCCATCATCTCATGGACCATCATCTTATTCATGTGATTCATCCTACAGCTGCCATTTGTGGGAGTCCAATGCCTCAAGCGTATTTAATGTTACAAAAATATGAACGTGTGGCGCGTGGTGCTTATGCTTGTCCAATGGGTTGGATTGGAAGTCATGATGCTCATCTGTGTGTATCTATTCGTTGTGCCGTAATTGACTCCAACAAAGTCATGATTTATGCAGGTTGTGGTGTGATTGCAGCTTCTTTACCTCAATCGGAATGGAACGAAACTGAAAACAAATTTGTATATTGAGTAAGTTTTTTATGAAGAGTAGCATTTTCGAGTTGATTTGTTTGAATTTCTATCAAATTGGCACCCTTAGTATTTTGTAAATGTAAAGCTAATTCATACCAGTTATTCACAGCATAGTAATGAAAATCAAATTGTTTAGCTACATGTTCAAAATGATCATGATGGTGAAAGTAATGATTGAATACATTAGGTATTAATTCAAAAATTCCACCTCCCTGATTATTGATAACAATGACCCATATATGCTTAGTCAATTGGCGTAACAAATGTAAAGAAGTCAAATCATGTAAAAAAGCTAAATCACCTAAGATGCACATGAGAGGTTCTTGCAAAGCATAACTCACACCCATACTGGTAGCTAAATTGCCATCAATTCCACTTACTCCACGGTTAGCAAACACATGAACAGGATCATGTAAATGATGACATTCCACGAAATGATTAGCATCTCGGATAGGCATGCTATTACCAACAAAAATCAGCGGTTTGGCATATTGAAAACACATTCGTAAGACACCTGGTTCTGATAACTTGATCTCTTGTGCAAAATATTGACGGAGTTTATAGCCTACACAAAAATTCAAATGTTGCCACCAAGATAACCATTGTGGTTTAGTTGTTGGTCGAAGAGTCTTGAACCAAAATTTCAGTAAGCTTTGCACATTGGTCACACAAATACGTGTGGTGACTGCTTTCAGAGGATCGACGCGAACTGTTGAACTACTTACAACCACATATTGGTTAACTTTTTTCATTATGGTTATCAAGTGATTGGAGATGAGTCGCTCACCAAACTGAATAATGATGTTGGCATCTGGAAAAGGCATAGTTTTATGACATATGGTTTCGTGATAAGCGATGACACAAGAATGTTTATATTGATATCTAGCATGACAAAAAACCTCCACCAAGATAGGCCATGACCATTGTTGAGCTAATTGAAGGAGTAAATGAAAAGATTCATCATCCATAGCTTGTGCCACAATAAATAAGCCTTTTTGTTGCCAATCCAAAGACCACTCGAAACCAGTAGCAGTGGAAGCAGGTACATACTCAACTAATTTTTTTGGCATAGGGATGGGATAAGATGCGAAAGGTTCGCGAAACATCAGATTCAAATGTACAGGTCCATCTGAAGCTTTAAAGGCTGCATAGGCTAAAGTTGAGGCTAACCAATCAGCGTCTAACTCATGATGAGGAGGAGGAACGTCAAATTGCCATCGAACATAGCCGTTAAATAATTTGACTTGGTCAAGCGTTTGATTAGCACTTGTATCACGGAGTTCATAGGGTCTATCCGCCGTAAGCAAAATCAAACTTGTTTGGCTTAAACTAGCTTCCATAACAGCGGGCCATAAATTGCCCACAGCTGTACCAGATGTGACAATCAGAATGGCTTTAGTTTTGCTTGCGTTCGTTTTGCTAGTTTGAATTTGGCTAGCTTTTCCTACACCTAAGGCTGCAAAGGCTAAACTACGTTCATCAAAATGTACGACACAATTCCCGTGCAATAAGGCAGCTCTTGCTAATAAGCTTGAACGTGCTCCAGGTGCGATAAATTTATATTGAAAACCATAGTGAGCTAATAATTTGATGATTAATTCACTCCAATCAATTAGAGAAAATGAACAAAATAGTAACATTATTTTTAGCTTCTAGGCCTAAAACTTTATTAGTGAGTTTTTGTTGTTGGTTATCTGTTTCTAGTTTGCAACATGCTTTTTCTATTCCTGCATTATTGCTTGCCATTGGCTTACAGATATGGGCCAATTGGGTTAATGACTATTTAGATTTTATGAATGGCATTGATCATGCGTTAAGACAAGGCCCAACTCGATGGACGAGCCGATTAACACCTTCTTTTATGAAAATCATTTTATGCTTATGGTGTTGTTTGCTCTTTGTTTGTGCATCTTATTTCAAGATGAAGATTCTTGTAGGCATTTTGATACTTATTGCTTGGTTTTATAGTGCTTGGCTGGGTTTTGCTGGTGAATGGTTAAGTTTTTTCGCTTGTGGTCCCTTAGCAACGTATTTATTTTCAAGCATTTATCAGGTTTCATTTTGGCAGTGGGATCTTTTATTGCTTAGTATCATCAATGGATCTTGGTCTGCTGCTCTTTTGATGGCCAATAATATGCGAGATCGAATTAGTGATACGCATTCACCGAAAAAAAGTACTTGTGTTTGGTTTGGACAAGATTGGGCGAGTATGCAATATCAAATGTTTATCTTGATGTGTATTTGGTGTTTATTTGCATGGTTGATCTTTCGACCCTCTTGGTTTTGGTTGCTTATGATGTGTGTTTTTCTACCCTATGCTTTAAGATTATGTATGATGAGTTTGACTACTCCAACTGCTTTGCTTTATCCAACACTCTCTTTTATTTTCCGATATTGTTTTTTGTTTAGCTTTTGTGCTTCTTATTCATGAGAATCTATTCAATTGAATTTTATCCATATAAAGCATCTTTTTCATACTCTTCTTCATCCATCTTGCGTTGGTTTTGTCGATGGACCACTTCTCATGGGCCTTTTGTTTCCGAAATATGTTCTAAACAAACTCTCATTTTGTTAATTCATTTTTCTCCTCAAATTCAAAAAATCCATTGGACTTGGGCATCAATTCTATTAGAGGATGATTCTCAAATCTTCCCTCCAGCTGTTGAACATGTTTTGCAGTTGGTTGTTTTCCATCTATTAAAAAAAAAGTCTCATCCGCAGTCTTGTGCCCTTGTAGCTATTAATGCGTTAGCTCCGAAATTTTTACCTGATCATGTATGTGTCAAATGGAAATGGCATCAAAATTGGCAGCAGACTCAACTTTCATGGATAAGAGTGGATGTGAACAGAAATTTTTGTTTAGAGCAGTTTCTTAATCATTCTTGGGATTGGACACGTATAGAATATGTGGAGGAACCGGTCAATCAACGTTATGCTCTTGAACAATTAAGCTCTTACCCTATAGCTTTGGACGAATCCTTAACAGATTGGTATCGTGCAACAAGGATTTCAGATTTACCAAAAGCTCATTACATCATTAAAGCTTATTCAATCAATGGTTTACCTCGGATGATCGATTTGGTGAATCATTCGTTTGTCATACATCACATAAGTACTTTTACAAGTAATTTTGAAACTCATGTAGGAGTTGATCATCAAATGCATATGGTTTATTGGATGGATTTGAAAACACCTATGGGTTTTGATACGTTAAGATGGATTGAACAAATTGAAAGTGAAATCAAAATCTGCAATGGATTGGTTTGTGACACCCGAGTATTATTTAGCCATAACACAACCTAAACAAACAGCTTTAGCAAATCAAGAGTTGATCATGACTTATCAAGAAGTTTATGATGCTGAAGCTTATAATTTTTTAAGACCTTTAAAAGGTTTCAAACGTTCACAAGATACGTGTAAGCATACTTCTAGTGGAAAAGTAACTTATTACGATTGGTGTAAGCAAAATTTAGCGGCAGTTAGTATCAATAAAAGGTTGAAAAAAAACTTTAACCATAGAATAGGTTGTTGGTTACCTGTACAACACATTAGTGGTTGGAGTTTGTTTTGGAGTAGTTTTGTAGCAGGGAGTTTGATAATGTTTGGAAATTCTCTACCCTATGTTGATATGTGTTCACTGGTACCCACTCAAATATTTCGGTTGAAATATTGGGGAAATTGGATGAAAAATCGTCCATTTGTGCTCATAGGAGCAGGTGAAATCAAAGATCAAATCTATAGAAAAAGTTACGGCACCACAGAAACATGGGCAGCGCAAATCATTAAGGAAAGTGGGAGTAGAAGTCAATGCATGCCTTATAAAAGTGGAAAGATGTTGTCGAATCAGGAGCTGTTATTAAGAAGTTGGATCAAACAACAACAAAATCGACGTTTTCAACACGCATTGTGGATCAAGATAGGTGATTTAGGAGTGATCAATGATGAAGGTTTATGGATTCAATCACGTCTAGATTTAATTTACAAAAGATCAGGCAAAAGTGTAGGTGTGTGGCAAATAGAAGAGGCTATAAAAAAAGCTAATGGAGAATCCATACAAGTAGTGGTAGTGGCAAAACACGAAGAACACAAGGGTGTGAAATGGATTGCTTTTGTGGATTCGACAAAATGGCCACCAAAAATGCCTGAACAAAAATATTGGCAACCAGATGTCGTTATTCCAATGCCTAACTCTAAAGGTATCAAACCAGTACGAAAAGATTTAGAAAAATATTTTCATGAGTTGTTCAGGTAGGGTTTGACCTAAACAAACGTGAATCATAGAAACAGAGGCTACCAGTTGATGATGTTTGCAAATGCGATAATGAAAATGCAAAGTGTGTTTCGTGGTTTTTTGCAAATAGAGTGTAATCTTTAAGTGATCACCTAAATAACAAGTGGAATAATATTCTGCGTGCAAATGTACAAGAGGTAAAGAAGATCGTTGAATAAGATAAGATAAAGCAAAGCCTTGTTTAGCAAAAAAACTTTCAAAAGCATGATGAGCAAAATTGACCAGTGTGGCAAAATACATGACTCCAGCAGCATCGGTATGTTCGAGATATACAATTTCCTCAATAGTATGTAAAAGTTTCATAAAGCAAGCCCAAGGTTGGGTAAGTTTAAGCCTTGATGATTATGAGTGGAATCTAATACACATAGCGACGGTTTGTTCAAGTTTTTGGTTTTGGTATCGTTTAGGATTAAGGAAAGGAAAAGGTTTTGCCGAAGTCAAAAGTGATCATTTGCCAGCGATTCATGTTTATTTAGCGATAGGTTGGAATATGATGAATCAACGTGCTGCAAAAGGATTAATGGAAAAAGAAATGATTTTAACTCATGTACGAACTTGGAGTGAAAGTTATTGGACTTTGATTTATGAAGAAGGAAAACAAATTGTATGCGTGTCATGTGGTTGGGAAAACAAGTGCCCTTTTGTGGCAATGTGACTTATAGCAAACAAATTACACAAATGTTAGAGGCTAGAGGATATCAAATTCATTTTTTGGCACAGGAAAGTCTGGCATGTTTTTATCAATCTCAAATTTATACCTGGCCATCTTTAGAAGCAGCAAAACAATTTCAAAAGCAGCTAGCCGAATTTCAACCTCATGTGTTGCATGTATCATTAACATTATCACCATTAGATTTCTTGTTGCCGGAAATCAGTCCAGTGCCATTGGTAGCCACCTTTCATCCACCATTTACGTGGTTACCTAATCTAATGCAACAACAGGTGGCCACTTATGTCATGTATGCACCTTTTTTAAGTAGATATCATGCCATTATTGTATTTTCACCGAAACATAGACAATTGCTTTTGCAATTAGGTATTCCCGACAAAAAGATTGTATGCATTCCTAATGGAATAGATCATTATAAGTACAGGCCATCATATGGAAAAGGGAAACAAGAACAGAATGATTGTGTATTTATTTATCAAGGTCGGATTTCAGTAGAAAAAAATTTACCTGCTTTATTGAAAGCATGGAAACAACAGAAAATGGGTTGGAGGGCCCAGTTATGGCTCATAGGGTATGGTGCGCAAATTCGAGGATTAATGCATCACTATACAGCAGCAGATGGCATAAGGTGGTTAGGAGTAGTGAAAAATGAAAATAGGCGAATTCATATGATACATCATGGGGATGTTTTCATGTTACCTTCATGGGTAGAAGGTTTATCTTTAGCATTATTGGAAGCCTTTTCATGTGGATTAGTCTGCATAGCTACAGATGCAGGAGCAGATGCGGAAGTGTTAGAACCTAACTTAGGAGTCGTTTTAAATCCAAAACAGGTAAATTGTCAACTAGAAGGTGTTTTACCGCTGTTAGTGGAACAAGCAGAATTAAGAAAATTGCTTTCACACAAGTCGCGAGAGAAATTGTTAAGGAAATATGCCTTAATGACGAATGTGTTATATTTAGATTTTGTGTATCGAAGCGTTAAAGGTGACCCTAAAGGTGACCCTCAAGGTGACTCTCACGTTGAGCTTGACAGCAGACCTAACATTTGAGAATTACTTTTACCAGGAGCCACCATAGGATAACAATTTTCATCAGGTTGAATTAAACAATTGACTAAAACACTTTCGTCTAGATGCAAGATAGATTCTAATTGTTCGATGAGATGTTCTCGAGAATCTAAACAGATGCCTTTGATACCATAAGCTTGTGCTAACAGCATCCAATCAGGTTGACCTTCTTGCATAGAAGAATGTGAATATCTTTCGCCATAGAAAGCTTGTTGCCATTGACGTACCATACCTTGCCAACCATTGTTAAGAAGAAAGATTTTGATTTTGAGCTTATATTGTGAAATTGTGGCAAGTTCTTGTAAATTCATTTGAAAACTTGCATCACCAGAAATACAAATAATGGATCGATTGCCTTGATGTGCGATGGCAGCACCTATAGCTGCAGGTAAGCCATAGCCCATAGTACCTAAGCCAGAGCTGGAAAGCCATTGACGGGGTTGAACACGTAATAACTGTGCTGCCCACATTTGATGTTGTCCTACGTCAGTACTATAGATAGCATGAGGAGCTAATTGGGCAAGTGCATTTAAAATTTCTTGTGCGGATAGATAAGAGGAAGGACGAGGAATTAGTAAGGGATAATCGTGTTTCCAACGTGCAATACGTTTTCTCCAAGCATAGGTTTCATCATTAGCAACAAGATTAGGAGCAATTGAGGTGGCAGCTAAGAAATGTTGTAAAACAAGTTTGACATCAGAACAGATGGCTAATTGAGGAATTCGATTTTTTCCGATTTCAGCAGCATCAATATCTATATGAATTACTTGTGCAGAAGAGGCAAATTCATCAAGTTTACCGGTGACGCGATCATCAAAGCGTGCACCTAGAGCAATTAAAAGATCACATTCGCTTACAGCAAAATTGGCATAAGCCGTACCATGCATGCCAAGCATACCCAAATAAAGAGGATGCGTTTCATCAAAACAACCTTTTCCCATTAGGGTAGTGGTTACAGGAATTTGAAATTGAGTAGCTAATTGATACAATTCTTGAGAGGCAGCTTGGGCACCTCCACCCACGTAAAGTAAAGGTTGACGACTGCTTTGCAACATCATGAGCATTTGCTCAATTTGTTTAGTAGTTGGTGGTAAAATAGGGCGGCAACCAGGAATATTGACCTTGACACAACGTTCGTAATCGATTTCTTCTAATCCCACATCTTTAGGAATATCCACTAAGACTGGGCCAGGACGACCATGTTTAGCGATGGTAAAGGCTTCAACAATAATACGAGAGATATCTCGAGCATCTCGTACAAGATAAGAATGTTTAACAATAGGCAAAGTAATTCCGAAGATATCGGTTTCTTGAAAAGCATCAGTACCAATGAAAGCACGGCTAACTTGACCAGTGATTACAAGTAAAGGTACAGAATCCATGCAAGCAGTGGCGATGCCCGTAACTAAATTGGTAGCTCCTGGTCCAGAAGTAGCAAAACAAACACCCACTTGACCAGTTGTACGAGCATAAGCATCTGCGGCATGTGCGGCTGCTTGTTCATGGCGTACTAAATAATGTTGAATCAAACCTTTCTTTTCCCAATGATAAAGTTCATCATAAATAGGTAAAATAGCACCACCAGGATAACCAAAAACATGGCGAACACCAAGCGAAACAAGTGTATCTAAAAGTGCGTAGGAACCAGTAGTCATCATAAGTTTTGGATAGATGTAAACAAACGATTAGTTGTTGACCAGCGGGGTGTTTATGAGCTCCATGTTTGTGACTTTATTGAATTAAACCTATTTCTAGATTTAAGTTGTTCAATATTCCCCTAAGCTTCAAACATCTATTTTAAAAAACTTATCATTCGAGTCTTATTCTTCTTAATTTTCTTCTTAATTCTCAACTCAGACAAGTTTCTTTTAGTATTATCTTATCATATCTTTGAATGTTAAGTCAACAAACTTGTTCACTCTTCTCCTTAGGGGAAAGTTAGCCCAATTGGAGCATTTCATATAAAACGACGACAACTCCAACAGTTAAAGTGAATAAAAAAGTCCACCACCAAAAAGGAGACCATTTAGGTGTCAAGAGAAAGGTAATTAAACCTACGAGAGAAGAAATAATAAACTTCATAGTATATAATAGAGCTAGAAAGTGAAAACTTTTTCAAGAAAGTGTTGTTCAGAAAAGAAAGATTATGGCATTACCTTGGTATAGAGTGCATATTGTCGTATTAAACGATCCAGGAAGATTAATTTCCGTACATTTGATGCATACAGCATTAGTGGCGGGTTGGGCTGGATCAATGGCATTATATGAATTAGCAGTATTTGATCCCTCAGATCCTGTATTGAATCCTATGTGGCGACAAGGCATGTTTGTGATGCCTTTTATGGCTAGATTAGGTGTAACGGATTCATGGGGAGGATGGAGTGTTACAGGTGAGAATGTTGTTAACCCTGGCTTATGGAGTTTTGAAGGCGTAGCCTTGACACACATCGTCTTATCAGGATTACTTTTTTTAGCTTCTATATGGCATTGGGTCTATTGGGATTTGGAACTGTTTAGAGATGCAAGAACAGGCGAGCCAGCATTGGATTTACCTAAAATCTTTGGAATCCACTTGTTATTAGCAAGTCTTTTATGTTTTGGATTTGGAGCATTTCATGTAACAGGTGTGTTTGGTCCAGGAATTTGGGTATCAGATGCGTATGGTTTAACAGGAAAAGTACAACCAGTAGCACCTGCGTGGGGACCAGAGGGATTTAATCCATATAATCCTGGTGGAGTAGCATCGCATCATATAGCAGCAGGTACTGTAGGTATCTTGGCAGGAGTCTTCCATTTAAATGTACGTCCACCACAAAGATTATATCGTGCGCTACGTATGGGAAATATAGAGACAGTTTTATCGAGTTCCATAGCAGCAGTATTTTTTGCAGCTTTTGTGGTAGCAGGTACAATGTGGTATGGTTCGGCCACAACGCCTATAGAATTATTTGGTCCTACAAGATATCAATGGGATAGTGGTTATTTCCAACAAGAAATGGAAAGAAGAGTACAAGCCAATGTAAGTCAGGGAGCATCATTAGCAGAAGCTTGGTCAAAAATTCCTGATAAATTAGCTTTTTATGATTATATAGGAAATAATCCGGCTAAAGGAGGACTATTCAGAGCAGGTCCAATGAATAAAGGAGATGGTATTGCTCAAGCATGGTTAGGTCATGCAGTTTTCCAAGATAAGCAAGGTAGAGAATTGACAGTACGACGAATGCCAGCCTTCTTTGAAACTTTTCCAGTAATTTTAGTGGATAAAGATGGAATCGTAAGAGCGGATATTCCATTTAGAAGAGCGGAATCTAAATATAGTATTGAACAAGTGGGTGTCACATGCCAGTTTTATGGTGGCAAATTCAATGGTCAAAAATTCACCGATGCAGCTAGTGTGAAGAGATATGCAAGAAAAGCTCAATTAGGTGAAGTATTTGAATTTGATAGAAGTAGCTTGGATTCAGATGGTGTGTTCCGCACAAGTCCAAGAGGATGGTTTACTTTCGCACATGCTAATTTTGCCTTATTGTTCTTCTTTGGTCATTTGTGGCATGGTGCAAGAACGATATTTAGAGATGTGTTTGCAGGTATCGGTGCAGAAGTAACGGAACAAGTAGAATTTGGAGTCTTTCAAAAAGTTGGTGATAGAAGTACGAAAAAACAAGCGAGTGTATAGGTATGGAAGCGTTAGTTTATGTATTTTTATTGATAGGTACATTGATGATTATCTTCTTTGCCATTTTCTTTAGAGAACCTCCAAGAATAGCGAAGAAATAGCGAAGAAATAGCGAACAAATAGTGAACAAATGTAGTTAATCTTCATGTTCCTCAAATGGATCGCGTAAGTTACGTGCAGAAGGACCAAAAGAAACAAAAATGGCATAAGCAGTAATACCGATAACGAGACTAGCAACAAACACACTAATAAGAGTAGCATTTTGCATAAAATTTGAGACACATATGGCATTAAGAACTAGATTAGGAGAAATATTGAGGCCGCTCAACTCTCAATATGGAAAAGTGGCACCAGGTTGGGGTACAACTCCAATCATGGGCGTGTTTATGGTATTGTTCTTATTATTTTTAGTCATCATTTTGCAAATTTATAATTCAAGTTTATTGCTTAATGATGTACAAGTGGATTGGATGGGGTGAGAGGTAGGGAAAAATAGGGAAAAATAAAGAAGGTGTTAAGCACCTTCTTTTTTGTTTTCTTTTTCAGCTTTAACCTCCGATTTAACCGGAGGTTTGACTGGACTTTTTGCTGAAGTGTCGGATTTGATTTCAACTTTGATTTCAACTAATTCATCCAAAGAAAAATTAGTACTGTTAAGACCGCTATAATTAACTTTATCAAATCGCACGAGTACAGGATATAAAACCTTAGAAGTTTCTACATTAACTACGGTACCAACTTCGTTGTACCAAAAACTTTCGGGACGTAAAATTTTAACAAGAGAACCTTTTTTTATCATATGAAGAAGCGCATTTGAACCCATTAGGGTATGTATAAGATCTATGTATAAAATCAAAGAGCATAAGCAACAAACATAAACTTTTGTAACCAATTTCATTATATTAGGATCAAAAACCATGAAAAATTTATGGATATGGAGTCTGCCTTTAATTGTTTTAGCTTTTATTGGATGGCAAGAACTAGCTAATCAAATGCCGGTAGCCACTTCAAGAATGACATATGGACGTTTATTAGAGTACATGCAAATGGGTTGGGTTAAACGTATAGATGTGTATGATAGGACAGCATTGATAGAAGCCAGTTCACCTGAAACAGGATGGCAATGGATAAGAGTAGATTTACCAGCGAATTCAAGTGATTGGTTAGAACAAGCGAAAACGCTTCATATAGATGTAGATGTACATGCGGTATCAAATTGGATTAATGTGGCATCTAACTGGATTATTCCTTTAATCATTATAGGTGTAGTCATTTGGTTATTAAGTAGATCAGCATCATCAAATACAACAGGTGCATTAAATTTTGGTAAATCAAAAGCTAGATTTCAAATGGTGGCCAAAACGGGGATTATGTTTGATGATGTAGCTGGAATTGAAGAAGCGAAAGAAGAATTAGCAGAAGTGGTAGCGTTTTTAAAAAATCCGAGTAAGTTTTTAGCGGTAGGAGCAAGCATACCAAAAGGAGTCTTATTAGTAGGACCACCAGGAACAGGAAAAACCTTATTAGCAAAAGCGATTGCAGGTGAAGCATCAGTTCCATTTTTTAGTATTTCTGGTTCAGAATTTGTAGAAATGTTTGTAGGAGTAGGAGCATCTCGCGTAAGAGATTTATTTAAGAAAGCAAAACAAAATGCACCTTGTCTAGTATTTATAGATGAAATTGATGCAGTAGGAAGACAAAGGGGTGCTGGGATAGGAGGAGGAAATGATGAAAGAGAACAGACATTAAATCAGTTGTTAACAGAAATGGATGGGTTTGAAGGCAATACAGGTGTGATTGTGATAGCGGCAACAAACCGAGTGGATGTATTAGATGCAGCTCTTTTGAGACCAGGTCGTTTTGATCGCCAAATTATGGTGAGTATGCCAGACGTGAAATCTAGAATAGCTATATTGAAAGTACATGCAAATCAAAAGAAATTACACCCACAAGTATCGTTAGAGGCAGTAGCGAGAAGAACGGCAGGATTTGCAGGTGCGGATTTGGCTAATTTGTTAAATGAAGCAGCAATTTTAGCGGTGAGAAGAGGATTAAAACAAATTACTTGGAAAGAAATTGATGATGCGATAGATCGTGTGATAGCAGGCATGGAAGGCACACCTATAATGGATGGTAAAATCAAACGTTTGATAGCATATCATGAAACAGGGCATGCGTTAACAGCAACGTTATTGCCAAATCACCCACCAGTACAAAAAGTGACATTGATTCCAAGAAGGCAAGCCAAAGGTTTAACATGGTTCATGCAGGATAATGAACGTGATTTATTGTCAAAATCACAATTGATGAGTATGATTATGGTGGCACTAGGCGGACGTGCAGCAGAGGAAGCGGTATTTGGGAATGCAGAAGTAACAACAGGTGCAAGTAATGATTTACAGCAAGTAACAAATTTAGCACGTCAAATGGTAACAAGATTTGGTATGTCAAGTTTAGGACCTCTGTGTTTGGAGACAGGCAACGAAGAAATTTTCTTAGGAAGAGACATGCGCTTAATGCCAGAAGTATCTGAGGAAGTGATTGCACAAATTGATGCTCAAGTACGTGGAATGATTGAAGCATGTTATGAAAAAGTGTTAGAGTTAATGCAAGCTAATCGTGTAGTAATGGATAGAATAGTAGAAGAATTAATGGAAAAAGAGACCTTAGATGGGAAAGAATTTCGACAATTGGTCTCACAGGCAGCACGTCTAACAGCAGTAAATTAACAGCAGTAAATTAACAGCATGAAAAGTTCGGGACTGACGGGGCTCGAACCCGCAACTTCCGCCGTGACAGGGCGGTGCTCTAACCAATTGAACTACAGTCCCAAAGAGGAGAGAAAGGGATTCGAACCCTTGGTATGGGAATTTGGCCCATACGACAGATTAGCAATCTGTTGCTTTCGACCACTCAGCCACCTCTCCCTTAGTTGTTTTGAGATAAATTGTTTTGAGATAAAGATTTTTTGTGCTGAAGAATATAATCAACAGCTTGTTGGATGGTGGTAATTTGTTCAGCAGCTGAATCAGGAATTTCTAAATCAAATTCTTCTTCCATAGCCATAACAAGTTCAACATTATCAAGTGAATCAGCACCTAAATCATGCGTGAAACTGGCATTAGGAGAAATTTGAGAGCGTTCCACTCCTAATTGTTCTGATACAATAGATTGTACTTTGTCCAAAATTTGCTGCTCAGTCATAACAAGTTTTTTATTTAGAAGTATATGAGAAGATACGGTATAGGTCAAAAAATCAGGATTAAGCGTGTACCGATGAAGAACCAAATAGGACAGATAGCTACAATTAAAGGATATAAACAGAATCAAGATAAGAATCAATATATAATAGAAACAAACAATGGTGATCGATTCTGGGTTTTCCCACAAGAAATTGAAACAACTTTTACCCTGGTTAGGGAAAATGATGACCGAAAATCATTGGCAAAGCGTGAAAATTTCTACAGAGGATTTCCAATTACGCCTAGCTAGAAAGCCTAAGATCAAAAAAGAGATCAAAAAAGAGATCAAATTCGAAAAAAACACCGAGACGTTGAAAGAAAGTTCAAAAGAAAGTTCGAAAGAAAGTTCGAAAGAAAGTTCAAAGCAACTGATTGAAGTGAAAGCGCCAATGACAGGAACCTATTATGCAGCAGCTAGTCCAAGTGCGCCACCCTTTGTGCAAGTAGGCTCTTATGTCAAAGTAGGTCAAACTTTATGTATTATAGAAGCAATGAAACTAATGAATACCATAGAATCAGAGCATGAGGGACAAATCGTAGAAATTTTAGTTTCGAATGCTCAAATGGTAAGAGCAGGTCAGGTGTTAATGTTGATCAGTTAAGATCAGAAGAGAAAACTTGAGAAATCAAGCGTTTCAATAGCCAGAAACAGGCATAAACACAACCTTTATGACGTTAACAACAGAGAAACAAGTCAAAGTAGTTGTGGACAGAGATGTAGTACCAACGTCTTTTGAGAAATGGGCAAAACCAGGACATTTCTCAAGAAGTTTAGCAAAAGGTCCAAAAACAACTACATGGATATGGAATTTACATGCAGATGCGCATGATTTTGATAGTCATACAAGTTCATTAGAAGAAGTATCAAGAAAAATTTTCAGTGCGCATTTTGGTCAATTAGCCATAATTTTTATCTGGTTAAGTGGAATGTATTTCCATGGTGCAAGATTTTCTAATTATGTTGCATGGTTATCAAACCCTACAGGTATTAAACCAAGTGCACAAGTTGTATGGCCAATTGTAGGGCAACAAATTTTAAATGCGGATGTAGGTGGTGGCATGCAAGGAATACAGATTACTTCAGGTCTATTCCAATTATGGCGTGCATCAGGTATTGTGAATGAATTGCAATTATATGTCACAGCCTTAGGTGGATTGGGCATGGCAGGATTAATGATCTTTGCAGGTTGGTTCCATTACCATAAAGCAGCACCGAAATTAGAATGGTTCCAAAATGTGGAATCGATGTTAAATCATCATTTAGCAGGTTTATTAGGTTTAGGTAGCTTGTCATGGGCTGGACATCAAATCCATGTGTCTTTACCGATCAATAAATTATTGGATGCAGGGGTAGCACCATCATCAATACCATTACCGCATGAATTCATTTTGAATAGAAATTTAATGGCGGAATTATATCCAAGTTTCCAACAAGGTTTAGTACCATTTTTCACGTTAAATTGGAAACAATATTCGGATATATTGACCTTCAAAGGAGGTCTATCACCTGTAACAGGCGGATTATGGTTAACAGATGTGGCACACCATCATTTAGCGATAGCAGTCTTATTCTTGGTAGCAGGGCACATGTATCGAACTAATTGGGGTATAGGACATAGTATTAAGCAAATCTTAGAGGCACATAAAGGTCCTTTAACAGGAGAAGGCCATAAAGGATTGTATGAAATATTAACCACATCGTGGCATGCAAATTTAGCGATTAATCTAGCCATGTTAGGTTCTCTAAGTATCATAGTGGCTCATCATATGTACGCAATGCCACCTTATCCATACTTAGCAACCGATTATCCAACGCAATTGTCATTATTTACGCATCACATGTGGATTGGTGGCTTTTGTATCGTAGGTGCAGGTGCTCATGCAGCCATATACATGGTAAGAGATTATTCTCCGACGGTAAATTTCAACAATGTGTTAGATAGAATGATCCGTCACAGAGATGCCATCATTTCGCATTTAAATTGGGTATGTATATTCTTAGGCATGCATAGTTTTGGCTTATATATACACAATGATACAATGCGTGCTTTAGGACGTGCTCAAGACATGTTTTCAGATACAGCGATTCAACTGCAACCAGTATTTGCACAATGGATTCAACAAATTCATACATTAGCGCCAGGCAATACAGCAGTGAATGCGTTAGCTACGGCAAGTTATGCATTTGGGGCAGACACAGTCACAGTAGGATCAAAAATAGCCATGATGCCAATTAAATTGGGCACAGCGGATTTCATGGTGCATCATATTCATGCATTTACGATTCATGTAACAACATTGATTTTACTGAAAGGCGTATTATACGCAAGAAATTCAAGATTGATTCCAGATAAAGCGAATTTAGGATTCCGTTTCCCATGTGATGGACCAGGAAGAGGCGGTACATGTCAAGTATCAGCGTGGGACCATGTATTCCTAGGATTATTCTGGATGTATAATGCCTTGTCCATTGTGATCTTTCACTTCAGTTGGAAAATGCAATCAGATGTATGGGGTACGGTAACATCAAATGGAGCAATAAGCCATATTACAGGAGGAAATTTTGCCCAAAGCGCTATAACGATTAATGGCTGGTTAAGAGATTTCTTGTGGGCACAAGCGTCACAAGTGATTCAATCATATGGTTCTTCGTTATCGGCATATGGCTTAATGTTTTTAGGTGCACACTTCGTATGGGCATTTAGCTTAATGTTCTTATTTAGTGGAAGAGGATATTGGCAAGAATTGATCGAATCAATTGTGTGGGCTCATAACAAATTAAAAGTAGCACCAGCAATAGCACCAAGAGCGCTAAGCATAACACAAGGAAGAGCAGTAGGAGTAGCTCATTACTTGTTAGGTGGCATAGCAACAACGTGGGCATTTTTCTTAGCAAGAATTATTGCAGTAGGTTGAAATTATGGCGACAAAATTTCCCAAATTTAGTCAAGCATTAGCAAGTGATCCTACTACTCGAAGAATTTGGTATGGAATAGCAACAGCACATGACTTTGAAAGTCATGATGGAATGACGGAAGAAAATTTGTATCAAAAAATCTTTGCGTCACATTTTGGTCATTTAGCCATAATTTTCTTGTGGACATCAGGAAATTTATTTCATGTGGCATGGCAAGGGAATTTTGAACAATGGGTAGCTAATCCGTTGAAGACGAAACCTTTAGCACATGCCATATGGGATCCACATTTTGGTCAAGCAGCGTTAAAAGCATTTACTAGAGGTGATACAGTGGCCAATATTTCATATTCTGGCGTGTATCACTGGTGGTACACCATAGGAATAAGAAATAACGTAGAATTATATACAGGTGCCTTAGGTCTATTGGTTTTATCAGCAGTCTTCCTTTTAGCAGGTTGGTTACATATTCAACCAAAATTTAAGCCAAGTTTGTCATGGTTTAAAAATAATGAATCACGTCTAAACCATCATTTGGCAGGTTTATTTGGTGTAAGCAGCTTAGCTTGGACAGGTCACTTAGTTCATGTGGCAATTCCTGCGTCAAGAGGTCAACATGTAGGTTGGGATAATTTCATCATGACACCACCTCATCCAGCAGGTCTACAACCATTTTTCACAGGAAATTGGTCAGTCTATGCACAATCACCAGATAGCATGCAACATGTATTTGGAACAAGCCAAGGCGCAGGAACAGCGATTCTAACGTTTTTAGGAGGTTTTCATCCTCAAACGCAATCGTTGTGGTTAACAGACATGGCACATCATCATTTAGCAATAGCGGTGATTTTCATTGTAGCAGGACATATGTACCGAACCAATTTTGGTATAGGACATAACTTAAAGACCATTTTGGAAGCACATAGACCACCATCAGGACGATTAGGAAAAGGTCACATAGGAATTTATCAAACCTTGACCAATTCATTACATTTTCAATTAGGATTAGCTTTAGCATCTCTATCAGTGGTCACATCATTAGTAGCGCAACATATGTATGCGATGCCTCCCTATGCGTATATGGCCTTTGACTATGTAACCCAATCGGCATTATATACTCATCATCAATACATAGCAGGCTTATTGATAGTAGGAGCATTTGCACATGGTGCTATATTCTTCATAAGAGATTATGATCCAGAACAAAACCAAGATAATGTGTTGGCAAGAATGTTGGCACACAAGGAGGCAGTCATATCCCATTTGAGTTGGGTGAGCTTGTTCTTAGGATTTCATACATTAGGGTTATATGTACATAATGATGTGGTGGTAGCCTTTGGAAATCCAGAGAAACAAATTTTAATAGAACCTATATTTGCACAGTGGATTCAAGCCACTTCAGGAAAGATGCTCTATGGATTTCAAGTGTTGTTATCATCAAGTACAAGTAATGCTAGTGTGGCAGCACAGCAATTATGGTTACCTGGTTGGTTAGAAGCAGTGAATAATGAGTCAAATTCATTATTTTTAACAATAGGACCTGGTGACTTCTTAGTGCATCATGCTATAGCTTTAGGTTTGCATACAACTACATTAATTTTGGTAAAAGGCGCGTTAGATGCACGAGGTTCAAAATTAATGCCAGATAAGAAGGATTTTGGCTATAGTTTCCCATGTGATGGACCAGGAAGAGGTGGAACTTGTGATATATCAGCATGGGATGCATTCTATCTAGCTATGTTTTGGATGTTAAACACTATAGGTTGGGTTACATTTTATTGGCATTGGAAACATTTAAGTTTATGGCAAGGAAATGTAGCGCAATTTAATGAATCATCAACATACTTGATGGGTTGGCTCAGAGACTATTTATGGTTGAATTCTTCACCATTGATCAATGGATACAACCCATATGGAATGAATAGTTTAGCTGTCTGGTCATGGATGTTCTTGTTTGCACACTTAGTATGGGCAACAGGATTCATGTTCTTAATATCATGGAGAGGATATTGGCAAGAGCTGATAGAAACACTAGCGTGGGCACATGAAAGAACTCCATTAGCTAACCTGATAAGATGGAAAGATAAACCAGTAGCATTATCAATTGTGCAAGCACGACTAGTAGGTTTGGTGCATTTTACAGTAGGATATATATTAACTTACGCAGCATTTGTCATAGCTTCAACGGCCGGTAAGTTTTCCTAGGTATTTTCTAGCTAAAATATGGCTAAAAGCAGTGTTAAAGAACGAGAGAAGAAACGTGAACAATTGATTAAGCGTTACGAAAAGAAAAGAAAAGAGATTAAACAACAAATCATAGAGGCATCCACTTTGAAACAAAAGTGGCAAGCTTATGAAAAGTTAAGTCAATTGCCAAAAGATAGTAGTCCAGTACGACAAAGACGCAGATGTTGGTTAACAGGCCGTAGTAGAGGTGTCTACCGTTATTTTGGATTGTGTCGTCATATGGTGAGAAAGATGGCACATGAAGGATTATTAGCAGGTGTGACCAAATCGAGCTGGTGAGAAGGAAAATCGAATGAAAGTAGGGCTGGTAGATTATTCGATGGGTAATATGCATTCCGTCTCTAGAGCGATCCAGCAAGCAAATCAGCAAGTATGTGTAGTGAGAAGTGAATCAGAACTTGCTCAAGTACACATACTTGTTGTACCAGGAGTAGGTCATTTTGATTTAGCGATGAAAAAGTTAGAACAAAAAGGCTTAAGAACAGGTATAGCCAAGTGGATTGCTAAAGGAAATCCGTATATAGGAATTTGTTTAGGAATGCATATCTTGTTTGAAACAAGTGAAGAAGGTAAGGAAGAAGGTTTAGGTGTATATAAAGAGCAGGTGAAAAGGTTACCAGTGAAAGTGATACCTCATATGGGTTGGAACAGGTTAGAGTGTCAAAACTCAGAGTGTCAAAACTCAGAGTGGGTGAACTGGAAAGCATGGCCAAATGCATGGGCATATTTTGTGCATTCGTATGGGGTCATGGCCTCAAGTCAAGCCTGTGCAACAACTACGTATGAGAAGATTCAAATGGTGGCAGCCATAGAAAAAGATAATTGTTTCGCTATGCAATTTCATCCGGAGAAATCAGGTGAATTTGGTTTATGGTTGTGGCGAGAAGTCATGAAAAAAGCAGCATCGTTATGATGCTGCTTTACTTCTTTGATATTGGAAATAAGCGGCCATAAGTAATCCCAGAATAGTAATAGGTATAAGACCTAACACAATGCCGGAAAGTAAAATTTCTACCATAAGCTTTTGGCTCTAGTTTCATGCTCTAGTTTAACGGAAGCCAACGGAAGCTTGCCACACGAAAGCTAATAAAAAAAATAAGATAGGAATAACAGGTAAGATATCAATAACAGGAGCAAAAATCGAATAAGTTTCGGGTAGTTGAGCGATCAACATATTCATATGTATATTATAATAGGAAACAAAAAGCTAGACGGAATATGATGTCAATAATCCTGCAAATATTAGTGGTGGCTCTAATTGTGTATTCTTTTGTGCTAATTGTAGCTGTACCAATAACTTTATCAACCGCATCTGGTTGGTCTAAATCTAAATCTAGCATTGTTACTGCTTCCATTGGATGGGTAGGAATGGTATTATTAACAGGAGTGCTTAATTCTTTTGTGTCATAAATGACACAATTGCGGGCATAGCTCAGGGGTAGAGCGCAACCTTGCCAAGGTTGATGTCGCGCGTTCGAATCGCGTTGCCCGCTTAATTTTTTCAGGAGAAGGTGGGATTCGAACCCACGGAATCTCACGATTCAATAGTTTTCAAGACTACCGCAATCAACCACTCTGCCACTTCTCCTTGCCACTAGGGCAAAGCCAACATCTCTATGTTAGCTTATCGTTAATTTATCGATCATAAGTGGCTTTTGACGTGAATTTCACTTGTGCTGGATTAACATTTTTACCTATGGTGGACTTGACACGTCCTACTTGTTCACGACCTTTATTAACTTGGTATGGTAGTACGCCATCTTTCGGATGCAAATATTGTACTTCACCACTTGGAAAAATTCTGTAGATTTTATAATCTTGTATCTTGAATTGTGTGCGTAATTGAGTAGCTAGAGCTAGTGCTTGCTCTTTTCTTGCCAAGTATAACAAATTATCACCAGAATTCATAACAGCTGCGCCACCTGTGGGCATTTCAAAGATATGTTGTTGATCACTTGACCATGTCATAGCGTATTTTTCTTCTGTCTCAGCACATCGTAACCAACCTCCGGTGCTACCTAAAAACGAGGGTGAAGGCATTTTTAAATTCAACATAAAATTCAATATGGTTTCTTGTTTCTTATTATAGCTCTAATTATCAGTCATTTACTGCAGATAGCGGAGAATGGATTTGAACCATTGGCCTTCGGGTTATGAGCCCGACGAGCTACCAGACTGCTCTACTCCGCGCAAAGGGTTGAAGTTCGGTTGAAGTTCGGTTCGGGTAAACAACAACTTTGGCAGCTATCTACCAGCTATCTACCCGATAAGCATATGATGATGAAGGTAAGTGCTAAAATAGGCCAAACCTGGAATTCAATTTGATATGCATCTTTCTTTGTCTTCACAGGCGCTGTTAAAATTAAAGTCACTAAGCCTATAGCACATACCGTGATCATGTTTAAGCTTGTTGTTGCAACCATAAAAGTGCAAATCCCATTCCTAAACCAACCATAACCATTAACGGGCATATGATCATTAGTGCAACAATCTCATTCATAATCCATTTCTTGCCCAAATGACTAGTGCCAATGAGGCAGTAAATGTAGCCATCAGACAACCCCAAGTTATACTGATTAAATCTAGATGCATTTGGTTTTTCTATAATAATACTACTATAGCATAAGAAACTCAACTTAATAGCCATGCAAACAGCCGTTCAAACACAAACAACCGTTCAAACATTATTGACACCACGTTTTTATACAACTGATTTTGATCAAATGGCCAAATATGATATCAGCAAGAATCGTGCTGAAATTGAAGCTATTGTCAATGAATTTCGTAAAGATTATAATCAGACTCATTTCATTCGTGATGACGAATTTGATCAAGTTTGGACACAAATGCCAGAATCGAAGCGTCAATGGTTTAAAGAATTTTTAGAACGTTCGTGTACAGCCGAATTTTCTGGTTTTTTACTTTATAAAGAATTATCTCGTCGTTTAAAAGACACAAATCCGTTGTTGGCCGAAGGTTTTGGATATATGTCTCGCGATGAAGCACGTCATGCCGGTTTTCTGAATAAAGCTATGGCCGATTTTGGTGTGAGTTTAGATTTAGGTTTTTTAACAAAACATCGTCAATACACTTTCTTTGCGCCTAAATTTATTTTCTATGCCACTTATCTCTCAGAAAAGATAGGTTATTGGCGTTATATCACGATTTATAGACATTTAGAGGCTCATCCAAAATGGAGTGTCTATCCTATATTCAAATTCTTTGAAAAATGGTGCCAAGATGAAAATCGACATGGAGATTTTTTTGCAGCTATTTTAAAAGCACAGCCTAAATGGATTACAGGTTGGGCAAGTAGACTTTGGTGTCGATTTTTCTTATTGTCGGTTTTTGTCACCATGTATCTTAATGATTTGCAAAGAAAAGATTTTTATCAATTAATAGGTTTAGATGCAAGAGCATTTGATTGGCATGTGATAAGAAAAACTAATGAATCAGCAGCACGCTTATTTCCTGTAGTTTTAGATGTTGATCATGTAGATTTTGTACGTTTAATGGATGAATGTGCTTGCGCTTATGCTCATTGGCGTGAAACTCAAAGTGTGCTATCATTAGCGAAAATCTTTGCTTGTTTGTTCAAATTATATGTAATCAAACCAATTAACACACAAGCATTGTGGAATACAATTAAGTAAATAACCACGAATGAAATGAGAAAGTAGAAATCTTAGTGCAAATCTTATTAGTGCAAATCTTACAAAACAAAGTGCAAATCTTACAAAACAAATGTTACAAAAATCGATAAAGAAAAGGTATTCAAATACCAAAGCACATTTAAGACGTAAAGCAGGCAAAAGTCATTTGTTGGCCAAAAAATCAAGCGCTAGGAAAAGACGTTTATCAAGAAAAGTAAAAATGATTCTATGGTAAGGATAAAAAGAGGAAATGTAGCTCGCAAACGTCGTCAAAAAATTTTAAAAGCAGCTAAAGGTTTCTATGCTTGTACAACTTTTCGCGCAGCGAATGAACGCGTCATGAAGAGTTGGAAAGCTAGTTATAGAGGACGTAAATTACGTAAACGAGATTTTCGTCGCCTATGGATTACCCGTCTCAACGCCATCTTGCCGTATAAGTACAGTAAATTTGTACATCAACTCAAACAAAATCAAATAGCTTTAAATCGCAAGATGCTTTATCAACTTTCGTGTTTAGATCAAAAAGGATTTGAGCAATTGTATGGCTTATCTTTGACGAGAAATCATTTGATTTGCTAAATCATATAAGGCATCTTTAGCTTCACTTGGAGCTAGAGATGCTAAACATGCTAAAGCTGCTTGCATATGTTCAAAAGCTAAATCTTTAGCTTGTTCTATACCATAGGTATCCCATACCATTTGTCTAACTTGATAGGCGTCTTGCGTATAACAACATTCTCTTTCCAATAAAGTCACTAAACCAGCTTCTTGAGTAAGTGCAAATAAAATGGGTGCCGTTAAATTACCACTGACAAAATCTGCACTCAAAGTTTTGCCCATTTGTGAAATGTCACCGCTTATGTCTAAAACATCATCCATAATTTGGAAAGCTATTCCTAAGTGTTGTCCTAACAAATACATATTTTTGTGATGATGATTATCTTCATGATCATTAGACAGCATACAGGTAGCTTTTGCACTGCAGGCAAACAAAGAAGCTGTTTTATAGAAACTTTTTTCTAAGTAAGCCCATAATTCAAATTGAGTACTAAATTGTGTGGAAGTTTGGCGCATTTCACCTTCTGCTAAATCGCTAATAAGTTTAGAAATGAATTTCACTACTTCTAAATTATTTAAATTAGCTAAATACCATGAAGATTGGGCAAATAAGAAATCACCAGCTAAGACCGCGATACGATTGCTGAAACGCGTATTAACAGTATCTATGCCACGTCGTTTTGAGGCTTCATCTACCACATCATCATGCAATAAACTAGCCGTGTGAATCATTTCTGTGATTTCAGCAAGTCGTTGTTGTGATTGACTAATTCCACCTAATGCTTGTGAAACCAATAAAACAAAAGTAGGTCTAATACGTTTTCCACCTGCTTGAAATAAATGTGCCGCAGCTGCCGATAAAAGAGCATGGCGTGATTGAATTAATCGTTGAATATGTCGTTCGTTTTGTGCTAACAATTCAGAAATCAGTTTCATAAGAAAATTTATGTGGCAATTGAAACTTTATAGAGATATGGTCTTAGGTAGAAAATTTGAAGACCAATGTGCTCAAATGTATTACAGAGGAAAAATGTTTGGATTTGTCCATCTTTATAATGGTCAAGAAGCTGTATCAACAGGAGTAATTCAAGCACTTGCAGAACATGATTATGTATGTAGTACTTATAGAGATCACGTTCATGCTTTAAGTAAAGGTGTAAGTCCAAAAGAAGTGATGGCCGAATTATTCGGAAAACAAACAGGCTGTAGTAAAGGACGTGGGGGATCGATGCATTTATTTTCAGCACCTCATAGGTTTTTAGGAGGATTCGCTTTTATAGGAGAAGGAATTCCTATTGCTTTAGGTGCAGCCTTTAGCAGTCTTTACCAACATAATTTGTGGGGTGTACCTATGAGTGTTACAGCTTGTTTTTTTGGTGATGGTACTTCTAATAATGGACAATTTTATGAATGTCTAAATATGGCGGTCTTGTGGAAATTACCTATGATTTTCGTTGTAGAAAATAATCAATGGGCAATAGGAATGGCGCACCATCGTTCCACCTCAGAAGTAGAAATTTATGAAAAAGCTAAAATGTTTGGAATGCCAGCCCTAGAAGTAGATGGGATGGATGTATTAGCTGTGCATGAAGTAGCCAAAGAAGCTGTAGAGAGAGCTAGAAGTGCAAAAGGCCCCACCTTAATTGAGGCCTTAACTTATCGTTTCAGGGGTCATTCTTTAGCAGATCCTGATGAATTACGTGCAAAACAACAAAAAGCCATTTGGATGGCAAGGGATCCTATCACGCAATTATCATCTTGGCTAATCGAACAAGAGCTAGTTACTCAAGAGCAATTAGATAAAATTCATCGTGAAATTGATATCATCATTTCGGATGCTGTGCAATTTGCTTTATCTAGTGAAGAAGCTAAGGATTTATATCAATACGTGTATGCTTCATAAATATGCTTCATAAATATGCTTCATAAACTTTTTATGTACGAAGCGCTACGTGAAGCCATTGATGAAGAAATGGCTAGAGACAAGCGTGTCTTTGTTTTAGGTGAAGATGTAGGCCATTATGGAGGATCTTATAAAGTTACCAAGCAATTACATACCAAATATGGTGATTTACGTGTTTTAGATACTCCTATAGCAGAAAACAGTTTTACAGGTATGGCCATAGGAGCAGCTATGACTGGTTTAAAACCCGTTGTAGAAGGCATGAATTTGAGTTTTCTCTTATTAGCATTTAATCAAATTAGTAACAATGCAGGCATGTTGCATTATACATCAGGTGGGAATTGGTCGATCCCTTTAGTGATTCGAGGTCCCGGAGGTATAGGCAAACAACTTTCAGCAGAACATTCTCAACGTATAGAAGCCTACTTCCAAGCGGTTCCAGGGTTAAAAATCGTTGCATGTTCTACGCCTTACAATGCTAAAGGTTTATTAAAAGCAGCTATAAGAGATAATAATCCCGTCTTATTTTTGGAACATGTCTTACTTTATAACCTTAAGCAAGAAATTCCTAAGCAAGAATATGTGTTGCCCTTAGATAAAGCGCAAGTGGTGAGAGAAGGCTCGGATGTAACAATCATCACCTACTCTCGAATGCTCCATCATGTGATGCAAGCAGTGAAACAACTTGTTGCTCAAGGCATGAATCCAGAAGTAATTGATTTAATAAGTCTAAAACCAATTGATCTTGAAACCTTAGTAACTTCCGTCTCTAAAACGCATAAAGCCATCATTGTAGAAGAATGTATGCAAACAGGTGGAATTGCGGCCGAAGTGATGGCTCAAATTTATTCACATGCTTTTGATGAATTAGATGCGCCTATAAGACGTCTTAGTAGTAAAGACGTACCTACTCCTTACAACGGATATTTGGAACAAGCTTGTTTAGTACAACCGACTCAAATTGTAGAAGCGGTGAAAACTTTGATGTCAACTTGATGTCAACTTGATATCACTAGTTCATTTCTGAAGCTTGTACACGTTCCACTTGTTTTTTCTTCAAAACAAAGGCTAATTGTCCAATAAAGACGGTGACACAAAAGGCTATGAACGTTTTTAAACGTGTTGGATTTTGTAAGACGATTTCTTTTTCTGCTTGACCAAATCCTCCCACATTAGGATCCATTGTTAAAGGTTGTTCATTTTGAATTTTTTGTCCTTGTTTAACTAATAGAGTGTGACCCGCAGGAATGGCTTGGCTGACTAGATCACCTTGATCTGTTTTTATCACCACTTCATTTTCACGAATTTGTTCAATGACTCCATTGACAGATGCTAAAACAGGAGCATTATTACTTTTTTGTCCATTTGGATATAATTGTCCTCGACCACGGTTACCTCCCGCATAGATTGAATACTTCACAAAGTGAACTTGTTTATTGGTTGTAGGATCTGGTGCTTTAAGAGGAAAATGAATTTCACGATATTTTTCACCGGGAACAGGTCCAATAACAATCACATTAGGTAATTGTTCACTGTAAGTATTGAAAAAAGGTGAACGAGAATTAGGTGACAATCTAAAACCCTCAGGCAAAATAAGTACAGCACCTACATTTAAACCACCCTTTTGACCATTACCTAAAAGTTGTTTTTGATTCAAATCGTAATCAATTTTGACAGTGGCCTCAAATTCTTGATTAGGCAAAACAGAATTAGGTACTTCTAATTCGATAGCTTTTTGAGCTAAATGACAATTGGCGCAAACAATCCTACCAGTAACTTCTCTAGGATTAGCATAAGCTTGTTGCGCATAAATGGGATAGGCTTGAACAGGCTTGAGCAACAAATTTCCGATGAACAAGAATAGCAACTGGCCAAAGAGCAACTTGCTAAATTGTTTACTTAAATAAGTCATCATAAGTTTTTTGAGTTATTATAGACCAAAAATTTTTAACACCAAAACGCCCAACAGGTAAAGCATTACAAGTACGAATGTTACTAAAATTTGTGTGAAACCGGAAGCATCAGGTGTAATGATAGCAGCGACGCTAACCGCTACAAGTACTACCCATTTCCAATTGCTTAACATTTGTGTGCTAGTAATAAGACGCAAACGTGCTAAAGCTAATTGAACAAGAGGTAGTTGAAAAACGATAGCACAGCCAATAGCGCAGATCCAAACAAAATCGATGTACGCCTGTAAAGACCAAATGGCTTCCACGGCAGGTTGACTCGAACGTACAAACACTTCTACAGCAATGGGAACTAAGAGAAAATAGCCGAAAAATATTCCTGACCAAAATAAAGCTAGGGATAAAAAAACTAAAGGCAATAACCAACGACTTTCTTCTTTAGTTAATGCTGGCCAGATAAAACGCATGATTTGGTAAATGATAAAAGGACTACTTAAAGACAAACCAGCGTCTAAAGAAACCTTGATACTTGTCCAAATGATTTCTCCAGGTTGAAGTTGGAGAAAACGAACCCCTTTGGCAGGTGCTTGTAGCCATAACAAAAGTGATTGGGCTTGGGAAAAACAAATCAAACTAAGCACAAGCCAAACAGCTAATGATAAAAAACTGCGATAGCGCAGTTCTTCTAAATGTTGTGACAAAGGCATTTTCATATTTTGTTACAATTTTTTGAGACAAATGACTTAAGATGAAAATAAAACAGAGGAGACAGACATGAGTGTTCGTCGTAGCAGTGGAAGTAGCTTCGTATCTCCTAAGCTTTATCAAACCGCTTCTTTTCAAGTTATATCGAATGCAGAAAAACAAGATCGTTTTCTTAATTTAGGCGAATTAGATCAATTTGTTACCTATTTACGATCAGGAGAAAAACGTCTAGAAATCGCTACTGTACTTTCGCGCAATGCTAACACTATTGTATCTGCAGCAGCGGATCGTATTTTTGTAGGAGGTTCTCCCTTATCTTTTTTAGAAAGACCGCAAGCAGCAGTAACTCTAACTCCTGAGCAAGCTTCAGCCACTACGGTACAACCAACACAAGTGCGCAGCAATTTTTGGCGTAATTTATTTTCTGCAGGAGTCGAGGCAGGATTTAGACCAATTAATGTAGTGCGCTATGGTGTATCCAATATGCGTAAATCGTTGCGTGATTTGGATTGGTTTTTACGTTACGTAACCTATGCCATCGTAGCTGGTGATGCAAGTATTTTAGAAGTTAATACAAGAGGATTAAGAGAATTAATAGATAAAGCATGTAATAGCGCAGCGGCATTGGTAGCATTAAAAGAAATGCGTCGAGTGTCCTTAACTTTATTCACTTCAGATAAGGAAGCAAGTGAATTAGTACAAAATTATTTTGATACATTAATCAATGCGTTTGCAGCTCCAACTAAAGCAGATTTAGTACGTCGTCGTTCAACTGTCGATGCTCAAGGTTTAAAACTTCCAAGTATTTATCGCAATAACATAGCACCTCGCTATGTCATGAAACCTAATCTGTCATCAGAAGAGCGCAAACAAGTCATCAGAGCATGTTATAGACAAGTATTTGAACGTGATATTGTATTTGGCTATGGTTTATCTTTAGGTGAATTAGAATCTAAAGCTTTACAACAACAAATAAGTATTAAAGAGTTTATACGTGCTTTAGGGCAATCAGAAATTTACAGAAGACAGTTTTATCAACCTTTTGTTAATTCGCGCGTAGTAGAATTAGCCTTTAAACATTTTTTAGGACGTGCACCATCATCTTTAAAAGAATGGAATGAGTATTTTGCCATTGTCTCTTCGAGAGGTTTAAAAGGTTTAGTAGATGCACTAATTAATAGCAAAGAATATGCTGATTATTTTGGTGAAGAAACAGTACCTTATTTACGCCAATTAGGTGAAGAAGCTCAAGAATGTCGAAATTGGGGAGCTCAATTGGATTTATTCAATTACAGTGCACCATTTCGTCAAGTTCCACAATTGATTACCTTATACAAAGATTATGAATCACCACTCCCTCAACAACATGTATATGGTCGCCTTAATGATCCATTACCTATAAGATTTGGGGCCATTTTTGCACGTGAAACAGTTAAGCCAAATCCACGTCCAGTCAACATGGGAAGAGATGTGAAACGAATTGTCATTTATCAAGGTGCGGGGATTAATAATGAAAGAGGTACAACAAATCCATGTCAATTACCATCAGCATTACCTCAAGATCGTCTAGAAGCCAATGCACCAATTGAACGTCAAATCCAAGCAGCTATCATACGCGTATTTGGAAGAGATGTATACCAAGAACAAAAACAATGGTTAAAACCTTTAGAAAATGAGTTAAGAAGAAAAACGATCACATTAAGAGAATTTATACGTCAGTTAGCCAAATCAGATGAGTTTAGAAATCTGTATTGGTCTCGTTTGTATGTATGTAAAGCTATCGAATACATACATATACGTTTATTAGGTAGACCAACTTATGGAAGAAGAGAAATTGAAGCCTATTTTGATATAGCAGCTAAAAGTGGATTTTATACATTAATTGACGCCATGGTGGATAGTGAAGAATACAAGCGTAATTTTGGAGATCAGACAGTGCCATATGATCGTTATCGCGCAGCTTTATCTTCTAGTGCAAGCACTAGTGCAATAAGATCAAGAGAAGAAGAAGCAAGATTTATACAATTGGCACAAGCTGGAAAAGGGTATAAACCGAAAAAACAAGGTGTCCAAAGAATTGGTCAGTATGAATTGAGTTTAGAACGTCAAGATCGTCTTGTGGTATTTGAAGCAGCTGTGAGACAAATCTTTGAACGTAACATGTGGGCAAATAAAGAATTAGAAACACTTCAAGTGAAGTTTCTTCAAGGTGAAATGAGTGTAAGAGAGTTAGTGAAAGCCTTAGCTACAACGAAACTTTATGTGAAAGAATTTTATCAACCTTATCCGAATACGCAAGTGATTGAATTGGCGACGAAACATATTTTAGGTCGTGCGGTCTTAAATCAAGCGGAAATTCGTTATTACAATCAGATCTTGGCACGTGAAGGATTAGAGGCTATGGTATCGCGTATGGTGAATAGCGCAGAATATCGAAACTTATTCGGAGAAAATCAAGTGCCATATAGAAGATTTCCTACTTTACCAGCTGCCAATTTCCCAAATACGCAAAAATTATATAATCGTTTAACAAAACAGAATCGTCAATTGATTGTTCCAAGTTTTGGAAGTCGTATTGACTTAACAAGTTAACTAAGTGGTTTGAATGAAGTTTGAATGAAGTTTGAATTATCTTTGAATTAAGATAAACAAAAACATCACAATCATGAGTATTGTTACCAAGTCAATTGTGAATGCGGATGCAGAAGCACGCTATTTAAGTCCAGGAGAATTAGATAGAATTAAAAGTTTCGTAGTATCAGGGCAAAGACGATTAAGAATTGCACAAATTTTAACCGATAACAGAGAAAGAATTGTTAAACAAACAGGTCAACAATTATTTCAAAAACGTCCAGACATCGTATCTCCAGGTGGAAATGCATATGGAGAAGAAATGACAGCCACTTGCTTAAGAGATTTAGATTACTATCTAAGATTAATTACTTACGGCATAGTAGCAGGTGATGTAACACCAATAGAAGAAATAGGGTTAGTGGGTGTAAAAGAAATGTACAACTCACTAGGAACACCAATTTCAGCGGTAGCCGAAGGGGTTCGTTGTATGAAGAACGTCGTGTCAACATTGTTGTCAGGGGAAGATGTTGCAGAGGCGAACTTTTACTTTGATTACACTATCAATGCAATGCAATGAGGAGAAAGATATGCAAGACGCAATAACATCAGTGATTAATGCAGCAGACGTACAAGGAAAATATTTAGACAACAATTCAGTTGAAAAATTAAGAAGTTATTTCCAAACAGGTGAATTGAGAGTAAGAGCAGCGGCATCCATAGCGGCTAATGCAGCTGGAATTATTAAAGAAGCAGTAGCGAAATCTTTGTTATACTCAGATATCACTCGTCCAGGTGGAAATATGTATACCACTAGACGTTATGCAGCATGTATTCGTGATTTAGATTATTATTTACGCTATGCTACTTATGCTATGTTAGCAGGTGATCCATCAATTTTGGATGAAAGAGTATTAAATGGATTAAAAGAAACATATAATTCATTAGGGGTACCAATTGGAGCAACGATCCAATCTATTCAAGCGATGAAAGAAGTAACAGCAAGTTTAGTAGGTGCGGATGCAGGTAGTGAAATGGGTGTATATTTTGATTATATTTGTGCAGGTTTAGCATAAATGTAGGGCAAATGTCGGGCATGCACTTGGTGCGTGTTCGACAAATTCATTTCGACGAATTCATAAGTAACTTATGCAACAACAGATTAATCCGGAAATCATTCAAGAAATAAGTGATGATTTAAGAGTTCAAGTGTTGACGGAAGCTTTGCCCTATATACAGAAGTGGCGCAATGAAATCATGGTAATCAAGTATGGTGGTGCAGTAGTCAAGCAAGATGCCGATATAATAAAAGATATACTATTTCTCACTTGTTGTGGATTTCAAATCGTGGTAGTACATGGTGGAGGGCCTTTAATCAATGAGTGGCTAAAACAACTTAATAAATCACCTCAATATTGGGAGGGTATTAGGGTAACAGATAAGGTGACAATGGAAATTGTAGAAATGGTGTTAGCAGGTAAGGTCAATAAACAATTGGTAGGCAGTATTAATGCCAATGGTGGGAAAGCCATAGGCTTATGCGGGAAAGATGCTAACTTGATTGTGGCTAAGGCTTCAAGTAAAAAAGAATTAGGACTTGTAGGAGAAATTGAACAAATTCATCCACAAGTTATTGACATGTTGCTAGAAAAACATTATATTCCAGTGATAGCTAGTGTAGCTGCTTCACATGATGGTACAACATATAATCTAAATGCAGATGTGGTAGCCGGGGAACTAGCAATTAAGTTAAAAGCCAAAAAGCTTATATTTTTAACAGATACAAAAGGAATTTTAGCGGATATAAACAATGAAAATTCAGTAATCTCTACATTAAATTTAAAAGAAGCCAAAAATTTAGCGAATACAATATCAGGTGGTATGATACCTAAAGTGAATGCGTGTATTTGTGCAGTAGAGAATGGAGTAGAAGCAGCACATATTATTGGAGGAAAAGAAAAGCATCAATTATTATTAGAGCTCTTGACAGAAAAAGGAAGAGGAAGTATGATAGTAGTATGAGGGATAGTGGTTTGAGAGATAGTAGCAGAAGAGAGGCTCAGTAGCTCAGAGGTTAGAGCGGGGGACTCATAAGCCTCAGGTCGTAGGTTCAAATCTTACCTGAGCCAAAAATGCGCTGGCCATTTTCGCTGGCCAACAACTATTCATGGGATTTTCATAATATATATATATATGGAAAAAACAGAACATGGACAAAACAGAACTTATATCAGCAGTAGCTGAAAAAGTAGGTTTATCGAAGAAACAAGTACGTGAAGTGATTAATGAAATTCTATCACAAATTGCAAAACAATTAGTACTTGGTCAAAAAGTTAAATTGGTAGGCTTTGGCACTTTTTCAAAACAATACCGCGCCGCAAGAGATGGACGAAATCCAAGAACAGGTGAACGTTTGATCATTCCGGAAAGACATGTAGTTGTATTCAGTCCAGGTTCGGATCTCAAACAACAAGTGCAAGAACCCATGCAACAAGCGTCCCAATCTCAGGAAGATGCAGATAACAAACAAGATGACAAAAAAGAATAAAAAAAGAAACCCTAGAAGGGTTTCTTTTTTTATTCTTGTGCCTTTTATTCTTGTGCCTTGAAATCTGCGTCAATCACATCTTCCTTTTCACTAGCCTTTCCATTAGTTTTTGCATTAGAGGTTTCACTAGCTTTTTGAGCAATGAGGGTTTGAACTTGTTGTGTCAAATTTTTCATGCCTTCATAATCCAATTGATCAATGGCGTTCTTTAACTCTTGCGCATTATCTTTCAAACCCATTTTTTCTGCCTGATAATAAACACTTTCAGCTAGATTCTTCGTTTCTATTTGTTCACGTTTCTTTCTATCTTCTTCAGCATTTTTTTCCGCTTCTTTTACCATACGTTCGATTTCGCTTTGATCCAACGTAGATGCTCCAGTAATCGTAATAGATTGTTGTTTTCCTGTAGATCGTTCTTTCGCTGTAACCGATAAGATTCCATTGGCATCAATGTCAAATGTCACCTCAATTTGTGGCACTCCGCGAGGTGCTGGAGGAATTCCATCCAATCTAAATGTTCCTAAACTTTTATTATCTTTAGCTAATTCACGTTCGCCTTGTAAGACGTGGATCTCTACATTGGTTTGATTATCTACAGCGGTAGAGTAAATTTCGGTTTTTCTTGTAGGTATTGTAGTATTTCGTGGTATCATCTTGGTCATAATTCCACCTAAAGTTTCTACCCCTAGTGAAAGTGGACATACATCTAATAAAAGAATATTTTTCACCTCACCTGCTAAGACGCCCGCTTGAATAGCTGCACCTATAGCCACCACTTCGTCAGGATTGACACTCTGGTTAGGTTGTTTTCCTAACAAATCTTTCACCAGTTGTTGTACAGCTGGAATTCGTGTTGAACCTCCCACTAAAACCACTTCATCAATGTCTTGTTTACTTAACTTCGCGTCTGTTAACGCCTGTTCAACAGGTTTTCGACAACGTTCAATCAAATCAGAAGTGAGTTGTTCAAATTGTGCACGTGTTAAAGTTTGATCTAAATGTTTAGGTCCATCAGCTGTAGCTGTAATAAAAGGTAAATTGATATCTGTTTGCGTTACATTAGAAAGTTCAATCTTAGCTTTTTCTGCTGCTTCAGTTAATCTTTGTAAAGCTTGTTTATCTTTTGATAAATCAATGCCTTCTATGCGTTTCCAATTATCAATTAACCAATCCACAATTTTTTTATCAAAATCATCTCCACCTAAATGAGTATCTCCAGAAGTAGCTAAGACTTCAAATACACCATCACCAATTTCTAAAATCGATACGTCAAAGGTGCCACCTCCTAAGTCAAAGACAAGAATTTTCTCATTGCTCTTTTTGTCTAATCCATAAGCTAGAGAAGCCGCCGTAGGCTCATTGATAATTCTTAACACGTCAAGTCCAGCAATTTTTCCTGCGTCTTTTGTAGCTTGTCGTTGTGAATCATTAAAATAGGCTGGAACTGTTATCACTGCTTGTGTAACTTTTTCGCCAAGGTATTGGCTAGCAGAATCCACTAATTTTCTTAAAACTTGTGCTGAAATTTCTTCAGGAGCAAAAAACTTATCTTTGGCAGAACAAAAAATACGTACATTACCTTTGCCATCCGCTTGTACAGGATAAGGTACTTGTTTTGCTTCTTGTTCTATTTCGCTAAATTTTCTACCAATAAAACGTTTAACTGAATAAAATGTATTACCAGGGTTAATCACCGCTTGTCTTTTGGCAATTTGTCCTACTAGTAGATCACCATTTTTTGTATAAGCCACTACAGATGGAGTGGTGCGAAAACCTTCGGAATTAGGCACAACGGTAGGTTGACCACCTTCCATAACGGCAATAACGGAATTGGTTGTACCTAAATCGATACCAACCACTTTAGCCATAACTGTTCTCCTTATGTTGCTTTTATGCTATTAGCCTTTATGCTATTATCCAATCAGGTTAATGAAGGTGCAGGAGAAAACACCGATATGAGTTTGTTGATGAGTTTATTGGCTACCAAAATAGGCATGAGCCAATTATTTGATGAAAAAGGAAACGCACTACCGGTAACATGGGTCAAATCAGGTGTTCACGAAGTAATCGATCATAGAACACCTGAAAAACATGGTTATACAGCTTTAGTGGTTCGCTATCAACATTGGATTCGAGAATTTCGAGTGAAGCACCTTTCTGCTTATCCCATAGGAAGGCGCCTAGATTTAAGTACTTGTTTTCAAATAGGACAAAAAGTATCGGTAAAAGCTAAGACCATAGGCAAAGGATTTGCTGGTTATCAAAAAAGACATCATTTTGCACGTGGTCCAATGTCACATGGTTCAAAAAATCATCGTCAACCGGGTTCTATAGGTGCAGGTACTTTTCCAGGACGTGTTTTCCCAGGTACACGCATGGCCGGTCGCTTGGGGGGAAATTTCTGTACCATTAAAGGATTAGAAATTCTACAAATTCAAAATGATCAAATGGCCTTAAAAGGTGCGGTGCCAGGTAAGGTTGGAAATCTTTTACGAATTGAATGAACAAGAACAACATATGAAACATTTGCTTCATCGTGCATTAAGAACTCATATGCTGTCCATAAGGCAATGGGGCGCACATACCAAAACACGTGCTGAAATTCGTGGCGGTGGAAGAAAACCTTGGAAGCAAAAAGGAACAGGACGTGCCAGAGCAGGTTCAAGACGCTCACCTCTTTGGCGTGGTGGTGGGGTAGCATTTGGACCCAGGGGTGTAGCTATGGAATGCAAACTTAATCGTAAAGAATCGCGCAAGGCAACAAAAATAGCTTTCATGGCTTGTAGCAAAAAAATCCAAATAGTTAATCCGCCAATCTTAGAAAAACCAAGTTCACGTACTATAAGTCAAATGTTGCCTCCGCTACCTTCGCGACCTGTTTTATGGATCCTACATGAAAAGAATCCATCTTTATGGTTAAGTTGTCGAAATATAAAAACTCTGCAATTGATTCAAGCAGAACATATTTACGTTAAACCTTTATTATGGGCAAAACAAATATGGATCAGTCATGAAGCTATCCCTATTTTAGAAAACCAATTGAATGTAAAAATGATGGAATGATGATAATCCCAATCTTAACAGATAAAAGTACACGTTTAATGGAGATGCGTCAGTATACATTCCAAGTGTCTCCAAAAATGCGCAAACCAGACTTGAGACGATATCTAGAACAAAGATTTCAAGTTAAAGTGTTAGCCGTTAGAAAAAGTCGACCTAATCGTATGATTGTAAGATTAGCTGAATCTATAGATTTGTTAGCATATGCCAGTGAAAAGTCTAATTAAAGGATTTCATCGTAGTGTAGGTAGAAATGTACATGGAAAAATTACGTGTCGTCATAAAGGTGGAGGGCATAAAAGACGATATCGCATCATTGAATGGCAACGAAAAGAATCAATAGCAAAAGTAGCAGCCATCGAATATGATCCGAACCGAAGTGCACGTTTAGCATTATTACATTATAGAGATGGTACAAAAAGTTATATACTTCAAGCCTCAGGGATGAAAGTGGGAGATGAAGTGAAAGCAGGAGTTGATGCAGAACTTCAACCAGGACATGTATGGCCTCTGTCAGCAATACCTTTAGCAACACAAGTACATTCCATTGAATTAGTAGCCAATAAAGGTGCTCAATTAGTAAGAGCAGCGGGTTGCTTTGCTGTAGTTGTAGCCAAATCACCTTCTTATGTAGCCTTAAAATTGCCATCAGGAGAAATTAGACAAATTGCAGCCAATGCGAGAGCTACCATAGGGCGTGTAGGAAATGAAGTCCACTCGCAAAGGGTATTGGGGAAAGCAGGTCGAAGTAGATGGTTAGGTATAAGACCTACTGTAAGAGGTTCTGCAATGAATCCTGTAGATCATCCTCATGGTGGTGGTGAAGGTAGATGTGGTATAGGTCGATCAAGACCATTGACGCCATGGGGTAAACCAGCATTAGGGGTGAAAACACGCAAACGTCCTAATATTTATGTATTAAGAAATCGATCTAAGAACTAAAAAATATGTCACGTTCTGTCAAAAAAGGTGCTTATGTGCATGTGCGCTTACTTAAAAAAATAGAGCGCTTGAATCAAAAAGGTGAAAAACAAATCATTAAAACGTGGGCAAGGTCGTCTACCATTGTACCTGCTATGGTGGGTCATACATTAGCTGTCTATAATGGTAAAACACATATACCTGTATTCATAACAGATGCATTAGTAGGGCATAAGTTGGGAGAATTTGCGCCTACCAGAAATTTTCGTTCTCATGTCAAAGGAGATAGGAAAATCCGTAAATCTATATGAAATATCAAGCCAAATATATAAGAATGTCTCCAACTAAAGTGAGGCGTGTAGTTCGTTTATTAGATGGCATGACTTATGAAAAAGCATCTCAAGTGGTGCGCTTTTTACCTTATCGTGCAGCCACTTGTGTGGCCAAATTATTAAAAAGTGTTAATGCGCAAGCCACACAAAGAGTCCATTTCTATGTAGATCAAGCCCCAACATTGAAACGCATACGAGCTCGAGCGCAATCAAGAGCTTATCCAATTAAAAAACGCTGTTGTCACATAACTTTGGAAATTTAATTGGAAATTTAATTGGAAATTAAACTAGAATCTATGGGTCAAAAAACACATCCAGTGGGATTTCGTTTAGGCATTACACATACACACCAAAGTCATTGGTTTGCACATCAATATTCAAAAATCTTGCAAGAAGATCATGCGATTCGCCAACTTTTACGTGACTATGTGTTGAAAGCAGGTATAGCTCGTATTCATATTTTACGCAAATCGCATCAAATTGAATTGGAATTGCATTTAGCTCGTCCTGGAATTTTAGTAGGTCGTTCAGGCTTAGGTTTAGATAATTTACGAACTCAATTACAAACGAAATGGCCTCATCTCACATGGCGTATTTCATTGGTAGAAGTATCAAATCCTGATGCCAATGCTGTTTTATTAGCTCAGTGGTTAGCACAACAATTAGAGAAAAGAATTGCATTTCGTAGAGCGATTAGACAAGCCATGGCAAGGGCTCAAAAGGTAGGTGTGAAAGGTATAAAAATTCAAGTATCGGGTAGATTGAATGGGGCTGAAATTGCTCGTAGTGAGTGGGTAAGACATGGTCAAATTCCTTTGCAAACTTTAAGAGCACCTATAAATTATGCGATAGCCAATGCTTATACCACTTATGGTGTCATTGGTGTTAAAGTGTGGATCAATCCCAAGCATTAATCTCAATTGAGAACTGAACATGTTAAGTCCAAAAAATACGAAGTATAGAAAACCGCATTTAGGAAGATTAAAGGGTAGAGCTAGTCGATGTAATCAAATAGCTTTTGGCGATTATGCTCTTCAAGCAAAGGAACGAGTATGGTTAACTTCTAGACAGATAGAAGCTACGCGACGTACTTTAACACGTTACATGAAACGTGGTGGTAAGTTATGGATTCGTGTCTTCCCTGATAGAGCTGTCACAGCTAAACCAGCGGAAACACGTATGGGTTCAGGTAAAGGTGCACCAGAATATTGGGCAGCTCCGGTACGACCAGATCAGATTTTATTTGAATTAAAAGGTGTTCCTTTTCAAGTAGCAAAAGAAGCGATTCATATGGCATCATACAAATTACCAATACGTGTGAAAATGTTATGCAGGAACAACAACGAGAACAACAACTCCGTTTAGCTATAGAACGTATGATTTGGCGAAAGAGTTTGAAACAATCATGGAAACCTCATGAGTATAAAAAATTACGTCATCAATTAGCACAATTATTGACAAAATCATGAAAAAATTATTAGGGCTTGTTGTATCTTGTCGCATGCAAAAAACAGTGATTGTGGAAGTTAAAACACAAGTCAAACATGCTTTATATGGCAAAAGAATCATGAAAAAGAAACGATACGCGGTGCATGATCCAGAAAAAAAAGCTTCTTTAGGAGAGCTCATTTGGATTCGTACATGCAGACCTATAAGTAAAACAAAAAAATGGATTTATGATTCAAGTGCAAACGCGTCTCAAAGTAGCAGATAACACAGGCGCAAAAGAAGTTATGTGTATTCGAGTCTTGAAAGCTTCTACAGCTACTTTAGGTGATGTGATTATCGTAGTCGTGAAAGAAGCTTTGCCAAATATGATGGTGAAAAAGTCACAAATCTTTCGTGCTGTAGTTGTACGTACCAAACAAGCGGTGCGTAGAGCTAATGGCATGCATATTCGTTTTGATGAAAATGCTGTAGTATTAATTGATCAAGAAAATAATCCTAAAGGCACAAGAGTATTTGGACCCATCGCAAGAGAATTAAGAGAAGCTAATTTTATGAAAATTGTTTCTTTAGCACCAGAAGTCATATGAAAAACACCATAAAAAAAGGAAATCAAGTTCTTGTCTTGTCCGGAAATTCTAAGGGTCAAATAGGTGAGGTGCTAGTCATTGATCGTAAGCGTAAACAATTAGTGGTAAAAGGAATCAATCAAAAAACAAAACACATGAAACCTAAACGCCAAGGGGAAGTGGGTCAGATTATACGTAGGGAATATCCTATACATATGAGTCAAGTCAGATTATGGAACGGATAAACACAACTTTTTATAAAACCAAAGTCATACCGCAATTGCAGCAAAAATATAGCTACTCAAATGTTCATCAAATACCGAAATTACGTTCCATTCATCTTAATAGATGCTTAGGAGCTGTATCTCAAAAAATTTTTCAAAAGAGTAGTGAAGAAATAGCAATGATAAGTGGACAAAGACCTAAAATCACATATGCAAAAAAAGCGATAGCAGGATTTCAAATAAGAAAAGGGATGCCTATAGGCATGACAGTTACTTTAAGACGAGAACGCATGTATGATTTTTTAACCAAATTCATTCATTTAATTTTACCAAGATTGAAGGATTTTCGAGGATTAAATCCCACTAGTTTTGATGGAAATGGTAATTATCATATGGGATTACCTGATCAACTGGCATTTCCAGAAATCGATTATGATCAAATAGATCAATATAGGGGTATGGATATTTCGATAATAACTACAGCTAAAACGGATGAAGAAGCTAAATTCTTATTAGAAGCATTAGGTATGCGTTTTCAATAGTTATGGATACTTTAAGCCAAATGTTAACCAAAATAAGAAATGCACAAATGGCAAGGCATAGATGGGTACTAGTGCCTGCCAGTAGAATGAATTGGAATGTAGCTCAAGTACTCCGTGAAGAAGGTTTGATTGCACAAGTGCAACCAGCTGATTTACATTTGCGTATCCAATTAAAACCAAAGCGAATTCAACGTATATGGCGAGTAAGTAAACCTGGATTACGCATTTATTCTTCTTATAAAAACATGCCGAAAGTCTTAGGCATGCTTATCATCAGCACCTCAAAAGGAGTGATGACTCACCAGAAAGCCAAACAAATGCAAGTTGGTGGTGAAATTTTATGTGGTGTTTATTAATTTACATAACCTGATATGTCGAGAATAGGTAAGCAAGTCATCAAGCATGACCAAGTGCAAATCGTACAACAAGACAACGTGTTAAAGGTCAAAGGCAAGAAAGGTGATTTAACATTGTGTTTGCCTTCTCACGTCAAAATCCAACAAAATGGCAATCAATTGCAGGTGATTGCTGAAAGTCAATGGCAAGGACTTTATAGGAGTCTTATTGACTCTATGGTTAAAGGAGTAACAGTAGGTTTTGAAAAAAAGCTACTTTTAGTAGGAGTGGGTTATCGTGCACAGTTAATGGAAAACGATTTAGTACTTTATGTGGGATTTAGTCATCCAATCACAATTAAAGCAAGAGAAGGTATTCAATTTGAACTAGAAAATCCCACAACTATTGTTATCAAAGGAATTGATAAACAATTAGTGGGTCGTGTGGCAGCATCCATTCGTGCTCTGCGTGAACCAGAAGTTTATAAAGGTAAAGGAATTCGATATGCTTATGAATCGATTCGTCTTAAAGCGGGTAAGGCAGGGAAAGCCTCTAAATAAACCTCGATTAAGTATTTTTTGTTCTCATAAACATATTTATGCGCAAATTATAGATGATATGGTGGGTAGAACATTAGTGTCGGCATCCACTTATCATTACAAGCAAGGATGGCATAGTACGATGAAAGATGCTCAAGAAGTAGGTCAAAAACTTGCGCAACAAGCCTTAGAAAAAGGAATACAACAAGTGGTTTTGGATAGAGGTTCTTATCGTTACCATGGAAAAATCCGCGCTTTAGCGGAAGCAGCTAGAAAAGAAGGTTTGAAAATCTGATGCAAAATATGAATGAACAACAAGAACAGTGGCAAGAACGAGTTATACAAATTAGACGTGTAGCCAAAGTGGTAAAAGGAGGCAAAAAATTAAGTTTTCGTGTATTGGTAGTAGTAGGTAATTTAAATGGATGTGTAGGAGTAGGTATGGGCAAAGCAGCTGATGTCATGTCTGCTGTGACAAAAGCAGTTGTGGATGCAAAAAAACAATTGATTAATATAACCTTAACGCCTACCAACTCGATTGTGCATGCAAGTCAAGGTCGTTTCTCAGCTGCTGTAGTGTTTCTTAAACCAGCCGCCTCAGGTTCGGGAGTAATTGCAGGCGGTGCTGTGAGAAGTGTAATGGAATTAGCCGGAATACAAAATGTATTATCTAAACAATTAGGCGGATCAAATCCTCTAAATAATGCAAAAGCAGCTTTATTAGCATTGAAAAGTAGCAGTGCAAATGCAAGATAATTGGCCAACTCGTCTAGCCATAACATGTTTGCTAGTGGCAATCGAACGTTTAGGCATGTATATTCCAGTAGGGCTTATTTCCAATCCCCAGGCCAATTGGTTAAATGGTGGAGGGTGGTTTGTGTTAGGTATCATACCCACCATTAATGCCAGTATAGTGATGCAAATTCTTATAAGCATCGTACCCGCATTAACACGATTACAAAAGGAAGAAGGTGAAATGGGACAAAAACAGATACAAAAATATACAAGGTATCTCACTTTCTTCTTAGCTGGAATTCAAGCTTTTACTCTCAGTCAACAATGGTGCACATGGTTATTAATTGTATCAGGTGCCATGTTAGTCATGTGGTTGGCAGAACAAATGACTCATAAAGGCATAGGAAATGGTACTTCCATTTTTGTGTGTAGCAATATAGCTGCTAATTTCTTGCACCATCCCATAGAAGCACCTTGGAGCTTAGCCATGGTGGTTTTAATTTTTACTATGTTAGGTATGATTGCATTACAAGAAGCAGTACGTGCAATTCCCATCTTATCAGCAAAACAATTAATTCAATCGATTGCACAAGTTTATTTGTTGCCAATGCGCTTGAATCAAGGTGGTGTCATGCCTATTATTTTTGCTTCTTCTACGCTAGCCTTATTGCACACTTGGTCGATATGGTGGTTGTATGTAGCATGTATTATCTTTTTTAGTCATTTCTATAATTTGGTCATAGCGAATCCAAAAGAATTAAGCGAGAATTTAAATAAAATGGCAGTGGTGATTCCGTCCATACGTCCAGGTGCAGAAACGCAACAATATTTAAATCGTACGTTAAATCGCATGAGTTGGATTGGGGGAATAGCTTTATCACTAATTGCATTATTACCTTGGTTGTTTTCATCGCTTAAAATCTTCAGTGGTTTTGGGGCTACTTCTTTATTAATTGTCATAGGTGTATCTATTGACACAATGCGTCAAATACGCACATATTTTATTGCCAATGCTTACGAAAAAATGATATGAAAGTTAGATCTTCAGTAAAGAAAATTTGTGCTAATTGCCAAATCAAAAGGCGTCATGGAGTATTGAGAGTGATTTGTAGTAATCCAAAACATAAACAAAGACAAGGTTGATTATGCGTATAGCGGGAGTAGATTTACCTTCTCAAAAGAAACTAGAGGTAGCATTAACCTATCTTTATGGTATAGGAAAAACTTTAGCCAAAGAGATTTTAGAAGCATGTCAGTTATCACCGGATTTACGTGTGAGAGATGTTAATGATGAACAAAGTATGCGTCTAAGACAATACATCGAACAAAAATATCTCATTGAATCAGATCTCAAACGCGTGGAATCAATGAATATCAAAAGGTTAATGGATATAGGTTGTTATAGAGGGCGTAGACATCGTGCTTTATTGCCTGTAAGAGGGCAACGTACTAGAAGTAATGCACGAACACGTCGAGGAGCGAAAAAAACCGTAGCAGGAAAAAAATTAGCTAAATAAGATGAAAAAATCCAAACGAACCGATAGAAAGGGAAGCATACATATACAATCAACGTTTAATAATACTTTAATTACCGTAAGCGATGCTCAAGGAGCATGTGTATGTTGGAGTTCGGCAGGATTAGTGGGATTTAAAGGTGCAAAAAAAGGAACTCCATTTGCTGCAGGAATGGCTGCGGAAAAAGTTGCCCAACTAGCAAAGGATCAGGGAATGAAACAAGTGGATGTGTTTGTTAAAGGTCCAGGTGCAGGGCGAGAAACCGCTATTCGTGCGCTAGAAGCAGCGGGATTACAAATTACATCGATTCAAGATGTTACAGGCATACCACATAATGGATGTCGTCCCCCAAAACGTAGACGTGTCTAAGTCTTTGTCTAAGAGTTAATGTGCATGAGTCAATTTCCAATAGAATTTCAAATAGAATGTGCAGCTTCAACCATTAATCATGCAAGAGATATTTATGCCAAATTTATCTTGCAACCATTGAGCTACACGCAAGCGCTTACTATGGGCAATTCTTTGAGGCGTGTATTGTTATCCGAGTTGGAGAGTATAAGCATTACAGCGGTGAGAATAGCCGGTGCTAGCCATGAATTAGCTACTTTGAAAGGTGTGAGAGAAGATGTTTTGCAAATCATGTTAAATTTGAAACAAATTGTATGGCGGGGTCAACTAAAAAAACAGCCAACCATTACAAGATTGAAAGTGCAAGGACCTGCTATAGTAACTGCGGCAGCTTTTCAAAGTGAAGCCAATTCTAGCGCCAATATTATAGACACTTGTCAATACATAGCTACAATTGATACACAAGATATATTGGAAATGGAATGTCAATTGGAGCAATCAAGTGGTTATAGATTAGCCAAGCCCAGTGAAATGATTGATTGGTTACCTATAGATGGAGTCTTTATGCCTGTCAAACGTGTGAACTTTTGGGTAGATAAAGCACTTGTTGATAAGGTACTTGTTGATAAGGCACTTCATTTAGAAATATGGACAAATGGAAGCATATCACCACAAGAAGCACTGCATCAGGCAGCAAGAATTTTAACCCATTGGTTTAATCCATTGCAAACCTTGGAATGGAAAACCAGTCATACAAAAAACGAACAAACAATGGCACAACTATCGAATATGCTCATAGAAGAATTGGATTTGTCAGTGAGAGCTTACAATTGTTTAAAAAGAGCTCAAATTCATTCCGTGGCTGATTTAATGCAATATACACAAGAGGAATTATTAGCGTTAAAAAATTTCGGTCAAAAGTCGGTAGAAGAGGTGAATAAAGCTTTAGAACAAAAACTGCATTGTCAATTGAAAAAATATGTTGATTAACGCTAAAGACGAAATTTTAGGACGTTTAGCTTCTAGAGTGGTGAAAACATTATTAACACAATCCGTGACCTGTATTGAAATTGTGCAAGCTAACCAGATTCAAGTAACGGGTAATAAATATAAAAATAAATCTTATCGTCGTCATTCAGGACGTCCAGGAGGGATGAAGATTCGTTATTTTTATCAAATAGGTGGAAAAAGAGCATTGGAACATGCAATTAAAGGTATGCTTCCAAAAGGTGTGAAAGGTCGCCAATTGTGGCGAAAAATTCGTATAGAAGCTTAGAAAGAGTTATGTATGCCATAGGAAAACGTAAATGTGCCATAGCGCGTGTATGGTTAAGTGAATCAAATAAACCACAAGTCACCGTTAATAAAAATAAGGACTCCTTCCTGCCATTGGAAGAATATTTTCAACACAATGAAGAATGGATTGAACCAATATTAGACGTATTAAGTGTCAGATCATTAAAGTGTGAAATTCAAGTTAAAGGTGGTGGTTTAAATGCACAAGCGGAGGCAAGCACACTAGCAATTAAACGTGCGTTAGTATCAGCTAAATTAGCATCATTCAAATTGACAAGAGATGCGCGTATAAAAGAACGTAGAAAATACGGTCTTAAAAAAGCAAGAAAAGCACCACAGTATTCAAAACGATAAAGATATGAAGAAGAATATTCATCCGAAATGGTATAAACATAGTATTGTGTATGGTAATGGCCAACAAATTTTGACAGTGGGTTCCACTAAGCCGGAGTTACATGTAGAAGTGTGGTCAAGTATACATCCCTTTTATACAGGTTCACAAAAACAACTAGATACAGAAGGTAGAATCGAGAAATTTATGCGTAAATACGGTATGAAATGAAATTATGCCTACCTTACAACAATTAATTCGTTTTGGACGTCAACAAGTAATGGTTAGACCAAAATCAGCGGCTTTAAAACGTTGCCCTCAAAGACGAGGTGTTTGTGTGAAGGTTTATACGACCACCCCTAAAAAACCTAACTCAGCATTAAGAAAAGTGGCTCGGGTCAAATTAACTTCAGGGTATGAAGTGACAGCTTATATTCCAGGAATAGGTCATAATTTACAAGAACATTCAGTGGTGTTAGTGCGTGGAGGTAGGGTGAAAGATTTACCTGGAGTAAGGTATCATATAATTCGAGGTGCTTTAGATACTGCAGGAGTTAAGAACCGAGTGAGAAGTCGCTCAAAATATGGAGTGAAGAAAGCATGACAGATCAAGGCATGACAGATCAAAGCATGAAAAGTCGTTTGGTGGAATTGTTGATCGTGCATGTATTAAGGAAAGGCAAAAAATCTTTGGCTCGCCGCATTGTTTATGAAGCCTTGAAAAGAATAGAAGAAAGAAATCAACAATCAGGCGTCTTGATGTTAGAACAAGCAGTGAGTCAAGTGATGCCATTAGTATGCGTGAAAGCAAGACGCGTAGGAGGTGCTACATATCAGGTACCTCAAGAAGTTAAACCTTATACAGGCATAAATAATGCGTTAAGATGGATTGTGAAATATGCCAAAGATCGTTCTGGTAAATCAATGGCCATCAAATTAGCAGCAGAAATTTGGGATGCGGCTCATGGAACAGGTGGTGCCATCCGTAAAAAAGAAGAAACGCATAGGATGGCAGAAGCGAATAAAGCATTTGCACATTATAGGTAAACAACTTTTAACAAATAAGGAGTCTTATGGCTAGGACAAAATTTGAACGTACAAAACCTCATGTCAATATAGGAACAATCGGACATGTGGATCATGGAAAAACCACATTGACAGCAGCCATATCAGCAGTTTTGGCTTCTAAAGACAACACAGTTCAATTAAAGAAATTTGAAGAAATTGATTCGGCTCCAGAAGAAAGAGCACGTGGGATTACGATTAATACATCGCACGTAGAATACCAAACCGAGAAACGCCACTATGCACACGTAGATTGTCCTGGTCACGCCGATTATGTAAAAAACATGATTACAGGTGCAGCTCAAATGGATGGTGCGATTTTAGTGGTATCAGCAGCAGATGGACCAATGCCTCAAACAAGAGAACACATCTTGCTAGCTAAACAAGTAGGTGTACCTAGTATTGTAGTCTTCCTCAATAAAGCGGATATGGTTGATGATCCAGAACTATTAGAACTGGTGGAATTGGAAGTAAGAGAGTTGCTATCTAAATATGATTTTCCAGGAGATACGATTCCTTTTGTAACTGGGTCAGCTTTATTAGCATTAGAAGCTTGTATGAAAAACCCAAAAATAGGTGAGGGCAAAGATAAGTGGGTGGATAAAATTTTTGAGTTGATGAAGATAGTAGATGAATATATACCAACGCCTCAAAGGGATGTAGATAAAAGTTTTCTAATGGCAGTAGAAGATGTGTTTTCGATTACAGGTAGAGGAACTGTAGCTACAGGAAGAATAGAAAGAGGACGTGTGAAAGTTGGAGAGACTATAGAAATTGTGGGTTTAAAAAATACAAAAACTACTACAGTGACAGGATTAGAGATGTTCCAAAAAACATTAGATGAAGGAATAGCAGGAGATAATGTGGGTGTGCTTTTACGTGGGGTACAAAAGACAGACATAGAAAGAGGAATGGTTTTAGCTAAACCGGGCAGTATTACACCACACACGAAATTTGAAGCAGAAGTGTATGTATTAACCAAAGAAGAAGGAGGAAGACATACACCATTTTTTCCAGGTTACCGACCGCAATTTTATGTGAGAACAACAGATGTAACTGGGACAATAGAAGACTTTACAGCAGATGATGGTTCAAAAGCAGAAATGGTTATGCCAGGGGATCGTATCAAGATGTGTGTGAATTTAATTTACCCAGTAGCCATAGAACAAGGGATGCGATTTGCCATTAGAGAAGGAGGACGTACGGTAGGCGCAGGTGTGGTGACAAAAATTTTAGAGTAAAACTTGAGAGTGAGTATGAAAATTCGTTTGAAATTTTATTCATATTCAGCACAATTGGTGCAATCGAGTTTAGACCAAATGGCACAAATAGCTTCTCAAACAGCACAAGTATCGAAGGTATGTTTACCCACGAAACGTAAGATATTTTGTGTGTTACGTTCACCTCATGTGAATAAAGATTCACGTGAACATTTTGAAATAAGAATTCATCGACGTTTATTAGAATTAAAAAATGCATCAGCAGCAACGATCGATGCCTTAATGAAAGTAGATTTAGCTTACGGGGTTGAAGTAGAAATTCAACAGGCCTAAGCAAGAAAGCTTAGGCCTGTTTTTTTTTTATGGTGTCTTAATATAAAGCTTCTTCTTGATGAGTTTGAATAACACAATCAGAAGTAGGATATGCAACACAGGTTAGAATAAAACCTTTGCTAATTTGATCTTCATCTAAAAATGATTGATCAGATTGATCCACGGATCCTTTAACTAATTTGCCTGCGCAAGTAGAGCAAGCACCAGCACGACAAGAATAGGGTAGATCGACACCTTGTTCTTCAGCGGCATCTAAAATATATTGATCACCAGCACATTGGATGGTTACATCAATACCTTCTTTTTGATTGACTAACTGAATTTTATACATACACTTTTTTGTTCATATCATTTTGTTCATATCATAAGGTTGATTTGCATATAAGCATGGATTACAAACCTATAACAAAATAGATCAAATTGGTCTAAAGGAGGTTCATTATAACGTGAGAGATATAAAGCAGATTAATCAGGAGAGTCTAAATTTAAGCTTAAGATGGGTGAAACATTTGTGGAGGCGTCCTTTAACATTAGTGTTAAGTTTAGCGCAACCTTTATTATGGTATTGGCTGTGGCAACGTTACCATACGGCAGCGCCTTGGCGTTTTTTTATGTGGGCTACATTTTCGCATGGAATCCATTCAGCGCTACCCTTAGTATTTGATAGAGAATTTGGATTTTGGGATAGAATTTGGGTTGCTCCTTTAGTGTCCAGAAGCAGTATTTGGATCAGTTTATTAGGTGTCAATTGGATGCTTACATGTTTGACTTGTGTATGGTTAGGCTATCAACTTTTGCCTTTAATGATGTGGTTAACTTGGTTGGCCACCAGTTTAAGTGTAGGTTTGGCTTTATGGTTACCATCACATACATCATTTCTGGCTAGTGTTTGGCTTATTAATGCCTTCGTCATGCTCATCTTGTTAGATTTGAATTAGATTTGAAATGAGACAGCTTGAACACGTGCTCTCCATTTAGCTAGATTTTGTCGAGCTTCAATTTGAGCGGTAGGTGTAGCTGCCTGCTGTAATTGTTCTAAAGCTTTAGCTTCTTCTTGTTGTGCATGTTGAAGATCAATCTCATGCGCTTCTTGCGCACCATTGACAAGAATAGTAATTTGATTATTTAAGACTTCAGCAAAACCACCAAACAAAACCAAAGCCACCCATCCTTGGGCGGTTTTGGCTCTCATCACACCTATATCTAATGCTGTAAGTAAAGGCGCATGATGAGCAAGAATTCCTAATTGCCCTGTACTACTGGGTAAAATGACTTCTTCAATTTCACGATCCCATACATAGCCATCAGGTGTAATGATTTTCATCTTCATAGTTTTTGTGCTTTCTGTATAGCTTCTTCTATATTACCAACTAAATAGAACGCTTGTTCTGGTAAATCATCTAATTCACCATCCAGAATCATTTTGAAACCCTTAATAGATTCTTCTAAAGACACATATTTTCCAGGTGAACCCGTAAAGACTTCAGCCACGAAGAAAGGTTGAGATAAGAAACGTTCAATTTTACGTGCTCTTGCTACCAATAAACGGTCTTCTTCTGAAAGTTCGTCCAAACCCAAAATGGCAATAATATCTTGTAATTCTTTATATCTTTGAAGAGTCTGTTTGACACGTGATGCTGTCTGATAATGTGCTTCGCCTACTATATTTGGCTGGAGCATAGTGGAAGTGGAATCTAAAGGATCTACGGCCGGGTAAATACCTTTGGCAGCTAAACCTCTAGATAAAACTGTGGTAGCATCCAAATGGGCAAAAGTTGTAGCTGGTGCGGGATCAGTTAAATCATCAGCAGGAACATAAACAGCTTGGATAGAGGTAATAGAGCCATCAACAGTGGAGGTGATACGTTCTTGTAACGCACCCATCTCCGTAGCAAGTGTAGGTTGGTATCCTACTGCAGAAGGCATACGACCTAACAAGGCGGACACTTCAGAACCTGCTTGAACAAAACGGAAGATATTATCGATAAATAAAAGCACATCTTGTTTATTTATATCTCGGAAATGCTCAGCCATAGTCAAAGCAGTTAAACCAACACGCATGCGAGCTCCAGGAGGTTCATTCATTTGACCATAACAAAGTGCTACTTTTGATTCTGATAAGTTTTGTGATTGGATAACTCCTGAGGCTTTCATTTCCTCATATAAATCATTTCCTTCACGTGTGCGTTCACCTACGCCAGCAAAGACAGAAACCCCACCATGCGCTTTAGCAATGTTATTAATCAATTCCATGATTAAGACCGTTTTACCTACTCCAGCACCTCCGAATAGACCTATTTTGCCACCTCGACGGTAAGGAGCTAAAAGGTCCACCACTTTGATTCCTGTCTCAAAGACCGATGGTTTTGTTTCTAGTTGTACAAAACTAGGTGCTTGTTTATGAATAGGTTGCACGGCTTGTCGTGTCACTGTACCTAAATTATCGACACAATCACCAAGCACGTTAAAAATACGACCCAACGTTACCTTGCCTACAGGCACAGAAATAGGAGCACCTGTATCTTCTGCCTGAATGCCTCTACGAAGTCCATCCGTACTACTCATAGCGATGGCTCGCACACGATTATCACCTAACAATTGTTGAACTTCACAAGTGACGCTTTTTTCTCCGTCACGAACTACAATGGCATTTAACAGTTTTGGTAACTGTCCAGATGGAAATTCTATATCCAATACCGGTCCGATAATTTGTACCACTTTTCCTGACATAGAAACATATGTTTGTTATGGCGAAATTATACCATGTTTTTTAACCAGTTTTGAGCTTCTAGATATTGACCAGGTGCTAATTGAATAGCTTTACGCCAATAAGCGGCTGCTTTTTGTAATAACTGTTCATCTTGATAAGTCATGCCTTGTTTGTGATAAATAACAGCAATATTATTTAAAGCTTGAACTAAACGTGGATTAAGTTCTAAGGCTTGATGATAATATTCCAAAGCTTGTTCATCTTCTCCATTGCTGGCATAAATTAAACCAATGTTGTAAATGATATAACTACGATCAATCACGTCTTCTTCAAATTCTAACGCGTGATAATAAGATTCTAAAGCTTGAGCATATTCGCCTTCAGCTTGAGCTGCCATACCTTCACGGTAATAACTAAAGGCTTTTTTTGCATTTTGGCTAGTAGGTAATAATTTGACCAAGACATCTGCTAGAATTGTAAAAGTTTTATCGATAAAATTATCATTTTTTTGTGATCGAGACATAAGTTTTGCTCAAAAGTTTTGCTCAAAAATTTTTACCCCCAGGGGAATTCGAATCCCCGTTACCTCCGTGAAAGGGAGATGTCCTAGGCCTCTAGACGATGGGGGCCTAATTCATTGGATAAGTGAACAACATTAATATTATGTTAGCAAGATTATGTTAGCCAATTTGTATTTAATTTTGTTATTGATCTTACTTCTTGTCATTCATCGCTGGTTAATTAGCAGTTTGTTATCATCGGGATAGCAGGATTTGAACCTGCGACATCCTGCTCCCAAAGCAGGCGCGCTACCAAACTACGCTATATCCCGATCTATCTAACAAATGAGTAGTTGTTGACCTGCGAAGCACCTGTCAACTTAACTTAGTTTAGCATAAACTCAACCTTTCTCAACCAAACTCAACCAAACTCAACCAAACTCAACCAAACCAGAACATACCTTTAGCATAAATTTCAAAACCGAGATGCTGATAAAATGAAAGTGCACGTGATTCAGCAAATAAAGTAATGTGTCTAATATCTTGACGTTTAACTAATCGAATCATCTGATAAACTAAGTACTTTCCTAAACCTTGACGTTGATAGTCTGGATGAATAACCACATCCCAAATGGTTGCATTCCAAGTTTGATCAGATACAACTCGACCAAATCCAATCAGTTGATGTTTTTGACCCTCATCTTGATGGTAAATGGCTAAACATAACCAACTCTGTTTCATCAGTTGGTGTAACTTCCTACGTGGCCTATGACACCAACCTACTTGTTGATAAAGTGCTTCTAATTGTTCTAAGTCAATTTGTTTGACTTGTTTTAACCTCATAATATTATATAAGTGCATCAAAGATTGTTGATCAATAATCTTTGACATGAAAGATTGTTAATCAAATTGTTAATCAAAATTCTATCAGCAAAATCTATGTTCAAACGTTCACTTATCTTCATTGCTGCAGTGATGTCGGTTTGTCAAATTTCGGCCATTCAAATTTCGGCCGTATCAGCAGATGTGTTAACTCCTTGCCAACAAAGTGAAGCTTTCCATAAACGTGAAATCAATGAAGTTCGTACATTGGAAAATCGTCAAGCTAACTATGAAGCTAATAGCCCAAGTTACTTAGCTTTACAATCACAAATTGATCAAGTACACAAACGTTTTGATAAATATGGCACATTATTGTGTGGACAAGATGGTTTGCCTCATTTAATTACAGATGGTGATTGGCGTCATGCTAGAGAATTTACCATTCCGGCCCTTCTTTTTCTTTACATAACCGGTTGGATAGGTTGGGTAGGACGTAGCTATCTTAAATATACGAAAGAAACAAAAAATCCTACAGAACAAGAAATCATTTTAGATGTACCAATGGCCTTGAAATATATGTTATCAGGGTTTTTGTGGCCTTTATCTGCATGGCAAGAATATCGTAGTGGACAATTGTTAGCCAAAGAAGATGAAATAACTGTATCACCAAGATGAATCTCAAAAAATATTTATCAACAGCACCGGTAGTCGCTACTTTGTGGTTATTTTTAACAGCTGGGATTTTAATTGAATTAAATCGTTTTTTCCCAGATAGTTTATTTTATTAAGGTAATGAGTAGAACATAAGTACTAGATAACAAAGATTCACAAAAAATTCTATGATGAGATAAAGCAGATTGAAAAGCAGATTGAAAGACTATGAGTGTTGTAAGCCAAATCATTAATCAAGCTGATGATGAGTTACGTTATCCATCAAGTGGTGAATTAGAAAGCTTATTGGATTATTTCACCACAGGTGATAGAAGAATACGATTAGCTTGTCTTTTAAGAGATACAGAAAAGCAATTAATAAGCAAAGCTAGTCAATTATTATTTCAAGCTCATCCGGATTACTTAGCGCCAGGAGGAAATGCTTCAGGTGCAAAACAACGTGCATTATGTTTAAGAGATTATGGCTGGTATTTACGTTTAATTACTTATGCTCTTATCGAAGGTGATGCCATGGTCTTAGAAAAAATAGGTCTTTTGGGTGTACGAGATATGTATAATTCATTAGGGGTGCCTATGATAGGCATGTATGACGCTATCAAATTCTTGAAACAAGCAGCTATGCAAGAAATTCCAAATCCTCAAGATCAAGCATTGATAGGCGTTTACTTTGATTATTTAGCAGCTGGTATGGTATAATTTCGTTAGCCCGCAACTGTTGACTATGTCAGGACCGGAAGGTAGCAGCAAAAAACAGATGCGGGTGACTTTTTTAGATAGAGAATGCGGATGGCGAGACTCGAACTCGCAAAAAACATGCCCCTCAAGCATGCGTGTTTACCAATTTCACCACATCCGCATTATAATAGATCAAAAACAGAGATCAAAAACCATTATGACGCCAAGTCTAGCAGCATTCTTTTGGAGTCTTATATGGGCAGCTGTCTTAGTCATTTTGCCCATAACTGGAGCCATTATATGGGTAAGTCAACAAGACAAGCTTCGCCGAGATTATTGAAAATTTGGAGCAAATGTGAGGCTTGTCAAAATTTAGTAGACATCAAGCAATTGCAAGGCAATCTACGAGTGTGTGTGGAATGTGATTATCATTGGCGTATGCCCAGTAGAGAACGTATTGCCAGTTTAGTGGATAATTGGCAGCCTTTGAATGACCACTTGACTTCCACTGATGCTTTAGATTTTTATGATCAACAACCTTATGCTTTACGAATTCAACAAACGCAAATGCGTACACAATTACCTGAAGCAGTTTTAACAGGTATAGGAGACTTAGAAGATCAAAAAGTAGCATTGGGAGTCATGGATTTTGAGTTTATGGGTGGAAGTATGGGCTCCGCCGTAGGTGAAAAAATTACTCGTTTAATAGAAACAAGTATATCACAAGCGTTGCCTTTAATTTTAATATCAGCTTCTGGTGGTGCAAGAATGCAAGAGGGTGTGCTGAGTTTAATGCAGATGGCCAAAATCTCTTCAGCATTGGAACGTTTTCATCAGCACGGTTTATTGTATATTTCTGTTTTAACATCACCCACAACAGGTGGTGTGATGGCAAGCTTTGCTATGTTAGGTGATTTGATTTTAGCGGAACCTAAAGCAACTGTAGGTTTTGCAGGAAAACGAGTCATTGAACAAACCATCAAAGAAGACTTGCCTCAAAATTTCCAATCAGCTGAATATTTAAGGCAACATGGATTTTTAGATTTGATCGTACATCGCTCAAAGTTAAAAACGACTCTTTATAAAATGATTCGTTGGCACCATAGGTTGACAGAAGGTTGACAGAAGGTTGACCGATGCTTCCCTGGCACTTGCTTGGCACTTGCTTGGTGAACAACGTAAGGATGAACTCATAAATTATCAGGTGAAATTTGTTTATGATACGCGTAATCATGTTATTAGTTCTTGTATGGATGACTCCCATGATCAGCTGGGCTACAGAAGTGGTCAAAGATGTTAGTGGTCAAAAGGTAGAAGTGAATGCAGATCAGCTTAAACGAGGAAAACGTTTATTTAATACGCATTGTAGCGCATGCCATGTAGGTGGAATTACGAAAACAAATCCAAACATTGGATTAGATCTTGAATCTTTAAGTTTAGCTACTCCTGCTAGAAATAATTTGGATGCGTTGGTAGATTATATGAAAAACCCAACCACGTATGACGGTTCAGAATCTATAGCTCAAATTCATCCAAGTATTGCTAGTTCGGACATTTTTCCGAAAATGAGAGATTTGAGTGAAGATGACTTATATGCTATTGCATCACATATATTAACCCAAGCCCAAATTCAGGCGGAAAAATGGGGTGGAGGTAAAATTTATTATTAGTAGGGATTGAAATATATGAAAAGCTTATTAACATTCATTTTGACCACAATTTTTTGTATTCAACAAGTATGGGCCGCAGATTTAGCACATGGTGAACAAATTTTTTCGGCTAATTGTGCAGCATGTCATGCCGGTGGCAACAATGTGATCATGCCAGAAAAAACATTGAAGTTAGATGCTTTAGAAGCCAATCAAATGAATAGTGTAGAAGCAATTAGCACTCAAGTTCGTAACGGAAAAAATGCTATGCCATCATTTAGTCGTTTAACTGACAGTGATATTGAAGACGTAGCGAATTACGTACTTGCTCAAGCTAAAAAAGGTTGGTAAAAAAAATAGCGCAAAATAGCGGGCTCAGTAGGATTCGAACCTACATTAGAAACTTAGAAGGTTCCTGTCCTAATCCCTTAGACGATGAGCCCTTGCTATTTGCTATTATTTGCTATGAGGGTTGGGCTATACTGGATTTGAACCAGTGACCACCTGCTTGTAAGGCAGGCGCTCTACCGCTGAGCTAACAGCCCTATGCAAATGATTTCTTCAATTCTTTCAATTCTTCGCTTTCAAGCTCAAATTATTGTACACCTTTTTCATTGGCGATATCCACTCATGATTAAGTGGCAAATTGCCTGGATTGCAGAACAATCCCTGTCGCTTTGTTGGATTCACAGTTGTTTTTTAGGAATGGTTTTGTGTCTTCAATTAGCTAAAGAACTCATAAGTTTGCAAGCCACACCTATGATTGGTGCTATTCTTGGCCTAACTCTTCTTCGCGAACTTTCACCTGTTTTCACTGCTATTTTGTTAACAGCACGTGTAGCCTCAAGCTATACCTCAGAATTAGCTTCCATGTGCGTCTCAGAGCAATTCGATGCACTTTATTTACTACAAACACATCCTTTCCAATTACATATTATCCCACGTTATCTTGCATGTTTAATCATGTTGCCTTTATGCACATGGTTTTGTTTCCTTACTAGCCTCAGCGCTAGTCTTTTTTTAGCCTGTTTAGCTTATGGTATTCCTGTTAACTTATTCTTAACTTCTTTACGATCATCATTAAGTTTGTGGGATATCCTTACTAGCTTATTGAAAGCTATGATTTTTGGTGCCTTACTAGCTCTCATTAGTTGCCATTACGCACTTATCACTCGTGGCGGTTCAAAACAAATAGCTATTTCCACTACACGTGCTGTAGTGCATGTGCTTGTTCTTATTCTAGCCTTTGATTGGTTGCTTTCTTCTTGTCTTCTTGTTTTTATCCTACTTCACAAATGGTAATAAAGCCATAATACGTGCTCTTTTTATAGCTTTAGTCATTTGTCGTTGTTTTTTTCTATTCATCATCTTTGGAATATTCATGCTTCTCTCTCCTCTTTCTCTCTTCATTTGATCTCCCTATGAATGGTATGATGTCCACAATATGGACAAAATTTTTTTAGTTCCAGTCTATTGGGAGTATTTTTTTTATTCTTTGTTGTTCGATAACGATTAACTCCTGGTTGATTCGCATTAGCTCGACATGCCGTGCATTCTAAGCTAATACCCACACGACTACTCTTGCTTTTTGCCATCTGCTATTTTATCTTTATGTAGACTAAGTTTTATGAGAACTATTTTATCTTTATACCGTGGCCAACATCAAGTCATCTATTAAACGAATACGTATCTCTCAAAGAAATCGATTACGAAATCAAGCCATTAAATCGCATATCAAATGGCTTATGAAACATGCTACCAAAGATGAAGTTGAATCAGCCATTGATAAAGCTGTTAACAAAGGGGTTATCCATCGTAATAAAGCAGTACGTATGAAATCTAAATATGAGAGATCTCATAGCCGTTCAACGCAATAGTTATTATACTTTCCTCACCAAATCGCTTAAAGAAGAATTCGATAAGATATCTCCTATTGTTGATTATACAGGTCAATTGGAACTGCATTTGATCACTTCAAAAATGGAATTAAAACCTCCGAAGATCACACCAGTGCAAGCAAAAAGGCAAGATATAACCTATTCTGTGGGCATGTATATGCCTGTGCAATTATGGAACCATCAAACAGGAGACGTTAGACAACAAATGATCTATTTTGGCGAAATTCCTTTAATGACGGAAGATGCCACTTTTATCATCAATGGGGCTGAGCGCGTTGTTGTCAATCAAATTGTTCGTTCTCCTGGTGTATATTTTCAAGCACTCTGGGATAAACAACATGTGCGTACTTTTGAAGCCACTTTCATGGCCAACCGAGGTGCTTGGATCAAATACGAATTAGATAAGCAAAAACTTTTATGGGTTCGTCTGGATAAGAATCGTAAAATGCCTTTAGTTATCTTTTTACAAGCGCTTGGTCTAAATTTACAAGAAATTAAGCCTCATTTAACGAACCGGGAAGTGTTTGAACGTAGTTGGGAAAATCATGCAGTTAATAACACTGAAGCAGCTTTAGTAGAATTTTATAAAAAGATGCGTCCAGGTGAACCCGCCACCGTTCACAGTGCTAAGCAATTGCTTTATGCACGTTTTTTTGACCCTAAAAAATATGACTTATCAGAAGTAGGTCGATACAAACTTAATCAAAAACTGCATTTGGACATTCCTTTGTCGGTGCATATCCTTACAACTTCAGATTTGCTAGCTGGTCTCGATTATCTTATTCAATTGTGTCTTGATCGTGCTCGAGTAGATGATATCGACCATTTAGCTAATCGACGTTTAAAATGCGTAGGCGAATTATTACAAAATCAAGTGCGTATAGGTTTAAGTCGCTTAGAAAAATTACTCCGAGAAAAAATGACCATAGGCGAGAAATTACAACCTTCCAGCTTACTTAATCCTAAACCCTTGACTTCAGCTATCAGGGAATTTTTCGCTTCTTCGCAATTATCTCAATTCATGGATCAAATTAATCCTTTGGCAGAACTAACCCATAAACGTCGTATTAGTGCACTTGGTGCTGGTGGTCTTACTCGCGAACGCGCAGGTTTTGCTGTACGTGATATTCATCCGAGTCATTATGGTAGAATTTGCCCTATAGAAACTCCAGAAGGTCCTAATGCAGGTCTTATTGGTTCTTTAGCTATTTTTGCACGTGTCAATCGCTATGGATTTATAGAAACTCCTTATTATCCAGTTAAAAAAGGTCAAGTACAAAAATCCATTGTGTATTTAACAGCGGATGTGGAAGATAACTATCGTTTAGCACCAGCTGACGTCAAGTATGATCGTGAAGGCCAAATTTGTTCACCAATTGTAGCTGTACGTTATAGACAAGAATGGACTACATGTGATGCATCACATGTTGATTATATGGCCATTTCACCTATTCAATTTATTTCTGCTGCTACTTGTTTAATTCCCTTTTTAGAACATGATGATGCCAATAGGGCTTTAATGGGTTCCAATATGCAGCGTCAAGCTGTACCTTTAATTAGAGCCTCCAAACCTTATGTGAGTACGGGCCAAGAAAAATGGATGGTACAGGGTGTCTTCAGCAAAGCAGATGGTATTGTACGTTCTGTCCAAGCTACTTCTATCCGTATTCAACATGCGCGTGGTCCCGTAGATTATGCGCTGCTTAAATATCAGAAATCAAATCAAGATACATGTATTGATTATCGTCCCTTAGTCTGGGTAGGGGAACATGTTGTCAAAGGTCAATTAATTGCACAATCAGCTGCCATGGATAGTGGCGAGTTGGCTTTAGGTCAAAATGTGCTTATCGCTTATATGCCTTGGGAAGGTTATAACTTCGAAGATGCTTTTGTTATAAGCGAACGACTTGTATATGAAGATGTCTATACTTCGATTCACATTGAAAAATATGAGACTGATGCACGACAAACCAAATTGGGTGCTGAACAGATTACGCGTCAAATTCCTAATGTAGGTGAACATGCGTTACGTCAATTAGATGAACATGGGATTATTAGCGTAGGTTCTTGGGTCGAAGCAGGTAGCATCTTGGTAGGCAAAATCACACCTAAAGGAGAATCAGATCAACCTCCAGAAGGCAAATTATTACGTGCCATTTTTGGTGAAAAAAATCAACATGTGAAAGATAGCAGTTTACGAATGCCTAATGGTTCTCGTGGTCGTGTTATTCATGTACGTATCTTAAGTCGAGATCAAGGTGATGAATTGCCGGCAGGGGTGAACATTAGTGTACGTGTGAGTGTGGCCGTGAAGCGTGTAATCCAAGTAGGAGATAAAATGGCAGGACGTCATGGAAACAAAGGTATTGTGGCTAGAATCTTGCCTCGATGTGATATGCCTTATTTACCTGATGGTACTCCGGTGGATGTGATTTTGAATCCTTTGGGTGTACCTTCAAGAATGAATGTGGGACAATTATTCGAGGCTTTGTTAGGTTTAGCTGCTCATCGTTTACGAAAACGAATCAAAATTGTACCTTTCGATGAAATGTATCATAAAGAAGCTTCGCGTATTTTTGTACATCAACAACTCAAACGTGCTGCTTTATCTGCACAAACCATTCTTTATGACGGTCGTTCTGGTGAAAAATTTGATAATGCAGTTACTGTTGGTATGGCCTACATGTTAAAACTTGTGCATTTAGTAGATGAAAAAATTCACGCGCGTTCTACTGGTCCTTATTCTTTGGTCACACAACAACCATTAGGTGGTCGTGCCCAACATGGTGGTCAACGCTTAGGTGAAATGGAAGTATGGGCTTTAGAAGCTTATGGTGCTGCCTATACTTTACAAGAATTATTAACTTTGAAATCGGATGATATGGAAGGACGTACAGCTACACTTAATGCTATTGTGAAAGCTCAACCAATTCCTAGAGGTGGAACTCCTGAGTCTTTTAAAGTTTTAATGAGAGAATTACAAGCCTTAGGTCTAGATGTCACCGTTTTACAATTAGAATCTCAAGCTCTATGTGTGATGCAATCCAAATTAGATTAGCTTCTCCAGAACGCATTCGTAGTTGGGCTGAACGTGTTTTACCTAATGGGCAAGTGGTAGGAGAAGTCACTAAACCAGAGACCATTAATTATCGTACCCTTAAACCTGAAATGGACGGACTCTTTTGTGAAAGGATTTTTGGTCCTGTAAAAGACTGGGAATGCCATTGTGGAAAATATAAGAAAGTACGTTATAAAGGCATCGTTTGTGAAAGGTGTGGTGTGGAAGTGACGGAATCCAAAGTCAGACGTCATCGCATGGGCTATATAGATTTAGCTGCTGTAGTTTCCCACGTTTGGTATTTAAAAGGTCCTCCGAGCTATTTAGCCTTGTTTTTAAATATGTCTTCATCAGAAGTAGAACAAGTGATTTACTTCCATTCTTATGTGGTCTTACAATCTACCACGGAATTGGTTCAACCAAAACAATTATTATCTGAAGATGAACTCATTATTTTAGAAGAACGTTTAGCTAATCAACCTTTTCAAGTAGGAATTGGCGCTCAAGCTATCCAATATTTATTACAGCAACTAGATTTAGACATGGAAATACGTGTGTTAAGAAATCAATTATTCCATGCTAAATCGTCAAAAAGAGAAAAACTCATGAAAAGGTTGCGAATTTTAGATAATTTTGCCAGTACAGGCGCCGACCCAAGTTGGATGATTTTGAGTGTCTTACCAGTTATCCCACCTGATTTAAGACCAATGGTGCAATTAGACGGTGGACGATTTGCTACTTCTGATCTAAATGATTTATACCGACGAGTGATCAATCGTAATAATCGTTTGAAACGTCTACAAGAGATTTTGGCACCGGAGATCATTATTCGTAATGAAAAACGCATGTTACAAGAGGCGGTAGACGCACTGATGGATAATGGTCGAAGAGGTCGCAGCGTAGTAGGAGCTAATAATCGTGCTTTAAAATCTTTATCTCACATCTTAGAAGGTAAACAAGGACGTTTTAGACAAAATTTACTAGGTAAGCGTGTAGATTATTCGGGTCGTTCTGTCATTGTGGTAGGACCTGAGTTGAAACTCTATCAATGTGGTTTGCCGAAAGAAATGGCTTTAGAACTTTTTCAACCTTTTGTGATCCAACGTTTAATGGCACAAGGCTTAGCTAACAATATGAAAGCGGCCAAAAAAATTATTCAACGTAAAGAAGCCATTGTGGATCAAATTCTTCATCAAGTAGTCAAGGCGCATCCTGTTTTACTGAACCGTGCACCTACTTTACATCGATTAGGTATTCAAGCCTTTGATCCTATCTTGGTGGATGGACGTGCGATTCAATTACATCCTCTTGTATGTGCTGCTTTTAACGCTGATTTCGATGGGGATCAAATGGCTGTGCATGTACCTTTATCTGTGGAAGCGCAAGCAGAGGCTCGACTTCTTATGCTTTCGGTGAATAATTTTCTTTCTCCTGCTACAGGGGATGCCATTATCATGCCTTCACAGGATATGGTCATAGGTTGTTATTATCTCACAGCCAACAATCCAGCCAGTCAAGCAAAACAATCGCATTATTTTGCTGATTTTGAGCATGTGCTTATGGCTTTTGAACAAAAACAGATAAATTTACACACATGGGTGTGGGTTCATGTCAATAACAACCTTAATATCATACTTGAACGTAGTGCTTTACAAGAAGATTGGATTCAGACTCGTGGCGAAAGTTTGTTCCTGAAAACCACACCTGGCCGAATTATTTTTTACCAACAAGCAGCTTACCATGTGGGATTTTATAATCTCACCATTAATAAGTCACATTTAAAAGAGCTTGTCAAAACTGTTTATAACTTAAAAGGTATGGCTTGTGCTACCCAATTAGCAGATGATTTAAAACAACTAGGTTTTCACTACGCTACCACTTGTGGTTTATCCTTGGGTATTGAAGACTTACGAGTAGCACCTTCCAAACAAAAAATTTTTCAATGGGCTCAACAAGCCATAGAAAAAACAGAGCAACTTTGGCAAAGAGCTCAAATTACTCATGTAGAAAAATTTCATAAAGTAGTTGATACCTGGTCAGAAGCTTCTGAGACGTTAAAACAAGAAGTGGTGAGATATTATGAACATACAGATCCACTTAACCCTGTCTACATGATGGCTTTTTCTGGTGCTCGTGGGAATTTATCTCAGGTACGCCAATTAGTAGGGATGCGAGGCTTAATGGCTGACCCACATGGACAATTAATCGATTTACCTATTCTTTCTAATTTCAGAGAAGGTTTAACTGTTACGGAATATTTAATTTCTTCTTATGGAGCACGAAAAGGACTAGTAGATACTTCTCTTCGTACCGCGGATTCTGGTTATCTTACTCGTCGTTTGGTGGATGTGGCTCAGGATGTTATTATTCGTCAAGCTGACTGTGGTACTTTGAGAGGTATTGCAGTGCCTGTATCAAAGGCTTTAATTGGACGCGTTTTAGCACAAGATGTCAACGAGGAGTGTAAACGAAATCAACTCATCACTGCCGATATGTTAGTGGCCTTACGTGATACAAAACAAGTCATTGTACGTTCGCCATTAACGTGTGAAGCTCTTCGTTGTATATGCCAACTTTGTTATGGTGGGAATTTGGCTTATGGGCATATGGTAGATTTAGCTGAAGCCGTAGGTATCATAGCAGCACAATCAATTGGTGAACCGGGTACTCAATTGACAATGCGCACTTTCCATACAGGTGGTGTCTTTACTTCAGCTCAAACAGCATCCGTTCGAGCAACTCTTGATGGTGTTGTTACTTATGAAGGTCGATGCAAATCGACACGCACACGTTATGGACAAGAAGCATGGCTTTTAGAAACGTCAACACCATTATTCTTGCAAAATGATGGCCAACAACATCGTTATGATTTTCAGGCTGGCACAGTTTTGTTAGTTAAGTCAGGACAACGAGTCAAATTCAATACTTTATTAGCCTATTTGCCCACTTCTACACGCTTTGAAAAAGCTACGAAAAGTGTTGACGCACATAATGCCGGAGAAGTTGTCTTTGATCAATTAAAATTGGAACAAAATTTAGTCAAAAAAGAAGGCATCCTTTGGATTTTGTCCGGTCAAATGCTCCATTTACCAGCAGGAAGCGAATTATTGGTATCAAATGAACAACAGATTAAACCTGCACAAGTTTTAGCTCAATCATATTTACGTTCTCGCGCGAAAGGAATTGTTCAAATTCATACCAATCAAGTGGAATTAATTTTGGACCGTTTAAGTTTTGAAGTGAAAGAGCCTTTTCATTTCCATAGCGGTGATGGTCAAATTATTGCAGAAAAATTTGAGCACCAAACTCCTACAGGAGGTCAAGTTTTTCACAGAAATGGTCAAATTTGGTTAGTACCTGCCGCTATTTATGAAGTAAGTTCACAAAAAGATTTAGTAGATATCAAACATGGTCAGTTCATTTTGGCCAATCAACGTAGTATATGTGGTGTTAAAAATGAACTTAGTGGTTGGGTACAGTTGGTGAAACAAAATGAAGTTATCAAAGAAATTCGTATTAGACCAGGCATTTATTTACCAAAGGTTAAAACGAATCAGTTAGGCTTTGTTCAATCACATTTACTCCTATCTTCTTATGGTATAAACGCTTATACGCGTCGCTTTTGTTATGTAGAAAACTATGAACAAGGTATTTTGATTTCACCTGTCTATGTGTTTGCTGGGGTTTCACCACCTAAGATTGTTGCTAAATCACGTTGGCTAAGTTTAGTGATGTATCAAACGTGCATGTTTCAACATCAACAATGGGTGAAATCATACAAAAAGGTGTATCTCATGCGATGCCAATTGCAATTAAAAGTTGCTCCTCAAGCACCTCTTAATCAAGTGACGGTACATAAAGAAAAAAATCGACGTGAATGGCGACTATCTTATTTTTCTAATATAAAATTGCAAGCTTTCCAAACCATTAAGTGGTTAGTCAAAAATCATCAAAGAGTGGAAGCTGATGTTCCTTTAGCCTTAATCCAATTGGTAAGCGCCTTTAACGGCATCGTGCGTTATCATCCTATGTTGAATAGGTTGTTAGTTGTATCGGATCAAGATGTGATAACCTATTCCATAGGTAAACCACACCATTTCCAAATAGGTGATGTCATTCGTATTGGTGATCAGATAAGCCATGGTCTTGTAGCAAAAACGTCAGGCTTTGTCATAGCTAGGGATGCAAATCAAATTCAAGTTCGCATAGCTCAAGGTTATTTTTTATCTAGAGAAACGATTTGTTACGTGAAAGATGGTGATTTGGTCAATGAAGGTGACCATTTAGCATCACTTGTGTTTGAACAAGTGAAAACAGGGGATATTATCCAGGGTTTACCTAGGATTGAAGAAATTCTAGAAGCACGAAAACCTAAAAATAGTTGCGAATTAGCACAATTTGATGGCGTCATACAAGAGCAGTCCCTTGTGAGTGATGATGGTAGAGTGCAAGCAATTAAAGGTACTTTAATCGTTTGTGAAGGCACTCGTGTTCAAGCAGGCGAACCCCTAACGGATGGTGCTGTTAATGCTCATGAATGGTTACAAATTCATTTCAATAATGCGGTGCCATATAGGGGAATGGTTGAAGCAGCACGCGAAAGTTTTGCCAAATTACAAGCGAAATTACTTCATCAAGTTCAACAAGTATATAAATCACAAGGGGTTGACATAGCTGATAAACATATAGAGGTCATCTTGCGTCAAATGACTTCGAAAGTGATTTTAGACGATCCTGGAGACAGTGATTTTTTACCAGGTCAACTGGTCTATTTGAATGAGATAGCTAGCTATAAGCATGTGATTTTTCATCCTGTTTTATTAGGTATTACAAAAGCTGCTTTAAATACGGAGAGTTTTATTTCGGCAGCAAGTTTCCAAGAAACTACAAGGATTTTGGCGCAAGCAGCTATGGAGGGTCAAATTGACCAATTACGAGGTTTAAAAGAAAATGTTATCATGGGCAGATTAATTCCAGCAGGTACAGGAGCTAAATATTTATGATGAAAATTCAGCAATTATTGGAAGCAGGAGTCCATCTGGGACATCAAGCAAAACGGTGGAATCCCAAAATGTTGCCTTATCTTTATACGCAACGTATGGGCATTCATATCATTGATTTAGTGCAAACTGCTCACTTATTAAATCAAGCTTGTGAAACGTTAACAGTTCAAGTAAGTGAAGGTAAACGTGTCTTGTTTGTAGGAACAAAACCACAAGCGTCCGTTGTTGTAGAAGAGGAGGCCACACGTTGTGGAGAATTTTTCATCAATCAACGTTGGCTTGGAGGTTTACTTACGAATTGGACAACGGTACAAAGTCGTTTAAAAAGATGGCGCGAATTACTAGAAGCTGATATGGATCATTTGACAAAAAAAGAAGCATCGGCATTGCGACGCGAATTAAATCAACTAAATAGACAAATGCGAGGTATTCAAAATATGGATCAAATACCCGACATAGTGATTGTGGTGGATCCAAATAAAGAAAACACAGCTGTGTTAGAATGTCACAAGTTAGGCATTTTAACTATAGGTATTGTGGATACTAATGCAGATCCTGAAAGTGTTGATTTAGCGATTCCAGCTAACGATGATGCCATTGCTTCCCTTCAATTAATTTTGTCTTGTTTAGCAGATGCAATTCTTAAAGGCAAAAGCATATGAAAGAATTAGTACAACAATTAAGAAAAGATACTGGTGCAGGTGTAATGGATTGTAAAAAAGCCTTACAAGAAGCTAATGGAGATGTAGTGCAAGCTTTGAATTTACTCAAAAAGAAAGGTTTAGCCAAAGCAGAACAAAAACGAACCAGAAGCACTACAAATGGTAGAGTAGAAAGTTATGTTCACGCAGGTAATAGACTTGGAGTTTTATTAGAACTTAATTGTGAAACAGATTTTGTGGCCAAAAGTGAACCCTTTCAGCTATTAGCAAAGAATTTGGCTATGCAAATAGCCGCTTGTGAACAGGTGAGATATATAGAATGGGAACAAATACCATCAAGTGTGATAGAAAGCGTCAAGTCACAAGTAGCTGAACAATTAGTGGAACAATTAGCCAATAAACCTGTTCAACTCCGATCACAAATCGTGGAAGCAAAAGTAAAAAAACAGTTGCAGAAACAATGTTTGTTAGATCAACCTTTTATCAAAGATGAACAGTTGACTGTAGATGAAGTGATTCGAACTACAATAGCACAAGTAGGAGAAAATATTCGCTTAAAAAGATTTGCTCGTTTTGTTTTAGGAGAAGAGACAGGAGAAGAGACAGGAGAAGAGACAAATGATTGAAGTAGGTACACATTGGAATTGGACTCTAGCCGGAGTGAATTTTCATGGACAAGTGTTGATAGAATCTTGGTTAGTGATAGCTATTTTACTTGTCATAAGCTGGCGAGCTACATCCAATTTGACGTTAATACCAAAAGGTATCCAAAATTTGGCAGAATATATGGTAGAGTTTCTAATAGATATCGCCAAAAGTCAGATAGGTGTTAAGCATTATCAACCATGGATAAGTTTTATATCTACTTTGTTTTTGTTTATCTTTGTTTCCAATTGGTTAGGAGCATTGATACCTTGGAAATTGATTCATTTGCCTTCAGGAGAATTAGCAGCGCCTACGAATGATATCAATACAACAGTAGCATTAGCTTTGTTGACTTCAGGTGCTTATTTTTATGCAGGATTGCAATCAAAAGGTGTAAGATATTTTGCACGTTATGTATTACCTACACCCATCTTATTACCTATTAATATCCTAGAAGATTTCACAAAACCATTATCATTAAGTTTCCGTCTCTTCGGAAATGTAGTAGCAGATGAATTAGTGGTATCAGTATTTGCCATGTTAGTTCCCATCTTAGTGCCTTTACCTGTCATGATCTTGGGACTTTTTGCTAGTTCGATTCAGGCCTTAATCTTTGCCACATTAGCAGCAGCATATATAGGCGAAGCTTTAGAAGAAGCACATTGAAATCAGTTAGAAATCAGTTAGAAATCAGTTCATCGTCAAAAAAATCCAAAAAAACAAATCCAATCTTATGGAAGCTATTGTATCAGCAGCATCTGTAATTGCAGCAGGTTTAGCGGTAGGTTTAGCCGCGATAGGACCAGGAATCGGCCAAGGAAGTGCAGCAGCCAACGCTGTGGAAGGTTTAGCAAGACAACCTGAAGCAGAAGGCAAAATCCGTGGCACCTTATTATTAAGTTTGGCATTTATGGAATCGTTAACCATTTATGGATTGGTTGTAGCTTTATCTTTATTGTTTGCTAATCCATTTTCATGAAAATGGCTGGAACTCAAGTTCCAGCTTAAACAATTCGTATGAGTACAGGTTTATTTGATTTTAATGGAACGTTACCCGTGATGGGATTGCAAGTAGTCTTGTTAAGTTGGCTGTTAGAGCAAATCTTATATTCACCTATTCAAGGAGTAATCCAAAAAAGACAAAATAAGATTCAGCAAGAATTACAATTAGCAGCCGACCAACTGCAAAAAGCACAGCAATTAACGCAAGAATATCAAACGCAATTACAAAAAGCTCGTGAAAAAGCTCGTGAGCGTATTCGTCAAGTGCAACAAGAAGCACAAACAATGATGGAAGATCAACTCAAACAAGCTCAACAACAAATGACACAGTTGTTCAATGAGGCAATGCAACAATTAGAACAACAAAAACAACAAGCGTTAATGAATTTATCTAATCAAGTAGATGAAGTTGCAAAATTCATCTTGAGTAAATTGATGAAACAATAAATGAGGTAAAACCAATGCACACTTTATTGGAAACCTTATTGGAAAGTAATGTGATCAATATAGCGATCTTGGTGGTGATTTTGATACGTTTTGCTCGTCAAGTAGTAGGTGAGATTTTAGTGCAAAGACAACAACAAGTTAAAGAAGCATTAGAAGAAGCCAGCAATCGATTAAAACTAGCAGAACAACAATTGAAAACAGCTCAAGAAGAGTGGTCACAAACACAAGAACAAATCAATCAAATAGAAGAGGAAGCTAATCAAACAGCACAAGTTGTGAAAGAATATTGGTTAAAACAAGCGAATGAAGCTATAGCACAATTAAAAACGAAAACGCAACAAAGTTTGAGTCAAGCAAGTAGACAAGTAGCAAAACAAATTCGACAAACTTTAATAGAGTTAGCCATTGAAAAAGTGAAGCAAACGCCAATAGATGGTAGTCAAATTCTAGATCGACATATTTCTCTCCTCAGCTATCATGAAGCAAAAAATCGTTGAACCTTATGCGCAAGCTTTATTTAGACTAAAGGATGACATAGACTTGACGCCTTTATGGGAAATGGCACGTGACAGCAAATTCATGCAATTATTGATGAATCCAAGTATTCCGAAAGAGAAAAAATGGCAATTATTTCAACCATTTGATAAGCTTGTGCAATCTTGGTTAGAAGTGATTTGGAAGAAAAAACGCATGAATTTGTTAGCGGAAATTTGTGCATCTTATTTAGAATTACGCAAGAAAAAAGAAGGCATTGTTACGGTGTTTGTTACAAGTGCAACGCCTCTAACAGATACACAAACACAACAATTAGAGGTGCAGTTAACACGTATGTGTCAAGCCAAACATTTGCAATGTGAGTATCAGGTAGATGCTCAATTACTTGCAGGTTTGAAAATCCAAATGAATGGACAATTAATAGATACTAGTTGGCAAACACAATTGAAACAACTGATGAAATCGTTATGGTGAATTTACGTCCGGATGAAATTAGTAGCATGATCCGTCAGCAGATTGAACAATTTTCTCAACAAGTTCAATTCAATCATGTAGGAACAGTGATGCAGGTAGGAGATGGGATTGCACGTGTATACGGCTTAAATGATGTGATGGCAGGAGAGTTATTAGAGTTTGCTGATGGAACAATAGGAATTGCATTAAATCTAGAATCAGATCATGTAGGTGCTGTTTTGATGGGAGATGGCCGAAATATCCTTGAAGGCAGCGAAGTGAAAAGTAGTGGTCAAATTGCACAGGTTCCAGTAGGAGAAGAATTATTAGGTCGAGTGGTGAATGCACTAGTGCAACCCATAGATGGAAAAGGTGGAATAGAAACGAAACAAACAAGATTGATCGAATCACCGGCACCAGGAATTGTAGCGCGTCAATCAGTGTGTGAGCCTCTCCAAACCGGAATCACGGCTATAGATGCGATGATTCCCATAGGCCGCGGACAACGTGAATTAATTATTGGAGATAGACAGACAGGAAAAACGGCTATAGCATTGGATACGATTATCAATCAAAAAAATGAAGATGTGATTTGTGTCTATGTAGCGATTGGTCAAAAAGCATCTTCAGTTGCAGCCGCGGTTAATTTATTAGCGACGAAAGGTGCTATGGATTATACGATTGTAGTAACAGCCAATGCAGATGATGCAGCAAGTTTACAATATCTGGCACCTTATACGGGAGCAGCTATAGCCGAACATTTTATGTATCAAGGCAAAGCAACGTTAGTCATTTATGATGATTTAACAAAACAAGCACAAGCGTATAGACAAATGAGTCTCTTATTGAGACGTCCACCTGGAAGAGAAGCGTATCCGGGAGATGTGTTTTATTTACATTCTAGATTATTAGAAAGAGCAGCCAAGTTAAATAAAGAATTAGGTGGAGGAAGCATGACGGCCTTACCTATAGTGGAAACACAAGCAGGAGATGTATCAGCCTACATTCCTACCAATGTGATTTCTATTACAGACGGGCAAATTTTCTTGTCCAGTGATTTATTTAATGCGGGAATCAGACCAGCGATCAATGTAGGTATATCAGTATCACGAGTAGGATCAGCAGCACAAATTCAATCCATGAAAAAAGTGGCTGGACGACTTAAATTGGAATTGGCACAGTTTGATGAATTACAAGCATTTTCACAATTTGCTTCCGATTTAGATAAAGCTACACAAATGCAATTAGCAAGAGGGCAACGTTTAAGAGAAGTGTTAAAACAATCACAAGCGTCACCAATACCTATTGAGGAACAAATTGCCATGATTTATGCGGGGGTTAATGGTTGGTTAGATAAGTTAGCCTTAGAAGAGGTGCAACCCTTTTTAAGCAGAGTAAGAAGTGAGTTACGTACGAGCAATTATCCAAGCGCTGTGAAAAGTAAGTGGTCTGAAGAGGTAGAACAAATGCTTAAAGATGTATTGTCAAAACATGCACAGTAAAGTGAGATGATTTAAGGATCGAGATTAAGGATCGAGATTAAGGATCGAGAGTACAAGTTTGACCGGCAAATTCATTATCAGGTTGTAAAAACAACATACAATGACATTCTTTGCGTTCACGCATAGGAACACAAGGACAATTCCAATAAGCGGCCATGACCTCAGTTTTCTTCGACTGATAATGTCGACATGGACAAAGAGGTGCTCCATATTCGTCTTTGTGACGAGCCAAACCTTCGATAACCGTAAGTGTAATGGATAAATCTTCACAAAAGACGGTTTGACTCATTTTCGCATAACTTTGAGCGAATTTTTTCATAGCATCAAAACTTGACATAAAAAAACCTCCTATAATAAAGATATGTCAGCGTCATATTTACCATCTATATTAGTACCTACGGTGGGCTTAATTTTACCTTTTGCAAGTATGGCTATCTTGTTCATAGCTATAGAAAAGTAGTAGTTTGAGGGAAAAATCAAGAGCCAACTCATTTTGATTTTGAGATTGGCTCTTGATTTTTGTTATAAAGAAGATCCTAAACCAGAGTAAGAACCATAGAAAAACAAACCTAAGACAGTTAAAACAGCAATACCTCCAATCGTGGCAACAAGCCAAAGAGGAATTCTACCTGTACTTGCCATATCAATTGCTCCTTATAAATACTAATTGAAAAAATAACTAGAGAATAAAATTGCTAACACAAAAATACACAAAAGACCCCAATAAAGAGATGTTCGATTTAATTCTACTGGTTGTTTATTTGGATTTGGTCCACTCATAATCTTATTGATAATCTTATTGATAATCTTAACGTTGAATAAATTGCATAGCCGTTATAGCACCAAAAAAGAATACAGTAGGGACGGCTAAACCATGGATAGCTAACCAGCGAAAGGTAAAAATTGGATAATTAATAGGTTGCTTTTTCATATGTATGAATATTTATAACAAGTCTTCCAATTCTTGTTTTGCATTAAAGCGATCGTTGACCAATGGAATTTGAGTACGTTCTTGCGTAAAATATTCATTTGGTCTTGGTGTTCCAAACACATCATAGGCTAATCCTGTACTTACAAACAACCATCCTGCAATAAATAAAGAAGGAATGGTAATGCTGTGGATTACCCAATAGCGTATGCTTGTAATGATATCAGAAAAAGGTCGTTCGCCTGTTGAACCTCCAGCCATTCTGTTCTCCTATTCTTTTGTATCCTAGTATATGACAAAATTGGATCTTAGGTGAACAATGATTGATTTCTAACCAAATCCATACAAAATTTATACCAGATGAGAAGGTCTATGAATTTCGAGATAAAGGAGTAGTGGTTGAGCAAGTGACTTTATTGAATTCTACTTATTTCTAGATTTAAGTTGTTCAAGCTTCGCTTAACCTTCAAATATGAATTTTAAAAAACTTATGATTCTAGTCTGATTCTAATAGGTAAATCTAATAGGTAAACAACTACTCATTTGTGAACAAATTAGCAGTTAGTAAACAACTACTCATTTGTGAACAAATTAGCAGTTATTAGAATCTAAAATATTTTCTTCAAGATTTTCTTTTAAACTCAGATAAGTTTCTCTCAGTATCATCTTATCATATCTTTGAATGTCAAGTCAAGGTTAGCGTGAGGTGGGTGACCGATAATTTAATAGGATCATATATTTGCATGGAAAATCACTTAGGAGTTGATTGATCTCTATCCTTATTTCATATCTAGAAGTACTAGTTGTTATGTACTAGTTGTTATGTACTAGCTAGCGGGCAGCGGGAATCGAACCCGCATCACTAGCTTGGAAGGCTAGGGTTTTACCACTAAACTATGCCCGCATTCCTACCAAGCTTAGATTTAGCCATTGTGCTAACTGTGTGGCTTTCTGTTCCAACTCGGCCAAAGGCATTGGTTCTCCCACTGCTGTTAATGGAATTTGCGCTCCTGTAGTAGTACATAAATAAATTTCTCTTTTTGGATTTAAGCCATCTTTTACCACTACTTTTAAGGCTTGCATTTGATCTCTAGTATATTTTAAAAAAATCGTTTTGTTTCCAAAACCTCTACGCCAGATGGTGATACTTTTGTTTTCTGTATCATATTCATTATATCCGCCACCAACATCCCACCATATAGTAAGAAATAAATACACAGATAAAGTGACAGCTACGCTACCATAAAAACACATGATAGCACCTTGTAAGGCTAATTCAGATTGCATGCCATTAAACCAAAAACCACTACCCGCCGTAACTAAAATGGCACACCAAATCATATTACTCCATCTTCTTGAGCCTATAATCGACTCTCTTTGAATGCTCATACCATTGATAATTGGCTAATATTGTACTTGTAGCTTGAATGATCACTAACCATTCCACTCGATTATGTGTCATATGCCAACTTATCGCTGCCCATGCACTTATAAGATTCCAATCCATCGCCTTTCTATAACGTTTCAATAATGGCATGATCATTAGCCATTCCACTATGCTACAGTGATGAATTAACCAAGTACTCCAACTCAGGTTCGCCTGCCCTTCGCTGCTTAACAAGTACCTTAAATCCATTTGATTCTCTTTAAGATTTTATAACTTGCTGCTGCTAAAATAAAATAAAATATCAAGAAACCTAGATAACTAATCCACATAACTTTTTTCTTTTGATTCTATCACAGACTATAATGAAGAAAAACACATGATTTTATGACGGATTATATCAAACCTTATAACAATGATCCTTTTGTAGGCCATTTAGCTACACCTATTAATTCTTCTAGTTTAACACGCGCTTATCTTAGTCAATTGCCTATCTATCGTCGCGGTGTTTCTCCATTTTTACGTGGTCTAGAAATAGGAATGGCTCATGGTTATTTCCTTATTGGACCTTTTGTACAATTAGGCCCTTTAAGAAATACAGATATAAAATATCTTGCTGGCCTTTTATCCGCTATTGGTTTAATTGTTATTTTAACACTTGGCATGTTGTTATATGGTGCTGTTTCTTTCACGAATGATAGTCAAGATCTTGAAAGTGTTGATGGCTGGCGACAATTAGCTTCCGGTTTCCTTCTCGGTGCCGTTGGTGGTGCTGGTTTCGCTTATCTTTTACTCACTTTATTTTCTTAACCTGATTCTTAACCTGATTCTTAACCTAACGTGCTGCTAATTTGTTTGGAAACAACTACTCATTCATATTATGATATGTAGCCACTGCTGATGGCGAAACACGATTCAAATAACGAAAAATCCAATATTTGAACACAGTGTCCAGTGCCACAGGAAAGGTGGCTATGAATAAAAAGATAAAATCACGATTCTCTGGCAAGCCAAAATGGCGTAAAACAGCTTCCATTAACACTTCCCAACCGTGCGGAGAGTGAAAACCTATAAACATGTCCGTGAATAAAATAATAAAAAATGCTTTCGCTGTATCACTTAAACCATAAATAAATTCATTCACAAAAGATTGAAACACACTCAGTTGTCTTTTTCCAAAACGCATCAATGCTAAAAATGAAGCAACAGATGCTGAATCCGCCAACACATTTTTGACAGCATAAGCACTTTCCTGTGCATATTGGTATGCTATTTCTAAAGCCTTATTTTTAATTTGTTGCTGTATTACTTCTTCTGATAATGTAGGTAAGCGACCTATCAACATATCAAAATGCAAACGTTCTTCAAATCTTTGCAATTGAGCAAAAGCACGTTCTTCTTGTGATGCATTTAAAAAAATATCTGCATGATTCACACTCCACACATGATCAACCAAGGGTCCAAAAATCCAACTTTTGCTCATTTGATTGACCAGCACCGGAATTAAGATCAACAACAATAAATATTTCAAGGAAGCTACCGTTTGATATCTAGCTACTCTCCATTCTTCCATCACTTCATTTTCTGCACTAGCATCTAATTCTTTCCATAATTTTTCAAACGTCTTACTTATAGAGCGCGGAATCGGACCAGTCTTTTCAAATGCGGATCTCGTTGTTAAGGGCCAATTTTTCATATGATTATTTCTATTCAAACCTATGCGCCCAAAAGCTGGCTTGCATCTCAAGTGCAACCCTTTCAAAAAAATTGGAAAGCAGCCATCTATCAATGGCAACGTTCAGGTAATTGGGCACGCTTAGTGGTTAAACAACCCCAGCCTCAAATGGTCAAGATAGAAGCTACGCCTCATGCATATTTTCATCAAATTGTGTTTGATGCCGACACCTTATTCCTTTCACCAGGGTTGCTCAAACAACTTTTTTTTGGCAATTGGTATCGTTGGATTCAAACATGGAAACAAATTTGGTGGTGGTATACTAGCAGAGGTTTTGAACCTCCTACCATTCAATTAACTTCTACAATGCCTAATCTAGTACTGGTGAAATTTGAAGAAAAAAAGTTACCACATGTGGACATGATTGATAGGCCTCTTCAAACTTATCTTAATTGGCATCCTAATCATATGGTAAGCATGAAGGCCTTAGATTATAAATTACGTTATTTAAAACAACTGTACAAATCGCATAAGAATCAAGCTTATGCACTCATTCGATTTTCACCTCCTAACACTAGTTATGGTGTTCATTTTCAAACCTTTACACATACCTTGCATGCTAGCAGTGATGAATTTGTTTTTGATTGGTTCCAACCATGGATGTATGTAACATCCGAAAGTGCTGCATCTTTTTTAACTCGATTGGTGAGTCGTTTAGGTCATTATGAATGTTGGTTTCAATGGCGTGAACAAGCATGTGCTTCTCTAGGTTTTATTCACACCATCAAATATCAAAATCAATTGACTTATCAATGGAAAGTAGCTTTTGATATCTCTTCACGTTTGTTTTGCCAATGGCCTTTGTTTAAAATTTTTATTTCCTCAGATGAAATGATTTTAGTTCATATGTTTGATAGGATAGAATATCATCAAGGACAGATGTGTCTCTTTATGACCAAACATCAAATGGGTGTCATGTTACCTTGGAAATTTCATTTAGCAATTAATGATTCAAATCATTTATGCAGTGGGCTGAGTTTTTAAATCAATTGTGTGGTCAATGGCAATCTACACGTGATCGTTATCACGTTACACAAAACCAATGGCAAGCACCTATAAAAGAAGAAAGCATCTATACGTGTCCTGAGACCTTAGTGGCTGATAAAGTTTGGAGAATAAGTATAACAAAAGGTACAGAGAGCAGTACAGAGAGCATTTGGATTGCATATCAACCTAATGAATTTTATTTTTTTGATCAACGAAAAAGATATGGCTTAGCTAAATATGTTCCCAATGAACGTACTTTGAATTTTTATTGGAAAAAAAGTCATGATCAATATTTAAAAGAAAGTTGGCATTTAGCTTCCAATCATCTATGTTTTTCTTCTAGTCGTGTGTTTTTGCATGGAAAACTTGTATGGATTTCATTTTTATGGGGATATAAAAAAGCACACAAAAAAGCCTAGATCATAACTAGGCTCATAACTAGGCTCATAACTAGCAATTGGTTATTTATTCCAAATCTTTTCGATTCGGGTTGCGTGATGGATCATTCGATAAAAAACCAAATATAAATAACGACGAGAAAAAGATTACACAAGTATAAACAAAAATTTTCAAGGTGAGCATAACTCTAGTCTAATCTTTTTTTATATACTTAGGTCAGTTTGTGCCAACCACCATTATAGTAGATTTGAAAATCCTCCTCAAATAAATCATCTAGAAGTTCTTTTTTAGGTCGACTCATCTCCTCTTCATACATATGAAAGTCAATAAGCTGAAAAATTAAAAAAAACTGCTCTAAGAGCTTCTGTTTTTCCTCTAAGAACTTCCGTCTTTCAGCTTCTTCTGGATCAGACTCTTGTTCTTTAACTTGTTCTTGATTAGATTCTTCTTGATTAACTTGTTCTTTTTCCAACTGAAGTTCAGACTCTCCTAAAGATTGCAATAACTCTTGATTAAATTCTTCTTGATTAATTTGTTCTTGATTAACTTGTTCTTTTTCCAACTGAAGTTCAGGCTCTCCTAAAGATTGCAATAACTCTTGATTAGATTCTTCTTGATTAACTTGTTCTTTTTCCAACTGAAGTTCAGGCTCTCCTAAAGATTGCAATAACTCTTGATTAAATTCTTCTTGCTTAACTTGTTCTTTTTCCAACTGAAGTTCAGGCTCTCCTAAAGATTGCAATAACTCTTGATTAGATTCTTCTTGCTTAACTTGTTCTTTTTCCAACTGAAGTTCAGACTCTCCTAAAGATTGCAATAACTCTTGGTTAGATTCTTCTTGATTAACTTGTTCTTTTTCCAACTGAAGTTCAGACTCTCCTAAAGATTGCAATAACTCTTGGTTAGATTCTTCTTGATTAACTTGTTCTTGCTTTGACGCTTTTTCTAACTCTTGCTCAGATTCTTCTAAGGACTGCAATAATTTGATTAGCTCGTAATTAGATTCCTCATTAGATTCCTCTTGGTCAACTTGTTCTTGCTTTGACGCTTTTTCCAACTCTTGCTCAGATTCTTCTAAGGACTGCAATAATTTGATTAGCTCGTAATTAGATTCCTCATTAGATTCCTCTTGGTCAACTTGTTCTTGCTTTGACGCTTTTTCCAACTCTTGCTCAGATTCTTGCTCACACTCTTGCTCACTTACATCGTCTTCAACTTGCTCTTCGTAACCTACATCTACTTGGTAATAATAAGTGGCATAAAGCAAATCTTCAGGATTTAAACGAGGAGTACCTAAAATGACCCATTCGTCAGATAAAGAAACTTGTGATAATTCTATGTCAGTATTTTCAATGCGCGGTATTTGACGTTTTAATGGATCAGCTTCACTTCGTAACAAACACACCACATCAGGAAATCGAGCTTTCACTTTCGCGGCTTTTTCTAGGCGCTCTTGTCCTTTTTTTCGGTCAATCTTATCCAGCCTAAAACTACTTACTGCTTCAATAATGATTTCATACTCGTCATTAATCTTAGTGAAATAACCTTCAATAATAATTTCATCTTCCGGTTTGAAGTAAGCGAGCAATTGTGCCCTAGGTCCATACATTTTGGCAGGTATATAACCTTCTTGTGATGAAGAATAAGTGAATAAACCTGCTGTTACGGCAATGTAACTTTTCCCGTATCGAAACAAATCCACCTCACGTATAAGTTTAAGATAAACAAATACTTTTGAAGCTATGTCTTTTTGGTTCATTTTAAGTCAGAAGTAGCTAATTTTGATAAGATTTGATTGTAATATTCTTGTAAATACTCTTCCAAACTGATTTGAGCGTATGAAAACTTGATTTCTAATTGTTCATCTAGAATTCGACTCCAAGATAATTGTTGAGATAAAGGATAAGTCCATTCAAACCATTGCAAGAAGATTTCAAGCATTTGTAACCATCGAAGATTAACTCTAATTATTTTAGCTTTTTTTCCACATAATTGTTCACAAAGAGAAATCATTTGTTCAGCCGACCAGGCTTTAGGACCAAGCAAATTGAATTCTGGAATGGGTTGAGGTAAACGTTGGATCATTAATTGTGCTGCTTCTCTAGCATCAATATAAGCAATTTTTGTAGGTTTGTTTAATAACCAGATCGTACGTGAATCTAATATAGGAAGAGCATACGAAGAGATTAAGGCTTGATAAAATCCGGCAAAACGACAGATGGTATAATTTAATCCAGAATTAGCTAATTTTTGTTCAAAATCTGCTTTGAATTTCATAAGCATCAATTGCGGATATAGATGAGCAGAATAAATAGAACAAAACATATAATGTTGAACTTTAGCCGCTTTTGCATATTCTAGAAGCGCTAATTTAGCTTCCCAATCAATTTGACGCATGTGGGCTAAATCTTGCCAACGAGTAACAGAAGCATCAATAACAGCGGTTACACCTTCAAAGGCCTCAGCCATACTTTCAGGCCAGCGTAAATCACCATAAACTAATTTGGCCCCCAGTGTTTTAATATAAGAAGCTTTGTTCCAATTTCGGATCATGCATTTCACATCATAACCATGATTTAAGGCTTCACGTACCAATTGCGTACCCAGAGTTCCTGTTGCACCAATGATTAAAAGACTCATAACAAGATAAGTAAATCTATTAACATATATTCTTTACATTTTTGGGTAGAGTGGGACTTGAACCCACATGACTTTTGTCGTCAAATTTTGAATTTGATGCGTTTACCAATTTCGCCATCTACCCTTCAGCATATGTGACTCATTTTATGTGACTAATTTTCTACGATTTGCTACAACTTACGATGTGACTAATTTTCTACGATTTGCTACAACTTACGAT